TTCAATATTTTTATAACCTTTCTCTCTCTATATCTTTTTCATATTAAATGAATTGATGAATTCACTTCATATTAATTTACAATACCGATTATCTTAAATAATGGATTAATCCAGGGAACAATTCTAAAAAGGATAGAATTTATGGACACAAAATGATAAATCTGATAATGGATCAATTTATCTCCTTTATTTATATGGATGGAATGGAAATATTCGTTATTAAAACTATTAATATAGATATTAATATACAGAATAAAGACACAAATATATAGGAAGATATACGTCCCCCTCCTAGATATCTCATTCCCTCTCCTACAAAAAGAGCTAAAATAGCTACTCCATTTGGGATTCCATCAATTGCCCATTGATCAAATGAATAACTTGTTTCAGCTAATTTTCGTACACCTCTAGTCAAGATTCTGTCATAATATCTATCTATATAAGCTCGATGATATGACCAATTATATATAACATTAATTGATTGGTCCGAGATAATCCTAATCTTAGAATTTGTTCCATAATGTACATCCTGTGATAAGAAGTGAACAGGTCTATATAGAAAATAGGCCATCAATATACCGGGAAATGCTATACCAACTGAGGGAATTGCATCTGTGAAAGATTCGGACCAATTGTCCGGATGGTTCTCATCAAAATGGTTCATCGATGAAGTAAACCATTGAGATAATATCTCATAACTCATTCTGCCTCGAAAAAAAGGAACTCCTATCAATCCAACAAACAGAGTAAATATTCCCAATACAACTAAAGGCAATAGCATTGCCTTACTCGATTCTTTCGGGTATACAAAAGATTCTTTATAGAACAAAGGATAAGTGACAACCAAACCCCTGTTCTTTTTCTTTTTGAAAAATTCTTCTATTTTATTCGAAATTTGAAATGCTTGTTTGGAAAAGGAATTATTCCTTCCTGTAATTTGATTCGACATGGAATCCACTCTCGCTTTACTGAATGTCCTGGACTCCTCCTCTCCCCACATAGAAGTCGAATATAATATAATATGGTTGTTATATGAATTAACTAAATTTATACGGAAGTCCCCTTCAAAAGTAAGTAAATACATACGAAACATATAAAAGGCAGTTAATCCTGCTGTGAACCAAGTTATCCACCCGAAAATGGGTGAATATAACTTACTATCACCAACAATTTGGTCTTTGGACCAAAAACAAGCAAAAGGTGGAATACCGGAAAGAGAAAGTGTCCCCCAAAAAAAAGTAATTCCTGTAATTGGCATATATTTCCTCAAACCACCCATAAGAGCCATATTCTGACTTTTACCGGGACAATATCCAACAATGGGTTCCATGGAATGGATCACTGATCCAGATCCTAAGAACAATAATGCCTTAGAATAAGCATGTGTAATCAAATGAAACAGGGCGATTTGATAGGAATCTATACCTAGAGCTAACATCATATAACCTAATTGAGACATAGTGGAATAAGCCAAGCCTCTTTTAAGATCTTTTTGAGCGAGAGCCATAGTAGCTCCCAATAGAGCTGTTATTCCACCTATCCAAGAGATAAGATTCATTATTGAAGGTAGAGCTCTGAAAAGAGGAAACACTCGAGCTACAAGAAAAATGCCTGCTGCTACCATAGTGGCGGCATGTATAAGAGCTGAAATAGGAGTAGGTCCTTCCATAGCATCAGGTAACCATACATGAAGTGGGAATTGTGCAGATTTGGCTACTGGGCCTAAAAATAAGAGAAAAATACACGAAGTAACAAAGAATGAACCAACTCCATCAACGGCAATAAATTCGTTCAATTTGTCGGACAAATATTGAAATTCGAAACTACCCGTGACCCAATAAAAACCTAGGATTCCTAATAAGAGTCCAAAATCCCCCACACGATTAGTTATAAATGCTTTTTGACAAGCATTAGCCGCACTGGGTCGCATAAACCAGAAACCTATCAATAAATAGGAACACATTCCCACTAATTCCCAAAAAATATATATTTGTAGTAAATTAGGACTAATAACTAGTCCTAGCATAGAAGCATTGAAAAAATTGAGATAACCAAAAAACCTCGCATACGCTTTATCATGTGACATATAATTATCACTGTAGATCATAACCATGGTTCCAACTGTTGTAACTAAAACTAACATAATAGAAGTAAGTGGATCAATTAAATAGCCCAACTCTAGCGAAAACTTCTTGTTGATGATCCAGGACCAAAAATATCGATGGATGGGACCACCGGTAATTTGTTGCAAGAACAGATTGAAAGAAAGAAACATAGCTACGCTTAGCAGAAAAATGCTAATAAGAGCCCATGTACGGCGAAGACTCTTAGTTGCCCCCGGAAAAAATAAAGATCCTAATACGATTGGTACAGAAGCTGAAAACGGAAGGAAAGGCACGATCCAAGCATATTTATATAGAAATTCCATATGAAGATCAAATCATTATTATATTTTATATTCTACATTCTTGGTTTACAATCCACTAGATCCTAGAGAGAATAAAAAAAAAGAATAGGTCACAAACCAAGAAGAACGAGAAAATATCGGATGGGATCCCATCGATTTAATATTCCTTTGACCTTTTTTGATCTTTTTTTTCTGCAAATACCAGATTTGAACCGGTCAATACTGATACTAATCAAATATTTGTCAGATGAGCAAGAAGGAACTCTAGTTCCTAGTTTTCAGTCTAGGTACTCAATAGTTGTGTACACGCACGTTTTTATTTTATGAATGATTCAATATAATCTAGTTTTATTAACCAAAGATAAAGTTTTTTAATAAAATAAATTATACTGTATATGAATAGTAGTAATGGAGCTTAACAAGAATTAAACCAATTGGGGAGACTGGATATTTTTATTTTCAATTTCCTAGGAAATTGAATCTGTTAAAATTACATAGTTGCTTTCCATCCACTAAAAATTAATGAGTAGTATACGTAAGAATTGAAACGAAAAGTTAACAATTCCGAGTTTATAGAAACAACTAGCTTTTTTTTTATCCGTCACTCCGCATCATAATTATGATCATTAATTAAAAAAATGGATTAAGTAACTAAGTATTATTGATTTGTGTCGATCTCCTACTACTAATCCGAGACATCTCCGTTTAAAAATTAAAAAATGCGAGAGTTAAGTAAATATAATAATATTATATTATAACTATTTCAAAGATGAAATGATCATTTACTAAGATGCGTTCTATTAATAACAACAAGGCGCAAATACAATTAACAATAAATACATTGTTCAATTTTGATTTGATTTGTAATAGATTCCACCCATTTTGGGCAAATGGGTGGGGTGGGAACAGATTTACCAAAAGAGGTTGAGTCATTATTATAAATTATAATTAATTTATAAATTTAATATTAAATTATAATAATTGAGGGAGTTGGATCTTTATTAAAGTTTTTTTCCTTCATAAAAAACTATATCGTTATTGATAAGTACATACATGTCCTTCACATCGAACTAGATAAATGAATTTAATTGAAACTATTATTCATTATGGCAGTTCCAAAGAAGCGTACCTCTAAATCGAAAAAAAAAATTCGTAGCAATGTTTGGAAGGAAAAAGCATATCGGTCCGCAGCAAAAGTCGTTTATTTAGCTAACTATGATGATAAGCTTTTGTTTTTTAGATCAAGATCAGCCAGGGGTTTTTCCAAAGGATAAATCCTATGACTCATCCAAATAAAATATAGATCCGTCAATGAATTGTAGGATATGTAACACCAGCAAATATACTACACCCTCTAAGACTCTGGAGAACAGCGATGGAACCTTGAGGTAGAGATAGTGGTTGAGCAAAAGGGACACGGTCATAAATTAGTTCCACTACAGCCATTCTATCCGACCAATTTTGAAGATGGGGGAGGGGTTTATCAACCATTCCTCCATCCCTTTTTTCCTTTTCCAGTGGGAAAGGAAAAAAGTGCATCATTCTGTTTTAAGAATCCCGGATCAACTCCGCCATTACATGTTGCTGGTAGCTCTATTATGTAAAAATTTGATTCTATCTATGCCGAAAATAAACTCAATCGAAACGTAGTGTTTTGTAATAAACAAATAAGCTATGGAATGAATCATCAGGTAGGTATTTAAAGAGATTAATTAGTCTGTGATATTTTTTCGATCTTATAAATAAAATTATAGGGATGTCTACCTCCCTATTGACATCGCAATCTCTAAGGTCCAATTGCGAAGACAATTGATCGAAGAAAAAAAATAAAGATATATGAATTACATTCATCCTAGTTGTCTTTATTTTATCTATGCCAATATTGCTTTTCTTTTTTGAATGAATCATTACGATGGGAAAGTAATGATATAAAACCCTTCCTTCTCCTTTCTTTTTTTTTAGTTATTTTATATATATATATTGTTCAATGGCAGAACGTATTAAATCAAGACGATCTTGTTTGCCGTTCGTTTCGGAGCAACAGGATTTGAACCCGCGACCTCCATCACCCCAAGATGGCACGCTACCAAACTGCGCCATGCTCCGTTATAACGACTAACATCACATTTAATATTCAATGTCCGAACTGATATTCGGACATTGCTGATAACAATTTTATATACATATTTCCATTGACAATCTCGGAAAAATAGTCTAATATAGTTACTAGACAATACCAAGCCGCCATGGTGAAATTGGTAGACACGCTGCTCTTAGGAAGCAGTGCTAGAGCATCTCGGTTCGAATCCGAGTGGCGGCATTCTTATGAATTATCTATATTAATTTTAGATAGTACCACTATTCGATCTATGTTGATATGATTGATGACATATCAATCGATTTTATCTTTCTTTCATCGATCCTATTCAAAATCAAATTAAGAGATGGGTTTATTATGATATTCATAACTCTAGAACATATATCAGCTCATGTCTCTTTTTCTCTGACTTTTGTTGTCACTCTCATTTATTGGGGAACCTTAATTTATCCAAGTGAAGAACTAAGTTGTTCGGGAGGAAAGGGCATGATAGTGACGTTTATTTGTATAACAGGAGTATTAGTTAATCGTTCGCTTTATTCGGGACATTTGCCGTTAAGTAATTTGTATGAGTCATTCATGTTCCTTTCATGGAGTTCTTCCATGATTCATATAGTTATAGAAGTACGAGGCCAGGATGCTTGGTGGTTAGGTGCAATCACCGCGCCAAGTGCCATGTTAACTCATGGTTTTGCTACTTTAGGTCTTCCAGATAAAATGCAGCAATCTGCAATGTTAGTACCCGCTTTACAATCTCATTGGTTAATGATGCATGTAAGTATGATATTGCTCAGCTATGCAACTCTTTTATGTGGATCCCTATCATCAATAGCTTTTTTAGTTATTACGTCTCAAATAAATCGAAAGATTATTTTGAGTGCGGACAATTCTTGTTTACGATCTCCCAATAAAAATGGGTATTCACACGACCAAGAAAAAAAGGATTTGAAAGATAGTTTTTGCTTTCGATTTGCGAATTATCGTAAGTCGAAATTGACTCACCAATTAGATAATTGGAGTTATCGTGGCATTGGTTTAGGATTTTCTTTTTTAACTATAGGTATTCTTTCTGGGGCAGTATGGGCCAATGAAGCATGGGGATCTTATTGGAGCTGGGATCCAAAAGAGACTTGGGCATTAATTACTTGGACCATATTTGCAATTTATCTACATACTAGAATCAACAGGGGTTGGCAAGGTGAGAAACCGGCAATTGTGGCTTCTCTAGGATTTTTTATAGTTTGGATCTGTTATTTGGGGGTTGATCTATTAGGAATAGGTTTACATAGCTATGGATGGTTGATTCATTTATAACGATTAATTTGCTTGCATAAGGCATAAGATAGATTCAATACAGTCACTTATGTTATTGATAAGTAAGATCAATAGGTAGTTTGTCCAAGTTATTTCAAAGGGTGATTACAGAATCGTATAAAATCACTACTTGAAATAACTCGAACTAGAGATCAATTATCTTTTTTTATATGAATATTTCATAAAGAAAAGAGTAGGCCTATTAGATAGCTGGCAATCTATTCTATCTGGAAGGTAACAAAAAAAAATTATTACGATTAATAGAAAAATTGAGAAGAAATAGCTTCTACCTTATCATTGTACAGAAATAGAACTAGATCGGGGTAAAGACCAATACCTATGATTGGTAGAAAGAGACAGATCAAAATAAAAATTTCGCGTGGTCCTGAATCCTTAAAATAAGGATTTGGGACATTCAAAACCTTATATCCATAGAACATTCGACGTAACATAGATAATAAATAGATGGGAGTTAATATCACTCCAATTGCCGCTATTACAGTAATAATGATTCGAAAGGTCAAAGAATATTTATGACTAGTAATTATTCCCAAAAATACAATAGATTCTGCTACGAAACCACTCATTCCTGGCAATGCAAAAGAAGCCATTGAAAGGCTAGTGAACATAGTAAAGATTTTAGGTATTGGTATAGCGATTCCTCCCATTTCGTCAAGGAAAAGAGTACATATCCTATCATAACTTGTTCCTGCCAAGAAAAAAAGTGCAGCACCAATTAATCCATGAGAAATCATTTGCAAAATGGCTCCATTGAGACCTGTATCTGTCATGGAACCAATTCCTATAATTACAAAACCCATATGAGATATTGATGAATAGGCTATCCTCCTTTTCAAATTTCGTTGACCCATAGAAGTTAGAGCTGCATAGATAATTTGCACCGCTCCGATTATTATCAACCATGGTGAAAACAAAGAATGAGCATGAGGTAGCAATTCCATATTAATTCGGATCAACCCATATCCTCCCATTTTCAATAGAACTCCGGCCAAAAGCATACATGTACTATAATGTGCTTCCCCATGAGTATCTGGTAACCAGGTATGTAAAGGTAAGATTGGCAATTTTATGGCATAAGTGATCAAAAACCCAAAATAGAGTACTATTTCAAGTGTTATGGGATAACATTTTTTAGCTAGTATTTCGAAATCGAATGTTGGTCCATGAGATCCATAGAGACCCATACTTAAAGCTCCCATTAAGATAAAAATGGAACCACCCGCCGTATACAAAATAAATTTTGTGGCCGAATATAGACGTCTTTTTCCCCCCCACATGGATAAAAGTAGGTAAACGGGAATTAGTTCCAACTCCCACATGAGAAAGAAAAGTAGAATATCTCGAGAAGCAAATAATCCTAATTGGCCACTGTACATTGCCAACATCAAGAAATGCAACAATCGCGGATTTCGAGTAACTGGCCAAGCAGCTAAAGTAGCTAAAGTAGTTACAAATCCCGTCAATGAAATAAGTCCAATGGAAAATCCGTCAATTCCCAGTTTCCAATGAAGATTAATAAGATTTATCCAATTATAATCCTCTTCCAATTGGATTAATGAATTATAAAAATTATAATGATAACGGAATGTATAGGTCATTAAAAGGAGATCTAATAAACAAATACCTAGAGTATACCATCGAATCATCTTATTCCCTCTATGGGGAAATAATGGAATTAATAACCCCGCAGATATGGGCAAAATGACAATTATTGTTAACCAAGGTAAATTACTCATAATGGAAAGAAAAGAGATTTTCGATATCAAAACCCATGCTTAATGGTTCGAGTATGGGTTTTGATCAGTGAAATAGAAAAAGGAGAATGAAAAATATGTATGGGATTGATCTAACTATTTTTATTGTGCTTATGGGTCAGTAAGCTAGACCCATACTGCGAGTTGTTTCATGCCATAAATAAACACGTACACTTAAGAAATCCGTTGGACAAGCAGATTCACACCTCTTACAACCTGCGCAATCTTCTGTTCTTGGAGCAGAAGCAATTTGCTTAGCTTTACATCCTTCCCAAGGTATCATTTCTAATACATCTGTGGGGCATGCTCGTACACACTGGGTACAACCAATACATGTATCATAAATTTTTACTGAATGTGCCATTGGATCTATGAACTCCATTTTTAATATGTAAAAAGTTTTTAACTGTATAAGATTATATAATATATGACCAATAATGATATATTATTAATATAAAGCAAATCAATGATTGTATTATCAGTGATATATGGATAGATCCGGGTTCTATCTGTTTAATAAAGATAAAGATTTGTCTAACTTTCATCTTTCCGGACTTTGGTCTAATCGTGTTAGAGAGACCATTTGGATAATGAGGTAAATATGAATTATGTTATTGCTTGATCGTAATACTATATCGCTCTTTCTAAAATAAAGATAGATCGATAAAATAGATCTAGATTTATTTTTAGAGAAACAGACCTAGTATCTAATTTAGAATAGAAATAAATATACAGATTTAGAATATGTAGATATTACCATTTTGACAAATTAAATTGATCGATACGAGTTGATTTTCTGTTACGATATATTGCCAGAATAATAGCTAATCCAATAGCTGCTTCAGCAGCTGCAATAGCTGTAACAAAGATCGATAAAATCTTCCCCTTTACTTGCCTACTATCAAAAAAATCTGAGAATGTTACTAGATTTAAATTAACCGCATTCAGTATTAGCTCAAGACACATAAGTGCTCTAACCATGTTCCGACTTGTTACTAGTCCATAAATACCGATAGATAATAAATAAGCACCTAAAATAAGTGCATATTCGAGCATAATAGAGAAACTCCTCATACCTCAATTTTAGATACAAACAAAAGTTCTATTAAGTTGATAATTGTTCCATTATCTAAAGAATGAAATGGTTATTACGCAATCTAAAAGATCAAAGATTATATCTATGCTACTAATACGCACGAGAGCTTTTATTTACAACTTTTATTTTCAAACTGTTTCTTCTCGGCGAGCTATGGTAATAGCTCCTATGAGAGCAACTAGAAGAATTATAGAAATAAGTTCGAATGGAAGGAAAAAATCAGTGGATAAATGAGTCCCAATACGTTGAATATTGTTTGTTAGATCTCGTTCCAAAATTTGATCTGATTTTTGAGTCAGAGATATTCCGAACCATGATATGTTCAGGATAATAGTAATTAATGAACAAAAAAGACTCGTACAAACTATTGAAGTTATGCTATCTCCGACAGTCCAGGGGGGGGCTGAATTGGGATATTTCGGGTTATTCATCAACATTACGGCGAATATTATCAAAATATTAACAGCTCCTATGTAGATCAGAATTTGTGCAACAGCTACGAAATCTGCGTTCAATATAATATATAATAGGGATATACAAATAAGAACTAGCCCCAATGAAAGGGCAGAATAGATTATATTAGTAAGTAATACTACTCCTAGACCTCCTAATATGAGACTTAGTGTTATAGGAGCCAAAATAATATCATATATCTGTTCAGGTCGATTCATTATGTTCACGATAAGTTCCAATATTATTCCATCCCATTCACTAAAAAAAAATGACCTTATTGGATATTCTAATAATTTGTCTTCAGACATAACATAATAAGTTATTAAGAACTCGGAACTGTTCGAATTGTTAAATCTTCAATAACCGATATTGGTAAACGTCCTAAAGCAATATGATCATAATTTAATTCATGACGATCATAGGTCGAAAGTTCATATTCTTCAGTCATCGCCAGACAATTTGTGGGACAATATTCGACACAATTCCCACAAAAGATACAAATTCCAAAATCAATACTATAACTTTGCAATCGTTTTTTCCCAATATCTATTCCGACTTTCCAATCCACAACGGGTAGATTAATCGGGCATACACGAACGCATACTTCACAAGCAATACATTTATCAAATTCAAAGTGGATCCGTCCACGAAATCGTTCTGATGGGATCAATTTTTCATAGGGATATTGAATGGTAATAGGTAAACGATTCATGTGATATAAGGTAATCATAAAACCTTGACCAATGTATCTCGCAGCCTGTATTGCTTGTTCACTATAATTCATAAACCCAGTCACCGTGGAGAACATGTGGCAAATATCCTTGAATAATCATTCATAATAAAATTCTTTCTCTTCATAGATTTGATCTATCAAATTTGAATTTATTGCAGAATGCAGAACCTCTTCACGAAGAGAGAGTTGGTCACAATAGAATAAGTTGGAAAGAAGCTGTTAGTAATAGATTACCCAAAGCAATAGGTAAAAGAAATTTCCAACCAAGATCCAATAATTGGTCCATTCTTATCCTAGGCAAGGTCCACCTTGCCGTGATAGAAATAAATAAGAAAAGATAAGCTTTAGCTAATAGAATTAAGATCCTGATCGTTATATTAAAGACCTCGCTAATTACAGAAATAGAATCGCATTCAAAATGTTCCAAAATGGATATGAATGGAATTGATAAGTTCCATCCGCCCAAGTAAAGAACTGTTACAAAGAATGAAGAAGCTAATAGATTTAGGTAAGAAGCGACGTAGAATAAACCAAATTTGATACCCGAATATTCAGTTTGATAACCCGCTACCAATTCTTCTTCTGCTTCTGGTAGATCAAAGGGCAATCTCTCACATTCTGCTAGAGACGAGATGAAAAAAGCTAGAAACCCTATAGGTTGACGCCACAAATTCCATCCTAAAAAACCATATCTGCACTGTGCTTCAACTATATCAATTGTACTTGAACTGTTGGATAATTATAGTCGATAGAAACATAACTGTTCTTATCTCTATTCCAAAACCGTACGTGAAACTTTCGCTTCATACGGCTTCTCAATGGCCATTGAGGAATAAAAAAACACAATACCAAAAGAAAAAAAGCATCAGAATATTCATATTATAAATTAGACCAATGAGATTCTGTCTGCTACAATAATGGGAGCTTTTGAACCTATCTTAACCTTCACTATTTTTTTGTGAGAGAGAGGAAAACTGTGTAAAGGATTACTTCGTTCTGGATAGCCATTCTTTTCTAGTAGATAGAAACATATTCTAGATCGGGGTTCTGAGGAAGTACTACTTGATCATCCCTACCAATGCCAAGTCCTTATTGTCATCCCATTTCTATGGAAACATCTTTTACTAATCTTTTTTATATCTTGGTGTTTCTCACCACCTACCTTTGTTTCATTTTCGGTATGTATGATATTAACTTCATACTTTTTCCTTTGCCTCCCCGCTGCTGGGCCCCAATGACTAATATATGAACTGGGTTTCATTGATTGTGCATGCTTTCACTCTTGTACATGGGGGATGGGACTCAATCATCTTACTGCAGATTTGCAAACTGTTTGATCTCACCCATATGACCATCTAGTTTTTTGATCGGAATGAAGAATCAATACTCATCCCATTCACTTTTTTCCCTTTTTATCCTATCCTAAAAAGAGGGAAAGATATATCTCATATTCCAACGGATCACACGTAGAGATATAGATAACACACATAAAGCTAAAGGAATTTCGTAACTAATAGATTGAGCAGCAGCTCGGAGACCACCTGAAAAAGAATATTTATTATTTGATCCATATCCTGCTATAAGAAGTCCAAGGGGAGCAATACTTGAAATGGCGATCCAAAAAAAAACACCTATACTAAGATCAAGTAGAACAATGTGGCGGCCAAAGGGAATTACTAAATAACCTGAAAAAATAGGTATGACCACTACCGCTGGTCCAATACTAAATAACCAAATATCCCCCCTAGATGGGGGTATATCCTCTTTTATAAGTAGTTTGATCCCATCCGTCAAAGCTTGAATAATTCCCAAAGGACCGGCGTATTCAGGTCCAATACGTTGTTGTATTCCCGCAGATATTTTTCTTTCGAGCCATACAATAACTAATAATCCTGTCGTAATTCCGAATAGAAGAGTAATTATGTCAATTAGAATTGATATAAGACTAGATATCTCTTTTGGAAATCCCAATCGAGAAAATAAATTGATAGCTTGTTCTTCGAGATCCGCTGTATTAATCGCCATTTTAACGGTCAACCTCTCCCATAATGATATCTATACTACCCAAAATGGTCATGATATCGGCCAATTTCATATTTTTAACCAGTTGAGGAAGAATCTGCAAATTAATGAGACCAGGTGGTCGGATTTTCCATCTCCAGGGAAAAATATTATCATCTCCTATTAAAAAAATTCCTAATTCTCCTTTGGGAGCTTCTACTCTAACATAATGTTCTTGTTTTGATAACTCAAACGTAGGGGAAGGTTTTTTACTAATAAATCGAGATTCAAAATTGTTCCATTGCGAATCTTTTCCCTTATTGAGACGTCGGATCTCTAAATTCTCATAGGGCCCTCCCGGAATTACTTCTAGGGCCTGTCTAATTATTTTTATAGATTCTTTCATTTCCCCGATTCGAATCAAATAACGAGCTAAAGAATCTCCTTCTTTTTGCCATTGGATTTCCCAATCTAATTCATCGTAACATTCATAATGATCAACTTTACGAAGATCCCATTGGATTCCGGAAGCTCGCAGCATGGGTCCTGATAAACTCCAATCTATTGCTTCTTCTCTAGCAATAATGCCTACTCCCTCAACTCGTTTCAAAAAGATAGGATTGCGTGTAATAAGCCTTTCGTATTCTGTCACTTTTGGGAAGAAGTAATAGCAAAAATCTAAGCATTTATCTATCCAACCGTAGGGTAAATCCACAGCTACTCCTCCAATACGGAAATAATTATGCATCATTCGCATGCCCGTGGCAGCTTCAAATAAATCATATATCATTTCCCTCTCTCTTAAAATATAAAAGAAAGGAGTTTGCGCACCAATATCAGCCATAAAAGGTCCAAGCCATAACAAATGAGAAGCTATACGACTCAACTCTAGCATAATCACTCTTATATAGCTAGCCCTTTTAGGTACTTGAATATTTTCCAATCTTTCTGGCGCATTAACCGTTATCGCCTCTGTGAACATAGTAGCTAAATAATCCCATCGTGTTACATAGGGGAGATATTGGACAATTGTTCGGTTTTCAGCAATTTTTTCCATCCCTCGATGTAAATAACCTAATATAGGTTCACAGTCAATAACATCTTCACCATCTAGAGTAACAATAAGTCGAAGAACACCATGCATTGATGGATGATGAGGACCCATACTTAACATCATGGGGTTTTTATCCGTAGTAACCATAATTATAACTCTTCTCCAGTTTTTTTATGAACTCATTAGGATCCGGAATTTAATAAACCGTAATTGGATCTGAAAACTTTGTTCAAAATTAACGTGGCCCACGAATATTTAATTGATTGATTAAATTATCGTAACGAACTCTATCTCTCGTGAACAGATAAATCAGAAGTTGCCTACGTTTACCCACAATTTTCCACAAACCTCTTTGGGACGAATAGTCCCTCCTATGCAGGTCTAAATGCTCAGTAAGCCTTTTAATTCGACTGGTTAAATAACATACTTGATATTCAATAGATCCTCTCTGTTTTTTAGTAACCAAAGAGGGACGAACGGACAAATTCTTGATCATAAAAAAATTTTCCGAATTCAAATGTGATTTATTTAATTTATAGTAAGAAAAAAGAATGAGATCCATTTATTTTCAATTATGGTCTATATATTCTGATTCGTTCCGAAGGTTTCTACGGGAGATGGATTATCTCTCTCTTCCCGTAGAAACATACTTAAATGAAGATTTAAAGCCTCGTTAACATAACAGCTGGCCATATTTGGAGGGCCTATTCTTATCATCCGAGGGTTTTTTCTTATCATCTAATATTTTAGGGGCCTTATATTTCAACTTTTGGATATCCTTCAGGAATTTAATTTGTCTTCCCTCCAATATTACTTTTTCATAAACCTCCTTAAATAATGAAGTAAAAGTTTCATAAACCTCCTTAAATAAATAAAGAAAAGTTTCCTAAACCTCCTTAAATAAATAAGGAAAAGGAAACTAAACCTCCTTAAATAATTAGTGATTTCCTCTAAAAATTTCTCCCAATGTTCCTTTACGGAACACCAAAGTCTCTTAAAATGGACCCAAGCTTTTAGGCCGGAAGACCTAGCCTTATTTAAAAAAGACCTAGTCTTAGTTAAATAGGGTCTAACTCCCCATTTACTCCTTGTTACAAACCTATCAAGTTTGACAAGGAGTAAATTCAAGAATCTAAGAAAATCGAAAAGTTTGTTAAAAAGGGAGTTTAACATATTTTTCAATTTTCTAATATTTGGATTCCTGATACGTCCAAAAGGACGTTCGGACAAAGGAAAGTCCGAATTACAACAAGAGTTCGCGTTTTTATTCTGTAAAAAAAAAGACCAAAGTTTCCTGGGATTACAAGAACCCAAGAAACTTTTGGTATGATTCAACAAATCTTGAATAATCTTTTTCATTGAGAGTTTTATTTCAGACAAATTATTTTTAATATGGTCCCAATGATCTATTTTGGGGTACATACGTACCCTCAACATAGCAGATCGACTCCCATCATTTGTATTCCACCAATATCTATTCATGCAAATAAGATCTTCTAATCGATAACGAGGCCAAAGAAAACGTCTTATCTTTTGTCTTGCATCTATGATAAGATGTTCATCTTTTTCCATGAGTCCTTCGTCATTCTGTATGTCTTTACTATTGTAAAGTCCTGTATTTTCACCTAAATTGTTTTCGTTTTCTAGATTCAAACGATTCAAAATTCGAAATTCTCTACGACGTCTTGGAATTAAAATATGTTCGAAAATGAGGGAACTTGAAAGTTTTTCATTTTCATACTCTCTAGTTTTTATTTTTCCGTGTCGCACAGATCTATCAAAAATAGTTACATCAATCTCTTTCTTTTTTAATTTCAATAAACAACTTGCGATTTTATATATCAGGAATCGGTCATTAAAGTACCCCGGTACAAGTGGCGTAGACAGTTTGATTCGATCCGCAAAAATATTTAAAAATGGACTATTCCTACCATCGAAATACACTTCACGACTCTCCCTCCCGAAAATACTTCTCATATATACTAGAAGCTCCAATAAATTTAAGTCAATGTCTCCCTTTGCCAATATCGGTGCCAGGGTTGGCATTAGAGGCGTAGTGCCAAATTTCTTCTGGTCTAGTAAACGAAAAGAATTTCTGTTCTTGGAAAACCAGGGAGCTAACTCCAACTTATGGAGTTTGTACTTGAGGTTCCAATGAAACTCATTTGCCACCATTTCTCGATGCGCCAATTTTTTCGCGGCTTTTTGTTTTCGTTTTTCTGTTGCTAATTTTTCTTTTTCTTTATTTTTTATTTCTTCTATTTTTTGTAATTTATCTTTCTTTGTCTTTTCTCCTTTATTAGTTTCTTTCTTTCCTCCTTTCTTAGTTTCTTTCTTTCCTTTCTTCTCTCCTTTCTTCTCTCCTTTCTTCTCTCCTTTCTTAGTTTCTTTCTTTCCTTTCTTCTCTCCTTTCTTAGTTTCTTTCTTAGTTTCTTTCTTTCTTCCTTTATTAGTTTCTTTCTTTCCTCCTTTCTTAGTTTCTTTCTTAGTTTCTTTCTTTCCTATTTTCTTAGTTTCTTTTTTTCCTATTTTCTTAGTTTCTTTCTTTCCTATTTTCTTAGTTTCTTTCTTCTCTCCTTTCTTCTCTCCTTTCTTAGTTTCTTTCTTTCCTATTTTCTTAGTTTCTTTCTTATTGTTTTTCTTTCCTATTCTCTTAGTTTCTTTTTTAGTTTCTTTCTTAGTTTCTTTCTTCTCTCCTTTCTTAGTTTCTTTCTTCTCTCCTTTCTTAGTTTCTTTCTTAGTTTCTTTCTTTCCTTTCTTCTTTCCTTTCTTCTCTCCTTTCTTCTCTCCTTTCTTAGTTTCTTTCTTTCCTTTCTTCTCTCCTTTCTTAGTTTCTTTCTTATTGTTTTTCTTTCCTATTCTCTTAGTTTTTTTTTTAGTTTCTTTCTTAGTTTGATTCTCTTTCTTAGTTTGATTCTCTCTCTTAGTTTGATTCTCTTTCTTAGTTTCTTTTTGATTCTGATAAATTTTTTTCGTTTGATTCTTATAAATGTTTCCACTTTCTATTTTGTAATTAAGGAGGAAAGACAAAAAACTTTGTGTCTTTTGTCTTTTTATTCTCTCCTTTCTTAGTTTTTCCATTTCCTTTCGTTTTTTTCTTTTCCCCTTTATTATTTTGTTTTTTTGTTTTTCTTTTTGCTTTTGTTTTTTTATTTCCTCCTTTCGTTTTTTTCTTTCCGCCTTTATTATTTTTTTCATTTGTTTCTTTTCTTTCTTTTCTTTATTTACGTCTTCATTATCCAATCGAAATTTCACGTGATCCCAGCTATTTTCGGTCCCTTGGTTTTCTCTTTCAGTATCTTGTTTTAAAATCTTGTTTTTTAAATCTATTCGATATTCATCTTGGTCCTCACGGTCTACTTTGTTGTGATAAAGATCACAGAAGTCTCGAACTAGAAAATCTGTATGTCTTACATTTTTAAAGTTTTGATCTCGTCGAGCTTTGTTTTCTTTAGCTCGATGAGCCCGTCGAGCAGCCTGTCTTTTTTTTTTTTCAGCTAAATACTCATTCCGTTGTTTCCTTAGCAAAGCTCGTTTTTCCTCTATCTTTTTCTTTTTCCTTTTTTCACGCTCTCTCTTTAATCCCTCTTTAATTTTTTTCACTTCTTCTGGAGTCTTTGCCGCTTGCAGTTTTTTCCGTATCTCGTCTTTTCTATTTGCTAGAGCTTTCTTTTTCTCTTCCAGTTCTAGCTTAAGTCTTTGTTTTTCCTCCTTTCTTTTTTGTTTTTCTTCTTCGCTTTTTTTTATCAGTTCCATCACATAAGCATCAATATCAAAGTCCTCTGGTATTTTAAACTCTTCAAATTCAATTATCTTGCCAAGATATTTTCTAATTATTTCCGGAGGAAAAAGGTCATGAAGTTTTTTTCCCATTTTTCTTTTTTTTATAATTTTTGGGAAAAGCCAAAATTGACATTTGTAATCGGAATTCTTCTTAGTTGTCGAGTAATCGGAATTCTTCTTAGTTGTTGAGTAATCGGAATTCTTCTTAGTTGTCGAGTAATCGGAATTCTTCCCGGTTCTTTTAAAATTGGCAATAGCTTGATGATTTGGTTCTTGTATATATTGTACGGCAGGCCCATGAGTATCCTCCTTCAGATAATCCAAATAACTATAGGCTAAAAGATTATATCTGTGACTTTTGATCCTTTTCTTGAGTCGTTCCACAATAGACTGAAATCTTTTTTCTCCCAAAAAAGACTTTAATTGACTCAATCCAAATCGGTTACCACTTTTCTGTGGCACTATTATGTACCTAGAACACCATTTTAACCATTGTTTCCAATCTTTTACCCTCAAATCTTGAGGCTCTTTAGAATCCAATATTCCTTGTATATCTAAAAATTCTTTGATATCCTTTTTGATTAAAGGAGATGATGTTCTGGATTGGAGTAAATCCTTCGCATAAAACCCCTTCATGGTCCTTATTTGTTGCCATATATTATGAAATACATATGCTTGGGTAATTTTCCTTTTTGAATCTTGCTTTTTGTTGGTAATTGGTTTGCTAATTCTATTTATGAATATTTGCATCATTGCTGCAATATTCTTTATTAATTTACTCCTTAATTGAATTAATTTACTCCTTAATTCAATTAATTTACTCCTTAATTGAATTAATTTACTCCTTAATTCAATTAATTTACTCCTTAATTGAATTAATTTACTCCTTAATTCAATTAATTTACTCCTTAATTGAATTAATTTACTCCTTAATTCAATTAATTTACTCCTTAATTGAATTAATTTACTCCTTAATTCAATTAATTTACTCCTTAATTGAATTAATTTACTTTTTAATTTAATTAAAAAGAGTGAATTTGACTCGATAAGATTAATAACACTTAGGTGGAGATCAATAAGTCTTAATTTCATTGTAAGAATAAACACCTTCCTAAAATAGGGCAATTTCTTAATGAAAAATCGAACGCTTTTTTTTCGGAAAAGAAAAAGCCAAATTTTGATTCGAGTCAATTCCTTTCTAAATCTGGATCCTATGTCAGGAGAAGGTTGATCCATTTTCTTTTTGAAATCCGCTTCCATTCTGTTGCGAATATCTAAGTGAAACAGATACTCTCTCTTCATCTGTTTGATCCGATGAATCATTATGGTTTCCCAATCCCAATCATATGGATATTCTGTATCTTCCAGATCTGCATTTGGTTCGATTATAAATGGATCCAATGTATCCTGTTCCACTTCCACCTCTATAGAAAATTTCACATTAGGCGTAGGTTTAGTCCGAATTAGTACAGGAATCTTCTTATTCATTTGAATATTTTCTGTACTTCCAGTATCTGTTCGATATTTCGTCTCTAGTTTTTTCGTCTTTAGTTTTTCTAGAAATGAGTTAATCGGTGATGTTAATGGTTTCACCCATTGCTTAATGCATTGGGCAATGGTTTTAATGCATTGGGCAATGGTTTTAATGCATTGGGCAATGGTTTTAATGCATTGGGCAATGGTTTTAATACATTGTTTTATCCATGGTTTTATCCATTGGATAACGAATTTTATCCATTTGTTAACAAATTTTATCTTTAATTCAATATAATTCCAAATCAATTGGACAATAGGTTTCCAAAAAGAAGGCACTTTTGTTGGATTTCCGAAAGGTGCGTCAATTTCTGTTCCGAACATGGTTAAGAAACTCATATTGCTTTGAATTAATTCAGGTTGAGTATCAATAAGTCGGTAGTTAGGTTCATACCAAGGTCTCAAGCGAAAAGGATTTAAAATCTTGATCTGAATCCCCTCTTTTATATAATCTTTCAACCAGTCATCAGGTAGGTCTGAGTCTGACAATTCATAACCATCAAAGTTGCATTTGATATGCGTTTCGTTACTCAAGTTTTCCCAATCCAGCTCCCATTCGGGGAACTGAAATACTAACATACGACCAATATTTTTGGCTATTATTAATATTGGCAAATATAGTTTTTTTCTAAGATATGATTGAGGAAATAAAATAGCAGCTCTTACATAATGAAAGACTTCCCAATCGAATCCATGCTGTTTCTGACGGCGCTCGTTTTCCTTTAAGTATGCTCTGTTTAATCTTGACCAGAAAGAGTTGAATATGGAAAAAATAGATTTAGATTTCGAGTGGAATATTGAAAAAATAGATTTCTTCTTCTTTAATTTAACTTTTGATTTGAAGAATTGAAATCTTTCGTCCTCATCTAGGTCTCGAATGCGTTCAAGTACTTTTTGCGACTCTCTTTCTAGACGACTTTTTATAGCTTTTTTAGGCATCTCCTTTAGTCTCACAAAGAGACTCGACTGTGGTTTTGATGCCAAAATGTTCAACAATGAAACTTTACGTCTTTGAAAACGTAGGGCTCCCTTGACTAGGTCCCGACGAAAATCTCCCTCAGGCAGATAACTAAAAACATATATATCTTTTGCTTCCAAGTCCTCATCATCTCCTAGATTTTCCTCTTCTAGATCAAGATCTTCTTCATCATCATTATCTTTTCTTTCTTCAGCTTCTTCAGCTTCTTCAGCTTCGTCAGCTTCTTCTTTTTTGAACCGTTTTAAAAAACCTTCTATTTTAGAAGAAGCTAAGAAGTCTTCTATTTTAGGAGAAGCTAATAAGTGTTCTATTGTAGAAGAAGCTAAGGATTTAGAAGAAGTTAAGAAGTCTTGTAAAAATCCTTTTTCCTTTAGTTTTTCTAGTTCCCTTTGTCGTTTTTCTCTTTGAATTTTGTCAAAGGGTTTGATAATAATCATATTTTTAGCGTTTCTTGGACGAACCTCGAGGAGATCTTCGACAGTTGAAGTCTCATATACACCCGATACTTTTGTGCTAGGCCATATAGGCACAAACATTTTATAAAAATCTTTAATTCGAGGTTTATGAAAATTCTTTGATTTCCTTGACTCCCTTTTCTTCATTATTTGATTATAAAGAAAGAGAAACCGTGGATTATATTTATCAGAAATAACTTTAAATTTCTGATAAATATCTTCAGGAATATATTGATCAAGAAGAAGTTTCAATTCCTTAGAAATATTATACCTAATCCCTTTAACAATATCTCGATCAGTAAGAAGTTCCAATTTATAAGAAATATCATTCCTAATATCTTGAGGTATATCTTGATCAGTAAGATATTTCAATTTCTGAGAAATCTCTTCAGGAGAAATCTCATACACAATATCTTCAGGAATATCTTCATCAGCAATAAGTTGATCAATCTCTTCAGGAATATCCTGAATATCCATAAATAGAATAGAATCTGGGAGTTCTTCCGATTTCATTAAAAACAATTGCTCAAAAAGCAAAGCCTGTTCTTTAGGCTGTTCCTTAGGAAGGACACTAAGAAGCAATTCCCATTTCGTACCCGTGGTTTGAAGAAAAATATTCAACAAATAGTTTAAATATATTTTTTTATCGCAAAAAGCGATTTCCGTTTCTATATCTCGATCCGCTGGGGCCAATGTTTTCAAAACATATTCCAACGAATCTTTCGGATAGATATCCCAATAAATTTGGGACAACTTTTCCAATGTAACCTCATCCAAAATTTTTTTTGTTTCTTTTTCTTCGAACAAAAATATACGTATTTTCTCGAGCCACCATTTTTCAATGATGTTCACTTTAGCATTTTCTGCTCGAACGAATGAACAACGGCTAAATTCATTGGTAGAATTATAGTTATTCAATTTCGATTTTTTCTTGCCAAGGTCGTCTGCTGGAGGTAACATCCACGGGGATTCAAATTGATTCATCACCCCACGGAATGGCCCGCTCAGTAAAGGATCATGTATTTCTGGAAGGCACTCTCCACTTTTGGTTCTTGGAAATCTCACTCTTTTTTCTACCACATTTCCAACAGGAAATCCATTGCTTAGAGCTTTAACTCGGTCTTCAAGCTCTTTGCCTAAGTAGTTCCTTCGTTTTTTTTTTAGAAATATCCATCTATCAAAATGATCCTGATCTGATAAATACTTTTCACTTCCGAAGTCAATCATTTTCGCAAAGAAAGACATACTAGGTAGAGCTGTGAAGGAAATTCTTCGGCGCCCATCACTGATACAAGTATCAAAAAAATACTGAGCGACTTCGCTTTTAACAGGACCGCGAAGGACTGAATCACCTATCGGCACATACCGTATAGGCCGATTAAATCGACGATAATCGAAAAATATGGTGGGCCACGGTTTCACCAATATATTCGATAAGATCTCGGCTTTTTCCTCTTTAGTCAAATCGTCGCCTTGTTGCTTCTGTTTCTTAATAAGGTCCTCCTTCTTTTTCTTAAGAAGGTCGTTCAAAAACAATTCCTTTCTTTTCTTAGGAACGAATTTTTTTTTGGTAGTATTGGGAACGGATTTTGTAGTATTGGGAACGGATTTTGGCTTTGCCTTTGGCATCTTTTTCAATTTTTCATCAAGATCCTCTTCGTCTGATGTGTCCTCCATTTCCTCTTCTTCAGGACCTTGCCTCAAGGCCCTAGTGTCGACCCATTTCGTCATTAAAAATACTGGGGTTCTACCCAGACACATAATAAAAAAGTAACCAACGAAAATCATTTGTAAAGTTATACTTACATGCTTTTGTCTTTTTAACAATTGCAAGCGTGAATTTGGTACCGATTGCAAGCCTAAATCACGATTTACACGCAAACAGAATATTTTTGCCACTTGGATGAATAGAAGCTGTCCGCTTAACCATCCAGCGGCGGTACTTAGCAGAAACAAAGTACTGTTACTATAGCGGAATAGCATGAGGTTTACTAATCTAATATAAATAGATTTGCTGAAAAAAAGGGCAGGATTCATCAATTGGAGAATTACTCCAAGGAAAAACTCTATTCCTGGATTGTTGATCAAACGAACAAAACTGTGGATTGCAGGATCCACTAGATCGGAAACTATTAATTTTATACAAATAAATAACACGATTGGTGTAACCATTGCGGCCATTATATGAGGTTTGCACAGTCCTGCATAAATAGGTATAAAGTAAATGGATAAGAAAACTAGAATTTGTCCTACAAAAGAACCGCTGAGAATAATGTCTCCTTTAGACATTATTCTGTTTTGTCTATTGTCAATTATACTGGATTGTTCTTGTAACAGTAACGAACTGACATAGTATATCTGGGACAAGTTCACGGGCAATGTAGTTAAAAAGCCATAATAGAAACCAAATAGGATCATCGGACTTAACGTCTGTAACCAATACGACATCATGGCCAAAACCATGTTAAAATTATATGCATTCATAATTAAATTAATTCCTCCATTAGGGTATAGGTTTATAGCTAGCTTTGTTGTTTAGGTTGAATATTTATTTCAATATATAAATGTCATTAACATTAATAATACAAAATATTAATGGTTATTGATGGTTTAATATTTTGAAATATTGATTTAGTATCAAGATATAAAAGGTAGATAGTATCTTCACTTTATTGATTCTTTAATGATTGAAGGTATGTGATCCCAATATAAAATATCAATTACATTGATCTTTTTTTTACAAGAGCCTACAAGAGTCTACAAGAGCCTATATCCATAGGATAGTACCATTATCCATGATTTGTGATCCAACCAAATGTTCAAGTATCTTTTGAAACCAATTATACAATTGTCTACATCCATTGTATCATACCATTATCACCATGTGTGATCCATTAAGGTCAATTAAATGACCTCTATCTTAGATTATATTCAAATAATGTTGATACGTAAATCTGTGGTGACGTATATTATCAATGAGTTTTATATCTCTCATACTTCTATGGGAGATTGTGAAATGATTATAGAAATCAATTTATGCTATCTTCCACATACACGAATTTTAATCAAAAAAATGAATTGATACCTTATATATTTAAATTGTATTTATGTATTTAATACACAATACAGGTCGAACCATCGACAAACAAAATATTTCGAACCATCGACAATTTATGTATTTAATATACAATACAAAATATTTCGAACCATCGACAATTTATGTATTTAATATACAATACATGTCGAACCATCGACAATTTATGTATTTAATATACAATACATGTCGAACCATCGACAATTTATGTATTTAATATACAATACATGTCGAACCATCGACAATTTATGTATTTAATATACAATACATGTCGAACCATCGACAATTTATGTATTTAATATACAATACATGTCGAACCATCGACAATTCAAAATATAAAAATATTTCGAACCATTGACATAACAAACAAATGTTTTATTTATGTATTTAATACACAATACAGGTCGAACTATCGACATAACAAACAAATGTTATGTTATTATAATACAACATATACAAAATATACAATACAAAATATACAATACAAAATATTTCGAACCATCGACAATTTATGTATTTAATATATAATACATGTCGAACAACAAACAAATGTTTTATTTAGATATTTACAAAATATGTTTCGAGAATCTAAATAAAATTAGATGGATCTAATTATAATTAATTTGATCAAGAATTAATATTAATAGGATATTCATTTAAAACTTGTTATTTTTTCTCACTAAGGTGGTCCGATCCAAGTCTTCTATATTTTTCTGACGTCTTAGGGGTCGGGTAACCAATTCAAGTACATCTCTTGCATTGGCAAACCCATGAATCTGGGCAAAGGTAAATTCAACTGACCATTTAGTACTTATTCCTCTTGCTTCTAAAGGGTTAGCATGAGCCATTCCAGTGATAGCTAAGTCGGGTTGTAATTCGCGTATGCGTCGTATTTGATTCGAATTATCTGGTTTCTCTACAATTCGTGGTATTGGTACACACATCTTTATACATGTATCTTGTAAAAGTGATAATTCAGCAGCTTGATATCGTTTATCAATATACGGAATACCAATTTCATGAACGATCATTCCACATCTGATTAAGAATCTTGCTAGAGATACTTCTAGCAAATTATCTCCCATAAAAAAGACGGATTTCCCACGTACCAAATAAAGATAATCCTTTAAACTTTCCCATATTCGGGCCTCCCTTTCCTCCAGACCGTGGGTCTCAACACCAAATACAGGACAAATCTTTTCAATCCAAGCACGCGTTCCGTCCGGACCGATAGGAAAAGGAGCTCCAATTAATTCACATTTTTCGCGTCTTATCAAAGTTGTCGCTGTTCGACTCAAAAATGGGTTAACACCACAAACATAAACTCCATCACCCAATGATGGAAGATCAGTATATCTTTGAGCAGGTAACCAACCTGATACCTTGATGAATTGGCGTTTTAATTCTAGATTGAGTTGAGAAGCCACATTGGACGGCAAAGATCCAAAAAGAACTAAGGAAGGATGATTTGCATATTCGATCGATTGCTTTTTCTTTATAGAATGAAAAGTGAATAAATTTTTGATAGTTTCTTTTCGTTCACGAACGGAAAATTCCGGTTCTGGACAACGATGTGCCATTGCAGCTAGCACAGTATCTTCTCCTTGAGTAAAAGCATAATCCAGTCCATTCGCTCTTGCCACTATAATTGGGATTCCAATTTCCCATTCTAATTTGGGTGCGATACCTTCCAAATCCATTTTGATTATTTCTGTAGTACAAGTACCTATCCATATGATGACACTGGGATCTCTATCTTTTCTTATTCGAATACAAAGTTTTTTTAACCCTTCATAATCATTCAATTGAGCCGAGATATCTCCTTCTTCCAATTCTGCCATTGCATAGCGGGGTTCTGCAAAAATCATAACTCCAAGTGCATTTTGCAGAAAATAACCACATGTCTTTGTGCCCACGACTAAAAAGAAACTGTCTTCAATTTTTTGATATAACCAAGATATACAGCTAATTGGACAAAAAGTATGATAATTACCTGTCTCACATTCGACAGTTAGAGTTTCATCAATTTTCACTGACATAAATTATTATTAATTATGTTGATTAAATTGTCGTAAATCCAAGTAAATTTTCCTTATTATGTTGATGTCTCCCCTGATTGAGATAAAGGTCAGAGAGTAAACTGAATAATTCCCGATCTGGAATTTCCTTAGGTACAATACCTTCTGGTTGGGACAATATTTGATCCGCTATGTCTAAATAATATTCACATACATAGTTAAGAGATGGTTCAGATCCAACCATTTCAAATAAGGTTTTTCCCTTGACTCTCGAAACTCGAATATCTTCAATAAGAGGTAAAACTTCTATTACGGGCATTGGGCAGGCTTCTACATATTTATTGATAAGATCTCGTTTAGATGTACGATTTCCAACCAAGCCTGCTAATCGGAGTGGATGTGTACGAGCTTTTTCTCTAATAGAGGAAGTAATACGATTAGCTGCAAATAATGCGTCAAATCCATTATCTGTAATAATGATGCAGTAATCTGCATAGTTTAACGGAGCAGCAAAACCTCCACAAACCACGTCGCCTAATACATCAAATAATATTATATCATATTCGTAAAATGCATTTAATTCTTTTAACAATTTCACAGTCTCCCCTACCACATATCCCCCACATCCAGCTCCTGCTGGTGGCCCCCCAGCTTCCACACAATCTACCCCTCCATAACCCTTATGGATTACATCTTCGGACCAAATATCTTCATAATGATAATCCTTGGATTGCAAAGTATCTATAATTGTAGGTATCAAAAATCCTGTCAGAGTAAAAGTACTATCATGTTTGGGATCACATCCAATTTGTAACACTTTTTCACCACGTCTGGCTAGGGCAATTGAAATATTACAACTAGTCGTTGATTTACCAATTCCTCCTTTTCCATAAACTGCTATTTTCATCTTTTTATTTCCTTTTATTTCTTTTTGATCTCCCGAACTATTCGTTATTCGTTTGATCTAATTTTCAGTTTCACTTTGCCTTATTTATTCATAATGATTTAGACTAGGTTCTATCGTTTCACGTTGTTTTTCTAGTTCTCTTCCATCTAATGAGTAAACTCATTCCTTCTTGAGTAAATGGAGGAAGCCAAGGAAAAGCACGACCCTTCCTTCATTCTCAGAGGAAGGCAAATTGCCTAGTTTGCAGCGGATAGAACCCCTGCTAATTAAGACTTAGTTTTCTCTGTTCAACTAATTGAATGGGATAACCAACTTACTGCATGGCAAATGGTAAGAGGGGAAGATAGGTTTGTTATTGGTATTCAATTCGGTTGCTGCCTGCAAATGAATTAATATGTGTGGTGTATGTATTTAGTCGGGGTCATCTCCATTTTTAATAGAGATAACTAGGAAAATAGTTTTGGAAAGATTCCGATCCTTCAATCGATCGCTTCAGGAACTTTGTTCTTTTCCATTTTTTTTTAATATATCTCTATTTCTGTCTTATTCCTATATTTTGGAATATTATTATTATATATATATATAATAATATATGTATCGTCAACCACTTATCATTTAATTTCATATCATAGAAATTTATTTCATGATACCAAAATCACGGACAAATACATAAAAATGTAAAAATATTGGTTGACATACATATATGAATCATATTATACTGTTGAATAACAAGCCATATGTGTATGCTTGGGAGCTTCTAATGATTAAATCAACCAAGTTCTAACCATGACCGCAATTCTAGAAAGACGCGAAAGCGTAAGCCTATGGAATCGTTTTTGCGATTGGATCACTAGCACCGAAAACCGTCTTTACATTGGATGGTTTGGTGTATTGATGATTCCTACCCTATTGACTGCAACCTCTGTATTTATTATTGCTTTCATTGCAGCTCCTCCAGTAGATATTGATGGTATTCGTGAGCCTGTTTCCGGTTCTCTTCTTTATGGAAACAATATTATCTCCGGTGCTATTATTCCTACCTCTGCAGCCATTGGTCTGCATTTCTATCCCATCTGGGAAGCAGCGTCTGTTGATGAATGGCTATACAACGGTGGTCCCTATGAGCTAATCGTTCTACACTTCCTACTTGGTGTAGCTTGCTACATGGGTCGTGAGTGGGAGCTTAGCTTCCGTCTAGGTATGCGTCCTTGGATTGCTGTTGCATATTCAGCTCCTGTTGCAGCTGCTACTGCTGTTTTCTTGATCTACCCTATTGGTCAAGGAAGCTTCTCTGACGGTATGCCTCTAGGAATCTCTGGTACTTTCAATTTCATGATCGTATTCCAGGCTGAGCACAATATTCTTATGCATCCATTTCACATGTTAGGTGTAGCTGGCGTATTCGGCGGCTCTCTATTTAGTGCTATGCATGGTTCCTTGGTAACTTCGAGTTTGATCAGGGAAACTACCGAAAACGAGTCCGCTAATGCGGGTTACAAATTTGGTCAGGAAGGAGAAACCTACAATATTGTAGCTGCTCACGGTTATTTCGGCCGATTGATCTTTCAATATGCTAGTTTCAATAACTCCCGTTCTCTACATTTCTTTTTAGCTGCTTGGCCAGTAGTAGGTATCTGGTTTACTGCTCTGGGCATCAGCACTATGGCTTTCAACTTAAATGGATTCAATTTCAACCAATCTGTTGTTGATAGTCAAGGTCGTGTAATTAACACTTGGGCCGATATCATTAATCGTGCTAACCTTGGTATGGAAGTTATGCACGAACGTAACGCTCACAACTTCCCTCTTGATCTAGCTGCTGTTGAAGCTCATTTTATAGACGGCTAATTAATCAATCCGATGGATTGTTAGTGTGTTTCAATCCTTGAAAAGGGAAAAAAGCAGTACCAAGCCTTAAAAAAAAATGAAAGGTTTGGTACTGCTTTTTTTCCGTCTTCGTCTAAAAGCTATTGCAAGCAGAGAACAATAACTCTGGATTGTTCATCCAACAGGAATTGAACCCCGATTTCCCAATTATGAGTTGGGTGCTTTTACCATCCAGTTCGTTTCCGGGACTTATAAAATTCCTTCATTGGAAGGAATGACCGTAGACAGAGACTGTCTATTGGTTTGGGGCGGACGTAGCCAAGTGGTCCAAAGGCAGTGGATTGTGAATCCACCACGCGCGGGTTCAATCCCCGTCGTTCGCCCGATGAAAAACCGACCAGATTCAAAAAGAATAAAAATAATAGGATTATCTATACTCTATAGAAATTAATGTATCTTTCATTTAACATAAACTATATGCTTACGGAGTAAGCATATTTAACACTAATATTAACATTATATTTGTACCCGTATATATTTATTAATACGCTCTATCACATTCCTTCTTTAGGGTTCCAGGTAATCATAATTAATGCTGAATTATATTCACAATTATTATTAACTTTTTGAATAAAACGATAGTTAAATTTGATTTGAGAAAACCACTTCTATGAGTGAGAAATACTTGATCACTTCTCGGGATGATCTCCCAATAGCGCAATGTTAACTTTATTGCTTGTCAAGAGCAATAGATAAAATGAATTTGATCGGATCCAGAATCAGTAAACAGAAGTCTGCTGTAGAAATAGGATCCCATTGATCTGGGTTGCCCGGGACTTGAACCCGAAGCTCGTCGGATGGAGTGGATTATCTATTCCTTTTAATTAAAAGTAAAAAAATCTCTCCCCAAACCGTGCTTGCAATTTTCATTGCACACGGCTTTCTCCATGTATTAATTTATTAATCATTTGGATTCCCGGGTGGAAAAAATTGATAGGATCATGAATTGAGGTAATTTCTTAATTAGCATTTCATTGGTAAAATCAGTTTTTTATTTGTTTATTGTGTAGGAATTCGCCAGGGGATTTATCTGGAGAATATCTGAATTCCAAATTCGTTCTCTCTGTGAACGAGTCTTTGAAAAGGACGAATAAATGAATTCTCGTTCTTTTGAGAACGATTTTGTAAAGAGTTCCGAACCTGGTTCTTCCCGAACTAAACGTATCGTACTTTTATGTTTACAGGCTAAAGTTTTAGCACATGAAAGTAAAAGTATATACTTTATATGATAAAGACTATCTTTATTGATGGATCCACTGTAGTAATGAAAAAGATTTATCCAAATTCGATCGAATCGATCGAGGATATCATCATCTGATAGACTGGTCCAGGACAATCTACTAATTGGCCGCCCTGAGATGTCACAGAACCTTTCTTTAGCCAAAAAAAGAAGAATTGATCTAATCGGAGCTATTGGATTCAATTCATTGGTAATTAGATCGGTAGTTAATAAACTATCTATCATTTTGGTCCTAACCACGAGAGATTTCATTTTAAACCTAATAAAAAAACCTAAAAAATAGGAATAATTCCTGGATAATTCAAGAATAGATACCCTATACGATTGAGACCAAAGATGGAAATAACATTGCCAAAAATGAAACAGATGATATCTACATTTTTTTACTTGGAGGTGAGTACCCTTTAGAGCTATAAGCGATCTTTCTCCATATCTCACATAGTGGATGAAAGAATCCTTCATCCACCAGATCCTTTTCGTTGAAATTTTCACGGGAAATGTGACAATATGTTTGATCTTTCGATCAAAATCAGTTCGATCGGGAAAAGATCCATACAACAACGATCGTGAAGTATAAAATCGTTTCAGAAGGGGAACTAAAAAGGATTCGCATTCATATATATAAGAATTCCACAGGAACAGGGGAAACCTCATATTTTCTCCCGGTGCAACCAGAGCTTTCTGCAAATTTTCTGCACTAAAACTATTTCTCCATTCATGGAGAATAGATCGTAATAGATCCAAAAAAGGAGCATCTCGGATCCAGCGACGAAAGGTCCGAACCAAAATTTCTGGATGAATCGAGTAGGGTACTCGTATATCTGATATATAATTGGAATGTGGGAATTTATCTTCCATAAGGGGAAATATGGAATGGATGGATCGGATACTCTTCCATCCATCCATTCCTTCTAGGAAATGTTTTGATCGCATTGCGAACGAAACTTCCAAGACAACTGTCAAACCTTCTAGTACCGATTCAGAATAAGAATTCCTATTGCGATCAATAAATTGATTTGGATCACAAATCCCGAATAAAACAATTGAATCATTCTGTTGACGTATCCGACGAATCAAACGTTTTACAGTTAGGAAACTAAAATAATTAGAATTTAAAATTTCTGTCGGTTCGGAGGAACTCGATCTATCTAAATTATGATCATGAGCAATTGCGTAAAGATCTTCTCGAAAAAAAAGTGGATATAAAAAGCATTGTTGCCAAGATCTATTTTTTTTTCCATCTCTTTGGAACTCATCCATTTTAATAAAATATCGGGCCCTAGAATAACCTCTTGGATTATTAAATTAATACATGGTGCAATCTAGTCAGGACAGAATAGAGAATCTCTATCTTAATATTATCTTTACAAAATTTATCTTTACAAAATATCTTCATTCGTCATTTCGTCATGAAGAAGAACGAAAATCTTTTATCTTGGCGGTCCAATCGCTCTTCTGACTCATGGAATAAATTGACCTGGTCAGTACACTATTTCGCTTACACATTTGTCTTCGAGTACTTAGGACTCATTGCGGGTGTAGAAATCCCTGATCTACTACAGGGAAAAACAGGGAAAAACAGGGAAAAACTTCCCCTATCGGTTACTAAAATGCTCTTAACTTCTGATTAGTAAAGGGAATTCCTCGTTGAAATGAGGAACAGAAGTTCGTTCCTCTGGTTTTACTTATGATTCAAGCCATCCAGCTTTCTCCATTGACTCACTCGACTTAATCGCGATATTCATCTATATAGATAATAGACATTTCCCATATATTTGATGCTTTGGATAAAATCCGCTTCTGATCAAATAAGGTAAAATAAAGTATCATCAAGTCAAGATTGTTAGAACGACATGCTGCTTTTTCCATTTATTTCCTTTTCAGGATCAGTCGTAGTATTACTAACTTTACCGATGGTATGGACGAATTTTTTACTTCATCCGAACGTGTAAAAGACGTTAGTCGTACTTAAAAGCCGAGTACTCTACCATTGAGTTAGCAACCCTTATTTGCTATTTGGACATATGCAATTGCAGTAGAATACACAGTTATTCCATATGAAGAAACTAGTATGAGATTTGAATTAAATTGGTCGTTGTGAGGAATAAATAGAACCTATGAAAAAAAGCAGTAAGGATCTACTACCATTTATGAATCAAATAAAGTAATCATGATTCATAAAAATAATGAATGGTGGGCCTAATATCCATTTAATATGAATTAAATCGTAACAATGCGTTATTGTCAATTCCAGATTGTTGAATTGATATTTTCAATTTACTTTCCAGAATAGTTCGTTCTACTCTATTCTTTTCTTATAGAAATAGAATCCTTCTTCGTAAAGCTGATTCAGAATTAGCTATCATTTAGCTAGATTATATCAAAATAGATAATCTATTCTGAGGATTTAATTTATCCAATACAAGCTACACTTTGGGCGCGGGCTAGAAAAGATTGGAATCCTGAGCTCAGAACCAACCCCATCGAATGATCCATAAAATGGATTTCTATCCAGAGGTAAATACCTCTACCGAGGTATTTATTCCCATCCATTCGGTATTCGGCTCAATCTTAAAAGATTGGGCCGAGTTCGATTAAGGGACCAAACGAATTAAAGTTACTTGATTACAAGCGATCAATCGTATCAAATTCAAATTTGATCTCTTTCCATACTTCACAAGCGGCAGCTAGTTCAGGACTCCATTTAGTGGCTTCTCGGATCACTTCATTACCTTCACGAGCAAGATCACGTCCTTCATTACGAGCTTGTACACAAGCTTCTAAAGCAACCCGATTAGCTACTGCACCTGGTGCATTTCCCCAAGGGTGTCCCAAAGTCCCTCCACCAAACTGTAATACAGAATCATCACCAAAGATTTCGGTCAAAGCAGGCATATGCCAAACGTGAATACCTCCTGAAGCTACAGGCAGGACACCCGGCATAGAGACCCAATCTTGAGTGAAATAAATACCACGACTTCGGTCTTTTTCAATAAAATCATCACGCAATAGATCAACAAAACCCAAAGTGACTTCTCGTTCTCCTTCAAGTTTACCTACTACAGTACCAGCGTGAATATGATCTCCACCAGACATACGCAGTGCTTTAGCCAGTACACGGAAGTGCATACCATGATTTCTTTGTCTGTCAATAACTGCATGCATTGCACGATGAATGTGAAGAAGTAGGCCGTTGTCTCGGCAATAATGAGCCAGCGAAGTATTTGCGGTAAAACCTCCAGTCAAATAGTCATGCATGACTATAGGAACTCCCAATTCTCTGGCGAATACTGCTCTTTTCATCATTTCTTCACATGTACCTGCAGTAGCATTCAAGTAATGTCCCTTAATCTCACCCGTCTCAGCCTGAGCTTTATAAAGTGCTTCTGCACAAAAGCAGAAACGATCTCTCCAGCGCATGAATGGTTGGGAATTCACATTTTCATCATCCTTGGTAAAATCAAGTCCACCGCGGAGACATTCGTAAACCGCTCTACCATAATTCTTGGCAGATAGACCCAATTTTGGTTTGATTGTACATCCCAACAAAGGACGACCATATTTATTTAATTTATCTCTTTCCACTTGGATACCATGTGGTGGGCCTTGGAAAGTTTTTGAATACGCAGGAGGAATTCGCAGATCTTCCAGACGTAGAGCTCGTAGGGCTTTGAATCCAAATACATTACCTACAATGGAAGTGAACAGGTTAGTAACAGAACCTTCTTCAAAAAGATCTAAGGGGTAAGCTACATAGGCAATAAATTGAGTTTCCTCTCCAGGAACGGGTTCAATATCATAGCATCGTCCCTTGTAACGATCAAGACTCGTAAGTCCATCGGTCCAAACAGTAGTCCATGTACCAGTGGAAGATTCGGCAGCTACTGCTGCTCCTGCTTCCTCAGGGGGCACTCCAGGTTGAGGAGTTACTCGGAATGCTGCCAAGATATCAGTATCTTTGGTCTTATATTCCGGAGTATAATAAGTTAATCTGTAATCTTTAACACCAGCTTTGAATCCGACACTTGCTTTAGTCTCTGTTTTTGGTGACATAAATAAGTCCCTCCCTGTGATTTATTGGTTAATAGCTCTTACAAGAACGAAGTCTACTCGACCTGGTCGTCGAACATAAAGAATAAGTTTTACATCAATTTTCTAAACAAATACTCATTTTGTTCCTTATTGCCAAAAAAATGCAAAAAAAACTTTCAATGAATATTGTATCATGTTATGTATGTATATATTGTATCATGTTATGTATGTATGACGCAACCCAATTTATCATTTCGATTGACCCGAGGACTTTTCAGCTCTTAAACTAGCTCATGAATTAGATTTGTATATATCTATAAGTGATATGTCTACATATATAGATGAAAAAGAATTAAATGTACATATAAAAAAAGAATACAACAACCAATCAAAATTGGAATATGGTTCAAGTTCAATATTTCCCAAATGGTATGGGTATATGGGGAAATATGCCGAGTTATGGCCAACTCGAACATTTACTTATGATCGTTATCCATCTACTTCATATTGCAGATATTGAATGTTTATTTTGGCAAAATAGCATCAACAGCCTCTAATAGTGTTCTAGCTCTTTTGAGAGCTACATCAGCCTCGATTGCTTGTCTCTTACCTTCAGCTCGTGCAAGATCAGCTTTAGCTGATCTAAAACTTTCCTGAGCCTCTTGAGGATCGATGTCAATACCTCTTTCTGCACTATTTACTAATAATGTGATTTCATCATTGTCTATCTTGGCGAAACCGCCCATTAAAGCGATAGTCGACCATTGTGCATTGAGACGTACTTTCATTACTCCTATATCCAAAGCTGTTACAATTGCAGTATGGTTAGGTAACACACCAATTTGACCACTGTTGGTAGTTAGGATTATTTCTTGAACTTCTGAATCCCAAACAACTCGATTGGGAGTCAGTACACGAAGATTTAGGTTCATTAAAAAAAATTAAATTTCTTTGAAGTTCATAGCCTTCGCGGTAGCTTCATCAATGTTACCTACCAAATAAAAAGACTGTTCAGGTAGACCATCTAATTCTCCGGAAAGAATCATTTGAAAACCTCTAATTGTTTCTATTAGACTCACATATTTACCGGGAGAACCAGTGAATACCTCTGCTACAAAAAAAGGTTGTGACAAAAACCGTTCAATTTTTCGTGCTCTTGATACGATTAAACGGTCTTCTTCTGATAATTCGTCCAGTCCAAGAATAGCTATAATGTCTTGAAGTTCCTTATAACGTTGCAAAGTTTGTTTAACTCCTTGCGCAGTTTCATAATGTTCTTCGCCCACGATCGAAGGTTGAAGCATAGTTGATGTCGAATCTAACGGATCCACCGCTGGATAGATTCCCTTGGCAGCTAATCCTCTCGATAGTACAGTAGTAGCATCTAAATGTGCAAATGTTGTAGCAGGAGCAGGATCAGTCAAGTCGTCTGCAGGTACATAAACTGCTTGAATGGAGGTTATAGATCCGTCTTTGGTAGACGTGATTCTCTCTTGCAAAGACCCCATTTCCGTGCTAAGAGTTGGCTGATAACCCACGGCGGAAGGCATTCTGCCTAATAATGCAGATACCTCTGATCCTGCTTGGACAAAGCGGAAGATGTTGTCAATAAATAAGAGTACGTTTTGCTTATTGACATCTCGGAAATATTCAGCCATGGTTAGAGCTGTTAACCCAACTCTCATACGAGCTCCTGGTGGTTCATTCATTTGACCATAGACCAGAGCTACCTTGGATTCTGAGATATTTTGTTCATTAATTACTCCTGATTCTTTCATTTCCTTATAAAGATCATTTCCTTCACGAGTACGCTCTCCTACTCCGCCAAATACAGAAACACCTCCATGAGCCTTAGCAATGTTGTTGATTAACTCCATAATCAACACTGTTTTACCCACTCCAGCTCCCCCGAATAATCCGATTTTTCCCCCACGGCGGTAAGGAGCTAAAAGATCCACTACTTTAATGCCTGTTTCAAAGATTGAAAATTTGGTATCCAACTGTGTAAAGGCGGGAGCAGATCTATGAATAGGAGATGTTGTGAGAGCACCTACAGGACCTAAATCATCGACAGGTTCTCCAAGAACATTAAAAATTCTCCCAAGAGTAGTTTCACCTACTGGAACACTCAGTGGAGCTCCTGTATCAATTACTCTCATTCCTCTCATCAAACCATCTGTAGCACTCATAGCTACAGCTCTAACCTTATTATTTCCTAATAATTGTTGTACCTCACAAGTAACACGAATTGGCTGACCAGTTGTATCGTTATCCTTAACTATCAAAGAATTATAAATTCTAGGCATATTACCTGGAGGAAAAGAAACATCTAGTACTGGGCCGATGATTTGAGCAATACGGCCTGCCTTTTTTTCTACAAGTGCGGAAACCCCAAGAACAAGAAGATTAGTTCTCATAAAAAAATATAAAAAAGGAGATTAATTCAATTTGCTAATACTAGCAAAAATTAAAAAAACACAAAAATGTTCTGTAATGAGTTGATCAGTCAATAATCACTGATAGTTACCACTTTGATTTACTTAAAAATCTCTGTTCAACTTCTATAATGATCTGGAAATGGATTAATTGAAAAAAATGTAGAAAAACTTAACCATTGAGTAATTAATGGCATCGTTTTATCTACTATTAGATTTGAACCAAGGACTCTCGCCGTATGAAAGCGAAACTCTAACCACTGAGTTAAGCGGGTTATTTATCATCATAGATAGAGCGGTAACTAGAAACAATTCTAAGCGTAATTCAACATTATAAACAATATGCCCCTAACTAAATAGTATCATATACACCTACCTTGACAGAAAGTGATCTATTTTGTTAGTATACCTTCAACACTGTGGGCTATAGCTCAGCTTGGTGGAGCACCTCGTTTACACGTGCGCCAATGGTTTTCAGGAGAGTTTATTGGTTAGTCCGATCACAGAAGACTATATCTTATGTGAAATAGCCTTACTCTATGAATTGGGAGAACAATAGCATGACAAAGATTAAGTTAGTATTAGATCTATAAACTATAGATCTAGTTGATATGATCAATCGTGGGTGCATTCAATGTCAGACATAATGAGTACAAATACGGGTACCTCAAATAAAAAATTCTTTTTGATCTATAAACTTTGAGGTGTATGAAGTGTCATATTATATTACTTTTGAGGTGATAGAGACTCCATTGAGTGAATCTATGTCTGAGCATGGCAGACCTAAGTAAAGGGAACCTTTTGAATCACTTTGGGATTGCTTTTTTTAAAAATTCTTTAAGACTACGACCCAGAGTCTTCTAAAATTCCCCGAGATCTCTGTTCTACTAAACAATAGATCGGAAATCATGTCGGAATCCGGATGCACAATAATCACATATATTAAAGATTTGGTACGATTTATGGATCGATTGGTACCAACCAATCCCTATTATAGCCGTTGTCTTTCAATTGTCTAGAAAGACATAGCATCAAATTGATGCTCCGTTTCTCAAACGGAAAAAATAAATCGTACTTCTTTATATATGGGAAGGACGTATTATTGGTCAGGTTTTTAAAAATCTTCATTCTTTGCTTCGAGTTGGACTTATAAGGTAAGTCAATCCTTTTCTCCCTATTTTAGTATAAATAGCTCTGTATACTATTAATAATTAAACTCCCCGAACCCTTCCATTCGTATATATAAACTTAAACTGAAGCATCAACACGCGTTTCAATTATCTCTTTGATTTTATCATTCATTTCAAATTTTTTAAAACTGAGGTTGATTCGCCCTTGAACATCTTCTCCCAATACTGTGGAATGTTCTTTCAATTGATAGATCCGAGATGCTCAAAATATATTCTATTTGTCTTATAACCTGTTCAAGTATAGGACAAAGTCCTTTATTGTCAAGCAGAATTAGGCTTATGTATACATAATCCTTTTTTTTTTATTTTCCTCCGAGAGATTAATATTAATAAGTTCATCGAAGTCAAATAGCATATTCTAGACTCACTCAATCCGAATATGGAATAAATGGATAAAGCTTGTTGACACATCCCGCATCGTTAGAAACAACGACCCTGAACCTTCATTAATTTCGTGTTCTTGATAAGTCACGAACGAAAATGAATTAATATGAATCGATGAGAATCAATTGTTCGGGGGGAGGGGATAGGAGCGATGTCTAAATTGACAATAAAATATAAGAATTCTATCTATTTCACAGGAATCTATTTATGTTTATATCATCCGAATATGATACTTTTTGGATATATTTAGTAATATCCAGTCTTATTCCGATTCTGGCATTCTCGATTTCCAGAGCTTTGGCCCCCATAAGTAAAGGGCCGGAGAAAGCTACTAGTTACGAATCAGGTATAGAACCAATGGGAGATACCTGGATCCAATTTAGGATTCGTTATTACATGTTTGCTCTAGTTTTCGTTGTTTTTGATGTGGAAACAGTCTTTCTTTATCCGTGGGCTATGAGTTTTGATATTCTGGGTATATATACATTTATAGAAGTTTTTTTTTTCGTGCTTATCTTAATTATTGGTTTAGTTTATGCATGGAGAAAAGGAGCATTGGAATGGTCTTAACTTCCAATTTTTGGGGTGGTAGAAGGGAAGTAGAAAATTACATAAAGCCAGCGATAAATCTTATAGAGTCACCTTTACTTGATCAAGCAATTCCAAATTCAGTAATTTCAACTACTCTAAACGATTTGTCAAATTGGGCGAGACTCTCTAGTTTATGGCCGCTCCTTTATGGTACTAGTTGTTGTTTCATCGAATTTGCTTCATTAATAGGTTCGCGATTTGACTTTGATCGTTACGGTTTAGTACCAAGATCTAGTCCTAGACAAGCCGACCTCCTTATAACAGCTGGAACTGTGACCATGAAAATGGCTCCTTCTTTAGTGAGATTATATGAACAAATGCCCGAACCAAAATATGTAATTGCTATGGGAGCCTGTACTATTACAGGAGGAATGTTTAGTACAGATTCTTATAGTACCGTTCGTGGAGTAGATAAGTTAATTCCTGTGGACATCTATTTGCCTGGTTGCCCTCCTAAACCAGAAGCTATTATAGATGCTATAATAAAACTTCGTGAAAAAATAGCTCGAGAACTATCTGAAGATAAGACTGAGTCTCAACAAGGAAAGAGGTATTTCATTAGAAAACATAGGTTTAATATTGGACCCAGTATTCATACTGAAAATGAAGAGGAAAAGTTTTCCCATCAATCTTCTGAATCTCAATTTGAATCGACTTTAGAGATACTCCCCAAAACGTCTGAATCCATTTCAGAGATACTCCTTGAAAAAATTATAAAATGCGAGACTAATTGCGAATGAATAATCGTTAGTAGAAAGTAACGAAGAGGAAATCAATTTTTTAATTCGATTGGAAATGTTAAATACTTTTACAGATACTTTGACAATAAAGAGTAATCAAATGCAGGGTCGATTATCTGCTTGGCTCGCCAAACATAAGTTAGCTCATAGACCTTTGGGTTTCGATTACCAAGGCACAGAGACGTTACAGATCAAATCTGAGGATTGGGCTTCTATAGCTGTTGCCTTATATGTTTATGGTTTTAATTATCTCCGTTCTCAGTGTGCCTATGATGTATCCCCAGGGGGATCATTAGCTAGTGTATATCATCTTACGAGAATAAAGAATAATGCAGATCAACCCGAAGAGGTGTGTATAAAAGTTTTTGTCCCAAGAAAAGATCCCAGAATCCCTTCTGTTCTCCATATTTGGAAAGGTGCTAATTTTCAAGAACGGGAATCTTATGATATGTTGGGAATCCTTTATGAAAGTCATCCATGTCTCAAACGTATATTGATGCCTGAAAGTTGGATTGGTTGGCCTTTACGCAAAGATTATATTGCACCTGATTTTTATGAAATACAAGATTCTCATTGAATGGAATAAAAGTAAAAAATTTATATTTTTGCAATGATAGGATAGATATAGATCTATCTTTTCTTCCATTTATTAATGGAAAAATATAAGACTCTGGTCGCAAGCAATTTATTATTAAATTATATTCTCCTATATCCTTGAATACGATATTTGATTCACACATCAATAATTTTCTATCACGCAGATCTCATGTACAAAAAGAAAAGCTCCGATTTGACTTATACTATTTATAGTTTCAGTATTAAATTAAACTCTAATTAGTTCGACTGTCAAATCTTCTCATATTTATGAGTTCTGGAGTTACTATATATTAACTCCAGTATATAATTAATAATATTATAAATTAATATATTATAACAGAAAAGGCCCATATAGAACATGTTTTCCCAGCATGTAGATCTATGTCTACATGCACGAATCTATGCATGTCCATCTAGATGAGTCCGCATGCCAGGAACCAGATTTGAACTGGTGGCACGAGGATTTTCAGTCCTCTGCTCTACCAACTGAGCTATCCCGGCTCTTCCCTGTGCATCATCCTAGCGCAGAACCTGAACTCGTGGCAACTAAAAAGACAAAGGGAAAAGAATTTTTTCTTTTCCCCTTTTTAATAGTTATAGTTAAAAAACTATAATGGGTTAATAGATAGTGCCAATAATTTTTCTTTGAAAAAAAGCGAGAATTCCGAATTGCTGTCAGAATTGACAAAAGAATAAGACATCTGTCATTCGGAAATTAAACGGATGGGGATAGAGGGACTTGAACCCTCACGGTCTATAAAACCAACGGATTTTCATCCTACTGCAATTTGCATTGTTGTTATTGCAATGACATGTAGAATTGGACTCTATCTTTATCCTCGTCCAATCATTAATTCCAATAATTGAATTCACTTTATTTCTAAGAGAAGCTCTTAATTGGATTACTTAATGAGTCATTACCTTCACTTCGAAGCTAGGCTCCTAAAAAAAAAAAGCCTAGAACGACTCAAGTTCTAATCGTTAGTTTTGTTTTATGGATGGTATCACTTTTTCAATTTTTAAATACAGAGGGCACTCTGTAGATAGTGTACAGGATCAAATTCAAATGATATTCATTCGTTAGAATAGCTTCCGTCGAGTCTCTGCACCTATCCTTTTCTAGGAAAGAAAACTATGTTTCTATAAACCGGATTTGGCTCAGGATTGCCCATTCAAAATATCCCAGGGTTCCCTGCATTTGGAAGCTATCACTTAGTAGGTTTCCATACTAAGGCTCAATTCAATTAAGTCCGTAGCGTCTACCAATTCCGCCATATCCCCTTCTCGGATAACGAGATCATCATAATAATCGCATCTCATGAATTTCATTATATTCGTTTATCAATTTTTTATGCAATATTATTATCTATATCCACTTTTGTTTGATTCGGACTAGTGTATTGATAGTGATTGATTCTTACTTATTTATTTGCGGAGAATATTATCCACAACTCTTTCTTGAGATCCACGTGCTAGTACGTGACGATCTACTATGCTAGTAGTTGCAGCAGTAAAATCTCTTTCGCGTTCTAACATAGAACGCATTACATTAAAATAGTCATCTCCTAGAGGAGCATGCATTATGGCATGAACATTTTTGAAGGAACTAGCTACTCGTAGGGTTCCAATATGAGCAGGACCAGCATACATCCAATAGGCTAATTTCATAAATTAGTTTTTATTTCAATTTGCATCCTACACCACAAAAATATCCCTGTATACCTATTGAAATAATATTGACTTTTTACAAGTATAGTCTATTAAATATATGAGAAATTAAAAGAAATTAGAAATGCAATGAGAATTGGATTTACCATTATTTTGTTTTTTCAAAAAGACTATTTGTCTCTTCTGGGACGAAAGGATTCGAACCTTCGCAATAACAGGACCAAAACCTGCTGCCTTACCGCTTGGCCACGCCCCATTCTTATTTGATGTGAATCAATATTTATATTAATAAAAATATTGCAATTCAAACAATGTTCCATTGTAATTTGAATTGCAATATTACAATTCGATTCGCTATAATTGCTACGATTCCAAAGAGACCTCTGAATCTCACACCAAGAAGTATGTGTTTACATCCTGCATTCATATGAGCCTGCTTAGCTCAGAGATTAGAGCATCTTGTAATGCGACGGTCATCGGTTCCCGATAGCTGGCTCTTTTCTAATTATTTTCATTCCTTCCATTATCAACCATGTTTCGTTAGGATCTATGAAATAGGGAGAAGACTCTTCCTTTTATTATCGTAAGTCCAACTGGGTTTGTCATGGTATAATCCGTTTAAACTATAAACGAGATGAATGAATTGGAACATATTTTGTTTGGACCTCTCCAATCCAAACAAAATTGAAAAATGTCGTTATCCATATAAAATAATTACAGTATTCGTACGGTTTATACTATTCCTCTTTCCAGCATTATTTTTTTCATTTCGTGAAATAAGGAGTTTTTATGTCCCGTTATCGCGGACCTCGTTTAAAAATAATAAATCGTCTGAGAGCTTTACCAGGACTCAGTAAGAAAAAACCCAACAGAAGTGGGGAGCGACTTGTCAAGAAAAAACATTATAAACCTATTAACTCTTCGAAATATCCTGTTCGTCTAAAAGAAAAACAAAGAGTACGTTTTAATTACGGACTTACAGAGCGACAATTACTTCAATATGTTCGTATTGCTAGAAGAGCCAAGGGCTCAACGAGTCAGGTCCTATTGCAATTACTTGAAATGCGTTTGGATAACATTATTTTTCGATTGGGTATGGCGCTTACCATTCCTGGAGCCAGACAATTAGTCAACCATAGACATATCCTGGTCAATGATCGGATAGTAGATATACCAAGTTATCGTTGCAAACCCCAAGATTTAATTTCTATAAAAGATCAACAAAGATCTAGAAATATCATTAATAAAAATATAAATCTTTCCCAGAAGAATAAAATGAGGGTGCCATTCCATTTGAATCTTTTGAAAAAAAAGTCACAATATGTTGGATTAGTAAAAAAAATAATAGATAATAAACGGATCAGTTTGAAGATTAATGAATTGTTAGTCGTAGAGTATTTTTCTCGTAGAGTTTAAATTGAGAATGAAAAGGATTCCTGCACATCTGTCCCTATGTACGTTATATTACAATGTTATTATCAATAAATACATTGATTGCCCGTTAATGTTCTTTTACTTTTCCATACCGATGGGCGTTTTCCTCATTTTATTTCCTCTATCACGAAATAGAACGGGGTTGCGGGATGATGAGATCATCCTATTGGGATGGGATTCAATAGATTGATAAAACGATAGAAAAAAGAATAAGGTGAATATACGGAAAGAGAGGGATTCGAACCCTCGGTAAACAAAAGCCTACATAGCAGTTCCAATGCTACGCTTTGAACCGCTCAGCCATCTTTCCTATGGGTTTGAATCCACATAATTAAAATTACAAATTATAGCCTTTTTAGATTAGTATATAGTTTTTATAAATTATTTTTGTTCAGATACGATAACTTTCTTTTGCAAAAGTACTTATTCAATCCTCCATAAAGACAAATAAAATAAATCTTCGACAAGGATTAATAGTACAAATTGTATCATGAAGATTTATATCTACCCATAGATTATATGTTAATGTGGGTATGCACACACAATGATTATTTCATTCTCCATTATGAAATGGTTCTTTCAATTACTCGTTTGCTCGTTCGGATCACGAGCAAATGAGTATATTGAGTTATCAGAATATTTATAAACATTTATTGTTCATCAGTAACATCTCTTTCGAATATTCCCTCTCTATTAGGAATAATCAATTGGATTAGAATGTGGACATATTTCTTTACGATCAAAAGGAAATCAATTTATTATGCTATTGTGCGTTGGAAAATCATTTTGTTCATGGGATCATTTCCGTATGGGGAATGAAGGAAATTATAAAATATCTAATTGACTATGCCTAGATCTCAGAGAAATGACAATTTTATCGATAAGACCTTCACAATTGTAGCGGATATTTTATTGCAAATAATCCCAATGGATTCAGGGGAAAAAGAGGCATTTACCTATTACAGAGATGGTGTGATTTTTTATTTTTTTCTTTTTCTGTTTTAGGGAATGGCAGGATATTAAGTCAAAGAAAACTTACGCTTAGTGAAGGTGAGTTTTAGAAATATAACAATTCTTTCTGTCGTGTATCCCCGATTGATGCAGCCTTAGATGCTTTGATCTTCTGAGATTCTAGTATCAAGCGAAAGGTTACACCTATGTATGTAATAGGTGTTAATGGCCAAACCTATCTGATAGGCACGCATAGGGGAGAAAGCACTACGTGTGGGAATCGACAACACAAACGCTTCGTTATCATACACATGACCCTTTTACAAAGGGATAGTGAAAATGGTTGGGACAACAAACATCCATCTCGTTTGTACTTCGGATACCGCTAGAACCATCGGAGATTGTTGAAGTAAACAATCCCCTTAAAATACAATGCGTTAAGGACAAAGAAATTGTTAGAGCTTCTGTTTGTAGTACTAAGCTAACATCCTTGGTATTCAGAAAAGAATCTTTGCAAGAAGGATGGCTAGAGATTAATCAGAAATACACTAGCTCCTATTAATTCATAATAGGGGGTAAGACTATTTTTCCAATTCAACGGATTACTTCCCTTATTCTGTAAAAAAAGGAGGAGCCGTATGAGGTGAAAATCTCATGTACGGTTTTGTAGCGGAGATCATTTCAATTGAATGAACGACCGTAACGGATGTCAGCTCAATCCGAAGGGGAATATGCGGAAGCTTTACAAAATTATTATGAAGCCATGCGACCGGAAATCGACCCTTATGATCGAAGTTATATACTATATAATATAGGTCTTATCCACACGAGTAATGGGGAACATACTAAGGCTTTGGAATATTATTTCCAGGCATTAGAACGAAACCCATCTTTACCACAAGCTCTGAATAATACGGCCTTGATCTGTCATTACGTGCGGCTATCTGTACTATAGAATGAATTCGTTTAGAACTACGGAGAAAGAAAAAAGAAAAGGCTTTCTACATATGCACCGTCCAAAGGAACGGGTTTTATCAGCTGTAGTAAAAAGAATATCCCTTATAGGAGCCCAAATATGAACGGATAAATAGAGCCTGGATATTCCATGGATAAAAAAATAATTAAATTGATGGGGAAAGCACCATAAAGATCAATTATTGAAAGTTCGGGCTGATACGATCAAATCTGCTCATTGACAAAAATAAGGAATCAACTTATGTAATAGAATTGATTTATTAGGCTATTGAGCAACGGTGTAGCATCGGATCCTAAAGAAAGATGTGAAGTACTACCAGTTGCAGACGGGAAGTACTATTCAAAATTTTTATACAGAACATAGATAGTTACCCTTTAAAAAGACTTATATCCGGATAATCTGAAGTAGATCTCTTTGTTTCTATACTTCATCTTTCTGGGGGTGGGAGAAAAGAGAAAACCTTATCATTTATCGATAGTGAAGTTTTAAACTCATGTCCCTTTCTGTTTTTTCAGTTAACCTTAACTTATTTACAATGAACTATCTCCTATTTCGAAAGTTTGAGTAAAGGACTAAAGAATAGTTAATTGAGCCGTATGAGGTAGGAAACTCTCAAGTACGGTTCTAAGGGAAGAAAACTTTTACAAGTTGACCTATCCCGACCGAGGAGAACAGGCCATTCGACAAGGAGATCCTGAAATTGCGGAGGCTTGGTTTGATCAAGCTGCTGAGTATTGGAAACAAGCTATAGCGCTTGCTCCAAGCAATTATATCGAAGCACAAAATTGGTTAAAGATTACGGGACGTTTTGGAGAATAATAATCTCTCTATTACCATACTGGTAAATCGTATGGATTATAAAATATTTTATCCATCCAGGATAAATAAATGTCTCATACTATTCGATCAAATTAGTTCCTTTTATTGCGTTGTCATTTTATAAAAAATATATTGATAATATAACAAAGAATACCTTTTATGGATCGTTAATGAAAGGGATCTCTTGAATAGGGGTAAATCCCGTTCGTAGATATAATTTATTAAGGATCCATTAATATTTATACATAACATGAATAATTTCAAAGTTATTGTGATTCCCAAATGTGATCTGGGACATATGGGCCCAGATATATGGGTATAATAAATCTGGATATGAAAATGATGATATTACACCGAAAAATGCTTTTTTCCACCCAGTGGGAAAGGGGAAAGACGTTTGACGGTCCATTGAGCACCTATGGAATATGTCATAATAAGTTTGAACACCTGCCTCAGATCGACTTCCCGTATCATAGTCGCTCCAGTCCTGAACTAGGAAATAAAGAGAGGAACGAGTTGAAAACATATATCTAATCGTTCAATTAATTCCTGTTGGCGGGTTTTTTCTCATGTCTCGTCTGGAAATAGGAGAACTCAATGATCATTCGTTCACCGGAACCAGAAGTAAAGATCGTGGTGGAGAGGGATCCTATTAAAACATCTTTTGAAAAATGGGCTAAACCTGGTCATTTCTCAAAGACACTAGCTAAGGGACCTAATACTACCACTTGGATCTGGAACCTACATGCTGATGCTCACGATTTTGATAGCCATACCAATGATTTAGAAGAGATCTCTCGCAAAGTATTTAGCGCTCATTTTGGTCAACTAGCTATCATCTTTATTTGGCTAAGTGGGATGTACTTTCATGGCGCTCGTTTCTCCAATTATGAAGCATGGCTGGGTGATCCTACTCACATCAAACCCAGTGCTCAGGTAGTTTGGCCAATAGTAGGTCAAGAAATTTTGAATGGAGATGTAGGTGGAGGTTTTCGAGGAATACAAATAACCTCTGGGTTCTTCCAGATTTGGCGAGCATCCGGAATAACTAGTGAATTACAACTTTACTGCACCGCAATTGGTGCATTGATCTTTGCAGCGTTAATGCTTTTTGCTGGTTGGTTTCATTATCACAAAGCTGCTCCAAAATTAGCTTGGTTCCAAGATGTAGAATCCATGTTGAACCACCATTTAGCAGGGTTACTAGGAATCGGGTCTCTATCTTGGGCAGGACACCAAGTACACGTTTCTTTACCTATTAACCAACTCCTAGATGCTGGAGTGGACCCTAAAGAGATACCACTTCCTCATGAATTTATTTCAAATCGCGATCTTTTAGCTCAACTTTATCCCAGTTTTGCTGAGGGATTGACCCCATTTTTCACCCTGAATTGGTCGGAATATTCCGAATTTTTGACTTTTCGTGGGGGACTCAATCCGGTAACGGGGGGTCTGTGGCTGACCGATACTGCACATCACCATTTGGCTATTGCAATTCTTTTTATAATCGCTGGTCATATGTATAGGACTAATTGGGGTATTGGACATAACCTCAAGGAAATTTTGGAAGCTCATAAAGGTCCATTTACAGGGGAAGGTCATAGAGGTCTTTACGAGATCTTAACTACCTCATGGCATGCTCAATTAGCTCTTAACCTAGCTATGTTAGGATCTTTAACTATTGTCGTAGCTCACCATATGTATTCTATGCCCCCCTATCCATATCTAGCCATTGACTATGGTACCCAACTCTCTCTGTTCACGCACCACATGTGGATTGGTGGATTTCTAATAGTTGGCGCTGCTGCACATTCAGCTATTTTTATGGTAAGAGACTATGATCCGACTACTCAATACAACAATCTTTTAGATCGTGTTCTGAGACATCGCGATGCAATTGTATCACACCTCAACTGGGTATGTATATTCTTAGGCTTCCATAGTTTTGGTCTATATATTCATAATGATACTATGAGTGCTTTAGGACGTCCTCAAGATATGTTTTCAGATACTGCTATACAATTACAACCTATCTTTGCTCAATGGATACAAAACACTCATGCCTCAGCACCTAGTTTGACAGCTCCTGATGCAACAGCAAGCACCAGTTTAACCTGGGGAGGTGGTGATTTGGTAGCAGTAGGTGCCAAAGTGGCTTTGTTACCTATTCCATTAGGAACTGCAGATTTTTTAGTGCACCATATTCATGCATTTACTATCCATGTGACTGTATTAATACTACTTAAAGGTGTTTTATTTGCCCGTAGCTCTCGTTTAATACCTGATAAAGTGAATCTTGGTTTTCGTTTTCCTTGCGATGGGCCTGGTAGAGGAGGAACATGTCAAGTATCTGCCTGGGATCATGTCTTCCTAGGGTTATTTTGGATGTACAATGCAATTTCGGTAGTAATATTCCATTTCAGCTGGAAAATGCAGTCCGATGTTTGGGGTAGTATCAGTGATCAGGGAATGGTAACTCATATCACGGGAGGAAACTTTGCACAAAGTTCCGTTACAATTAACGGGTGGCTCCGTGACTTTCTATGGGCACAAGCCTCTCAAGTAATCCAATCTTACGGTTCTTCATTATCTGCATATGGTCTTTTCTTCTTAGGTGCTCATTTTGTTTGGGCCTTTAGTTTAATGTTCCTATTCAGTGGCCGTGGGTATTGGCAAGAACTGATTGAATCTATTGTTTGGGCCCATAACAAATTAAAGGTTGCTCCTGCTATCCAGCCCAGAGCCTTGAGTATTGTCCAAGGACGTGCTGTAGGAGTAGCTCATTACCTTCTGGGTGGAATAGCCACAACATGGGCGTTCTTCCTAGCAAGAATTATTGCAGTAGGATAATGGCTAGGAGGATTTGAACATTATGGCATCAAGATTTCCAAAGTTCAGCCAAGGCTTGGCCCAGGACCCAACTACTCGTCGTATTTGGTTTGGTATTGCTACTGCACATGACTTTGAGAGTCATGATGATATTACCGAAGAACGCCTTTATCAAAAGATTTTTTCTTCTCACTTTGGTCAGTTAGCCATAATCTTTTTGTGGACCTCTGGTAATTTGTTCCACGTGGCTTGGCAAGGCAATTTCGAAGCATGGGTCCACGACCCCTTACATGTAAGACCTATTGCTCATGCAATTTGGGATCCTCATTTTGGTCAACCGGCCGTAGAAGCCTTTACCCGAGGAGGCGCTCCCGGTCCGGTCAATATTGCTTATTCTGGTGTTTATCAGTGGTGGTATACAATTGGCTTACGCACTAATGAAGAGCTTTATACCGGAGCTCTTTTCTTGCTATTTCTTTCTGCTATCTTTTTAATAGCGGGTCGGTTGCATTTACAACCTCAATGGAAACCAAATGTTTCATGGTTTAAAAATGCCGAATCTCGTCTCAATCATCATTTGTCGGGGCTCTTCGGAGTCAGTTCTTTGGCTTGGACGGGACATTTAGTCCATGTCGCTATTCCTGAGTCAAGGGGGGAGCACATAAGATGGGATAATTTCTTGAATGTATTACCGTATCCCCAAGGGTTAGAACCACTTTTTACAGGTCAGTGGAATCTTTATGCTCAAAATCCTGATTCCAGTAATCATTTATTTGGCACTTCTCAAGGGTCGGGAACTGCTATTTTAACTCTTCTCGGAGGATTCCATCCACAAACTCAAAGTTTATGGCTAACTGATATTGCTCATCATCATTTAGCTATTGCATTTGTCTTTTTTATTGCTGGTCATATGTATAGAACTAACTTTGGGATTGGTCACAGTATAAAAGATATTTTAGAAGCACATATTCCTCCCGGAGGCCTATTAGGCCGCGGACATAAGGGTCTTTATAACACAATAAATAATTCTCTTCACTTTCAATTAGGTCTCGCTCTAGCTTCTTTGGGGGTTATCACTTCCTTGGTAGCTCAGCACATGTATTCTTTACCCGCTTATGCATTCATAGCACAAGACTTCACTACCCAAGCTGCATTGTATACTCATCATCAATACATTGCCGGATTCATTATGACAGGAGCGTTTGCTCATGGAGCTATATTCCTTATTAGAGATTATAATCCAGAACAGAATAAGGATAATGTATTGGCAAGAATGTTGGAACATAAGGAAGCTATAATATCTCATTTGAGTTGGGCTAGTTTATTTCTAGGTTTTCATACCTTGGGACTTTATGTTCATAACGATGTTATGCTTGCTTTTGGTACTCCAGAAAAACAAATATTGATCGAGCCTATATTTGCTCAGTGGATACAATCTGCTCATGGTAAGGCCTTATATGGTTTTGATGTACTCTTATCTTCAGCAAATGATCCAGCATTCAATGCTGGTAAAAGCATATGGTTACCCGGTTGGTTGAATGCTATTAACGATAATAAAAATTCACTGTTCTTGACAATTGGTCCTGGAGACTTTTTGGTTCATCATGCTATTGCTCTAGGTTTGCATACAACTACATTGATTTTAGTAAAAGGCGCTTTAGATGCGCGTGGTTCCAAGCTAATGCCTGATAAGAAAGATTTTGGTTATAGTTTTCCTTGCGATGGTCCGGGACGGGGTGGTACTTGCGATATTTCGGCCTGGGATTCTTTTTATTTGGCAGTTTTCTGGATGTTGAATACCATTGGATGGGTTACTTTCTATTGGCATTGGAAGCATATCACTTTATGGCAGGGGAATGTAGCTCAATTTAATGAGTCGTCCACTTATTTAATGGGATGGTTAAGAGATTATCTCTGGTTAAACTCTTCACAACTTATTAATGGATACAATCCTTTTGGTATGAACAGTTTATCTGTCTGGGCGTGGATGTTCTTATTAGGACATCTTGTTTGGGCTACTGGATTTATGTTTCTTATTTCCTGGCGTGGATATTGGCAAGAACTGATTGAAACTCTCGCATGGGCCCATGAACGCACACCTTTGGCTAATTTAGTTCGATGGAGAGACAAGCCGGTAGCTCTTTCCATTGTTCAAGCACGATTAGTTGGATTAGCTCATTTTTCCGTAGGTTATATATTCACCTATGCAGCTTTCTTAATCGCCTCTACATCGGGCAAATTTGGTTAATTCTTTTCGATTTGAGGAGATATAGATATTATCTAATCTATCTGCATAAAAAGAAGGAAAAATCAAAATCCACGTATTTTATCTATATTTTTATTCCTGGATATAAACTAACTTAATTAATTATGGCAAAAAAAAGTCTCATTCAAAGAGAGAAAAAGAAACAAAGATTGGAAAGGAAATATAATTCCCTTCGTCAATCTTTGAAAAAAGAGATGAGCGAAGTTTCATCATTGGATGAAAAATTGGAAATTTATAGAAAATTACAATCTTTACCACGTAATAGTGCACCTACACGACTTCGTCGACGTTGTTCGACGACTGGAAGTCCTAGAGCTAACTATAGAGACTTTGAGTTGTCCGGATATATAATTCGTGAGATGGCTCACGCATGTTTGTTGGCCGGAGTAACAAAATCGAGTTGGTAAGAGTAAAAAAAGGTTATTTAAGGTTATTGTGATGATAGAAAAGTCCCTCCCTATATAGGGAGGGAGGATAGTATGTCCAAGGGGTTGCCCAATGTAACCATTTTGGGTTATTATAAAATAGCAAAGGTAATATGAAGGGATAGGGCGGAGTAGAGCAGTTTGGTAGCTCGCAAGGCTCATAACCTTGAAGTCACGGGTTCAAATCCCGTCTCCGCACAAATAAGTTTTTGAGTTAAAAAGGATGACTCATTCCATTAAAATGGTTGGTTAAACCAGGGAAAGATACGACCAAACCAATAAATATTATTGGGTATATTCCATCCTCCGGATGGCGGGTAGCGGGAATCGAACCCGCATCTTCTCCTTGGCAAGGAGAAATTTTACCATTCAACTATACCCACATTTGACTCGTTATTGGATATAATATATACCCCTCCCTTGAGGACTTTCATTTGGTTTCTTGGCATTTATCGGAAATGCTCTTGTGAACTATAATGCCCTTCGGGGAGGGGGGGGAGGGTTTCAATCCAAAAGATCTTAGATCATATCTAAGATATGAAAGAATTCAGAATACCTACTAAAAAGACTGATCCAATCCATAATGATATGCCCGAAAATAGCACATTTTTGCTACTTGACCAACCATTAGGAGAGGCAAGTGCGACAGGTACACCAATCACTAAAAGAAATGAAATTGCAATTAATGCAAATACAGACGATTGGAAAGCAATAGTCATGGTTGTGATCTTAAAAGCTTACAACAGATTATACCATCTGATCCCCATCCGGTCAAATTCTAATCAAATGCACTACGGATTTTATTTGATCATAAATTCATCGAGCTTAATAAAAATTTATTCCATTTTTATTAGAGTGTGAAAGAATAGGGGAATTCGTTTCTGATTTACCATCATGAGAGATCAATATATATATGATCTCAGCCCTATAGTCCTTCCTGTCGAGGTAAAAAAGGACAAATTGTCTTCGTCCGGGAGAGATGGCCGAGTGGTTGATGGCTCCGGTCTTGAAAACCGGTATAGTTAAAAAACTATCGAGGGTTCGAATCCCTTTCTCTCCTTTTGTTTGTTGAAGAAATTATAAGTTCAGCACCAAAAAAGGCTCGGCTTATATTAATATAGCCGAGCAACAAGGATTCAGTTGAAAGAATAATATCGAAGGATACCGCTATCTCGACTCCCAACATGGGAAACAAATTTAAATTGGACAGATTATTATTTTATATAGTTAGCTCTCTGTTTTAATTAAGAGGGGTCATGGAAAGAACAGGTTCCAAATCACGATCAATTCCTTTCTCAAATCCCGCTGCAGCTGCGCGAGCCCTTCCTGCATGCCACAAATGTCCTACGAAAAAGAAAAATCCTAGAACAAAATGAGAGGTGGATAACCAACTTCGGGGTGAGACATAATTCACCGCATTAATCTCGGTAGCTACACCACCCACAGAATTTAAAGAACCCAAAGGAGCATGAGTCATATATTCCGCTGAACGTCGTTCTTGCCAGGGTTGTATGTCCTTTTTCAATTTACTCAGGTCCAAACCATTAGGACCCCTTAGAGGTTCCAACCAGGGAGCACGAAGATCCCAAAAACGCATTGTTTCTCCTCCGAAGATAATTTCTCCAGTAGGAGAACGCATAAGATATTTACCTAAACCAGTAGGCCCTTGGGCAGACCCCACACTAGCTCCAAGACGTTGATCTCTAACTAGAAAAGTAAATGCTTGAGCTTGAGAGGCCTCTGGGCCGGTAGGCCCATAGAATTCACTGGGATAAGCTGTATTGTTAAACCAAACAAAACAACAAGCAATGAAACCAAAGATAGAGAGAGCCGCTAAACTATAGGACAAGTAAGCTTCTCCAGACCATACAAACGCGCGACGAGCCCATGCAAAAGGTTTTGTTAAGATGTGCCAGATACCACCGAAGATACAAATGGAACCTAACCATACATGTCCTCCAATTAGATCTTCTAGATTATCCACACTAACAATCCATCCCTCTCCTCCAAAAGGGGACTTGAGTAAATAACCAAATATAGCACTTGGATTAAGCGTAAGGTTCGTAATTTTTCTTACATCTCCACCACCGGGAGCCCAGGTATCATATATGCCACCAAAATAAAAAGCCTTGAACACTAGGAGAAAGGCACCAGCACCTAGCAAGATTAGGTGAATACCTAAAATTGTGGTCATTTTGTTCCTATCTTTCCATACATAACCAAAAAATGGAAAAGATTCTTCTAAAGTTTCGGGTCCGATTAGTGCGTGATAAATACCCCCGAAACCTAAAACTGCTGAAGAAATTAGGTGAAGTACCCCAGATACAAAATAGGGAAAAGTGTCCACAATTTCACCACCAGGACCGACTCCCCATCCTAGAGTAGCTAGATGGGGAAGTAAAATCAATCCTTGTTCATACATAGGCTTTTCCGGTACAAAATGAGCCACTTCAAATAGATTCATTGCTCCAGCCCAGAATACAATTAATCCGGCATGAGCTACGTGAGCCCCAAGTAATTTGCCCGACAAATTGATAAGTCGGGCATTACCAGCCCACCAAGCGAAACCAGTGGTTTCTTGGTCACGACCAGCTAAAGCTAGAGTTCCATTAAAGAGCGTTTCCACGGGGTAGAACCTCCTCAGGGAATATAAGGTTTTCATGAGGCTGATCTTGAGCCGCCATCCAAGCACGAATACCTTCGTTCAAGAGAATATTTTTTGTGTAGAAAGTCTCAAATTCAGGATCTTCTGCTGCACGAATCTCCTGGGAAACAAAGTCATAGGCACGTAAGTTTAGAGCTAGACCAACTACTCCAATGGCACTCATCCATAAACCGGTCACCGGCACAAATAACATAAAGAAATGTAACCAACGTTTATTGGAAAAAGCAACCCCAAAAATTTGGGACCAGAAACGGTTAGCAGTGACCATAGAATAAGTCTCTTCAGCTTGAGTTGGGTTAAAAGCACGGAACGTATTTGCACCATCACCGTCTTCAAATAATGTATTTTCCACAGTAGCACCGTGGATAGCACATAGAAGAGCAGCACCTAATACTCCGGCAACTCCCATCATATGAAATGGATTCAAGGTCCAATTATGAAAACCTTGAAAAAAGAGGATAAATCGGAAAATAGCTGCTACACCAAAACTAGGTGCAAAAAACCAACCAGACTGGCCTAATGGATAGATTAAGAATACAGAAACAAAAACAGCAATCGGAGCAGAGAACGCAATTGCATTATAAGGTCGCAATTGTACAGATCGAGCAAGTTCAAATTGGCGTAACATGAACCCTATTAGACCAAAAGCACCATGAAGAGCAACGAAAGTCCATAGACCACCTAATTGACACCAACGAGTAAAATCTCCTTGTGCTTCAGGACCCCATAATAGCAACAAAGAATGTGCTAAACTATTAGCAGGCGTAGAAACTGCAGCAGTTAAAAAATTACAACCTTCCAAATAAGAACTGGCCAATCCATGAGTATACCATGAAGTCACAAAGGTTGTACCCGTGAACCATCCACCTAGGGCAAAATAAGCACAAGGAAAAAGCAATAGACCGGACCAACCCACAAAAACAAAACGGTCTCTGCGTAACCAGTCATCCATAGTATCAAATAAAGTTTGTTCCTCTTGGGAAGACTTTCCAAGGGCTATAGTCATAGTGATCCTCCTATTTAAACTATTCCGACCTTTTCCGAGCACCCTATCTGATAGAATCAAAATATAGACGCTGGTTTGTCTATGGACAATTTTTTATCAATTGTCCCAAAATTGGGTTCCGAAGATGTTAGCACAGATATTATCTGCTAAACCAATTCAATATAGGTAAATGCATGATGTTGTTTCTATTCAATTTATTTCTAACCCTCAACCTTCTGAAGGGAATTAAATATAAACATAACAAATATCGGAAAGCTAAGTTCTTTCCGTTCGTTCCTCCCTGCTCTTCACCAGATACTAATTACGACATCTATTCTATTCAATATTATTCTGTCTTAAACATCCCTCCAAGATAAACAAAATAAATAGTAGCTTTTCTATATATTTCATCAATCTCTATGCTTTATTATTACTTACTACATTATTCCTACGAATAAATAAGAACAATAAGAAGGAGATATTTTTCTAGTTCTAGCTTATCTAGAGTTAGAGGAAAAAACTCTATTTGTTCTTTTCCTTCTATTCAGAATAAAAAAGGAATAATCATGATTGATTAGATATTCATTCAATTTGATTCTATAGATATAGATAAGAATAAAATTATGAGTTCAAGATAAAAGGAAATTTATTTATTTCGTCCATTAATTCAAACTTCCATCTCCATTTTTTTTCCGGAAAGAAGGGATCATCACTATTTATTCGACAGAACATCCAATCAACAAACAAATAATTGAAAAGTTCACAAAATATCCCTCAATTTTCAATATCAGAATAGCTTAGTATATTCATAAATCAATGGGTCAGGTTCACTTACTTCTCCTTCTTATTTATCTCTTTTAAGGCCGAAAGATTTAAGATACAAAAAGTGAAATTTCATAATTTCAATTATAATGAATGCTTCAAAATTACGAAAATGAAAGAGATTATGCCTAATCTTGTACTATTTCTCTTGCTAGAATAGCAAAATGAATAAAAAAAACTATATCATAGCAGTTATTAGATTAGATAGTACTCTAGTTGTCCTCAATCATATTAGGTGCTCTATTCTGTTATAACATAATGTTTAACACATTATTTTTATCACAGGTTTTTTGCCTTAATCAAATAGGTCATCCTGAACACCGGGTTTTGTAGGAATCATTACAGGAGCCCTTTATCGGGTTTGAACCGATGACTTACGCCTTACCATGGCGTTACTCTACCACTGAGTTAAAAGGGCTTTTGATCATTTCATGATGAATGGATGAGTCTACTACATATCCGGTATATATGAATAATATAACCACATAGAAGAAATGTGAAGTATTATTTGGATCTAGCTTATTATTCGAGGAACGGATCCTGTTCCGATCATGTTAATAGTATTATTGACCTATTAAGGAGATTTAACTCTTCAATTTGGTTATAGAAAGGTGAGATCTGTACCCTAGAATTGGAAGGTATATACCTTCCATTGTTTGTCGACCTATTATTAATAATTAGTCTTAATTAGACTAGATTAGTGAACCCACTTGGCTGTTGAGATGACTCTCTTATTCGTCTATCACTCAGATCCACGCATAGGATTGTTTTGATCTATCGGCATCTCCAATATTTCGAACATAACTGGTTGTTAGAAGTTGTGCCCTATTCCGATCTGTCCTATGTCAGCAAATATTAGCTAGGACTCTTTTTCTCGGTTTCTTATCTTATCCAATAGGGACCCTATCTAATAGTAATAGATAGTATTTGCAGTGAAGAATTTTGATCTGGAAACACACGCATTGTATCATAAGTGTTGGTACAGAGGACCAAATATCGCTACAGATTTTGCTAGCGAATCTCCCGTAACTTTGAAAAAATTAAATTAGCACTCGTTTCAAACGAAAGGGATATGGTTCTCTTCCAGAACCAATATAAATTACGGAATACATTGAGTTAGAGGGGGAGAGATCTCATTACTAAGAAAGAGGCATTTCTTAAATATTTTCCATCGTTGTTCCATCTTTTGGTTCAACATAATTAGATATATCCGTAGCAATGCCCAAAGATTCTTGGGGCTTCAACTGAAGTTTTTTATTTTTTATCAGCATTTAAAAAGCAAATAATCTTCTGATGATTTCTTAATCAATAGAGAAGTTTACAAACAATGCAAGAATAAGAATATGAGATCACTAACAACTATTCATATTCTTGACAATTTTATAGAGATTTGAATATTATGACAATAAGTGGGCCCCTATCGTCTAGTGGCCCAGGACATCTCTCTTTCAAGGAGGCAACGGGGATTCGATTTCCCCTAGGGGTACTATGCTAGGAAAGTCATTAGGATACTTATTAGATATCCTAATGACTTTGTTCCTGGGTCGATGCCCGAGTGGCTAATGGGGACGGACTGTAAATCCGTTGGCAATATGCCTACGCTGGTTCAAATCCAGCTCGGCCCAATACCGATACGATATCAATCGATGATATCGATGAAAAGATAATTTATCTTTGAATCCCCGATATAGAAAAATAAAAAAATCGGAACGAACAGAATCTTTCATAAGATTTGATTTTAAAGGGAAAGGGTCAAATCATCGACTCAGCACTAGTAAAATCTCTACTACTGATTAGTAGGTCAACTGTACCTAGTGGGATTGTAGTTCAATTGGTTAGAGTACCGCCCTGTCAAGACGGAAGTTGCGGGTTCGAGCCCCGTCAGTCCCGGTCCAATAAATTGATGGATTCTTCGCTCGATCCCCACCCCGGAGAAGAGCACTATTTTCCTCTTTTTAGTTCTCGGTGAGAACTACATTATAAGGCGAATCAGGGGGATTTACGCAGGGGGATCTTTCTATCCATCCCCTTCATTTTTAGGACAAATGGTAGATATTACCAATTATCACCAATCATTTACTGATGTACCAAAAATTGCATAGGATCAAATTTGATCCAATAGAATCAATTTCGTACTAGACCCTTCCCGATCCTCTTTTCATAATTTTAATAAAAAGACTATTTGTGTGGTCATCGGGACATATCTATCTGTATAGATAAGTCTTATTCGTCTATTGTACGATGTACATGATACAATCCACAGCAACAACATAACTGGGATTTTGTCCCCCTTTTTTATAGATCCAGTTACCCCGAACCCTTTTGAGATTGATCTTGTAGAATCAGGTGCAAGCCTGGGGTGGGGATCTCTCTTACACGAATCAAGAGAATGGAATGAATTCTCTTTTTCTCAATTAGTAGAATCAATTAGCGAGATTCTATCCCTATTGGGACGTACTACCAGGGGATTCCTTCTAATGAAGATTTTGACCTATTAGTTGGTCTGATCAAAATAAGAATTAAACTAGTACATATAATTAAAGATAGCAATCTTTATCATACTTCTATGCCCCTCGCACAATTCGGATCGTAATCAACCTCGCGATATTTGATCGAGACGAAGATTTTATGAAACAACCGTATATTTGCACGTCCAACGCTTGGCAATAAAATTTCATTGTGAAAGTAAAACATTGGAACTATATGAGTAGCACGGTGGGATTGATTAGGGATCGACGAAATCCAGTATGAATAAGAGATAATAAATAGTTATACTATTTCGTTTCTATTGAAGAATTAATAGGAATCCGTTAGATTCTGTTACATCAGATTGATCCTATTGATGTAATCTAATACTCTAGGAATTCAATCTAAAAAAAGGAGATTAATCTCTACTCTATGAGATCAAATCTCGAGTTATTGTAAAATAAAACGAAGGGAAAATAAATCATGGAAGTAAATATCCTCGCATTTATTGCTGTTGCATTGTTCATTTCAGTTCCTACTGCTTTTTTACTCATCATTTACGTAAAAACGGTGAGTCAAACCAATTGATTTGTATTATCAATACAGTGATTACTGATGATCTAAATGATTCTAGATCATTATTAAAATAAAAAGAGCAATAGGGGTCGCATTAAGGGTAGAGATTGATTTGGAAAAGAAGTAGTACCAAGGAAACGAAAAACATTCCTTTCCTTTCAATTTTTACTTTTGTACTACTTCTTCTACACAAATCTTAGATAAGTAAATCTGGGCATAATTACTTCATAAGGACATTAATATAAGATCAGGACCTGGTAAAAAAGCGAGGCTAATTCCAATCTCTTATATTTGTAAAAAGGGAACTTTATGTAGACAGAACATAGGTGTGTTCTGAACATAACTTTACTTGCGAAAGGATTGTTAAAATTTGAAATCTTTTTCTAACACGGTAAAAACATCATTTTAATAGTACATAGTGAATTCAGAATTGGAAATCCTGTAGGAAAAATAATTTTTATGGAAAAGGGATGTATGGTTGAGACAGAGTAGCACAATATGTTACATATGTATTCATATTATTAATAAGATCATTATGAAACGAAATTATCATCTCAAAATTATTAATTTTGAACAAAACAATTAAATTAGAAATCCCAGGACTATTAATTCTATTAAAGTCCACTTCTACCCCATACTACGAGTGAAAGAGAAAACGTAAAAACTACCATTAGAGCAGCCCAAGCGATAACGACTATATCCATACGAATTCCTATATTTAATTAAATTAATTAGTAATTAATTATGATAATGGAACTAATCAGGATAGTGCAAAGTAGAAATCCTTGACCTTCCTATTCCAGAAAGACTGTTACAATTTGTCTCTTGGAATTAGTTACTCCTATCGCTGCATTCACGATAAAATCGAATCTTAGCGGCTATATTGATAATATGCCTAAATCAACACAAGTTGACTCCAAAAGTAATGGAGTACAAATGCACACTTTTGTATTTCTTTCACTTTATTTACCCTAACAAGGCGACACCCGGATTTGAACTGGGGATGGGGGATTTGCAGTCCCCTGCCTTACCACTTGGCTATGTCGCCATCCCCTAGTCTAGATCTGGATCTGGGGAAAGGGGATTTCCAGTCCCCTGCTTATCGGTTATGTCGTATAGGGGATTTCGAGTCCCCTATTTTATCATTCGGTTATGTCTAATAGAGGATTGAAAGTCCCCTTTACAACAGGTCTAATAGGAGATTGATTTCAAATCCCTTTTCGGACCTGGAAGAAGTGAAAATTCAAAATTTAATGATGTATAACTGTCAGCTGATTTACAACTTTTTAAGTTGCCAAACATAATGCGAAGAAAAATCCAATCTTTCATTTCATGTTTCATTTTTAAATTATAGCATAGTGAATGCACATTTGTCAACCATTAAAATGTGATTTTTCCCCTTCATTCAGTATTATCATTACATATGATAATGTATCATTACAAATGATGAAATTAGACGATTTGGCACCGCCCTTTTTTAACCTTTAAGAAGGGTTTGATCCCCGTTTATGCGGAAGAAAATAAAAAACTATTCTTTTTCTTATCTTTCTACAATTAATAATATCTTGGGTAGAATTTGACGGGATATTTTGAACAAATTATACATAACAATTTTTGTCGGATTTATTCGTATATTTATAAATAAGGAATAAATAACGAAATATACCTTTTTTTATAGGAAACATCCAATGCGATTAGATGAAAATAAGGGAATATTTACAATCCCCGAATTTGGTAAAATACAATTTGAAGGATTTTGTCGTTTCCTCGATCAAGGCTTAATAGAGGAACTAAATAAATTTTCGAAAATTGAGAGCCCAAATAAAGAAATAGAATTTAGGCTTTTGGGTAATGAATATAAATTAGTAGAACCTTTCATTAAAGAGAGAGATGCTGTATACCTGTCTCTTACATATCACTGTAAGTTATATGTACCAGCAATATTGATTCAGAGAACTCGTAGAAAGCTACAGAAACAAATTGTATTTCTGGGAAATATTCCTTTGATGAATTCTAAAGGAAGTTTTGTAGTAAATGGAAATTACAGAGTCGTGGTCAATCAAATATTAAGAAGTCCTGGTATTTATTATACTTGCGAACGAAAACCGTCAGGAAACATTATTTATATCGGCACTATAATTTCAGATTGGGGAGGAAGATCAAAATTAGAGATCAATATAAGAAAACAAGAGATATGGGTTCGTGTAAGCAGAGATAAAAAAATATCTGCTCTACTTCTATTGTTGGCTATGGGCCTAAATTTAAAAGAGATTCTGGACGATACTCGATATAGGAATCTCAAAGCATTTATCCTTTCCGAAAATGGAAGGAAGGAGTACGAAAAATGTTTCGAGTGGAGCAATTTCGGGAAGGAAGATGCCATTTTGGAACTTTATAAGGAACTCTATATAAGTGACGATGACCCTCGAAAATACAATTTGGAATTTTCCGCTTCTCTATGTGAAGAATTACAAATAAACTTTTTCCGAACTAAATGTGTATTAGGAAAGATTGGTCGACGAAATCCAAACAAAAAACTGAATCTTGATATACCCGAGAACGAAATTTTTTCATTACCACACGATTTATTGGCTGCTGTAGACTACCCTATCAGAGTGCAATTTGGAACAGGTACACTCGATGATATCGATCACCTTCAAAATCGATATATTCGTTCTGTAGCGGATTTATTACAAGAGCAATTAGGACTAGCTCTACATCGCTTGAAAAAAGAAGTTTCAAGAACTATAAAATTAAAATATAAATCAAAAAAAACTAAAAGTTTATTAACTCCTAAGAAATTGGCAACTTTAATAACATTAACAGACACTTTTCAAGATTTTTTTGGTTTACATCCCTTATCGCAATTTTTGGATCAAACTAATCCATTGGCAGAAATAGTTCATAGCCGAAAAGTGAGCTCTTTGGGCCCTGGAGGATTGACAAGTCGAACTGCGACTTTTCGTACACGGGATATTCATCCTAGTCATTATGGACGTATTTGTCCGATTACGACGTCTGAAGGAATAAATGTTGGACTTATTGGATCGTTATCCATTTATGCAATGCTTGGTCATTACGGCTCTTTACAAAGTCCATTCTATAGGATATCTGAGAGATCGAAGGAAGAAGAGATAATTTATCTATTACCAGGAGAAGATGAATACTATCGGATAGCTACAGGAAATTCTCTAGCATTAAATCAAGGGGTTCCAGAGGAACAATTTACTCCAGCTCGATTTCGACAAGAATTTCGAGTTTTTGCATGGGACCAAATCCATTTCAGAAGTATTTTTCCTTTCCAATATTTTTCCGTTGGAGTTTGCCTTATTCCTTTTCTCGAACATAATGATGCAAATCGTGCTTTAATGGGTTCTAATATGCAACGTCAAGCAGTTCCACTTGTTCAACCTGAGAAGTGCATTGTCGGAACAGGATTGGAGAGTCAAGTAGCTCTAGATTCGGGAAGTGTAGCTATAGCCAAGCAAGGAGGAAGAATCAAATATGTTGATTCTAGAAATATAACTATAACTTCATCCGTTTTTCGAGATACTCTAACAACAGAATTGATTTTATATCGACGTTCTAATAGTAATACTTGTATGCATCAAAACCCCCGAGTTCGTCAAGGGGAATATGTAAAGAGGGGACAAATTATAGCAGACAGTGCGGCTACAGTAGGGGGAGAACTTTCTTTGGGAAAAAACGTCTTAGTGGCTTATATGCCATGGGAAGGATACAATTTTGAAGACGCAATACTTATTAGTGAACGTCTGGTATATGAAGATATTTTTACTTCTTTCCATATTGTAAGACTCGAAATTGGAGTTTATTTTACGACCGATGGCCCTGAGGTAGTCACTAGAGAAATACCTCATTTAAATGCTCACTTACTCCGTCATTTGGACGAAAACGGTCTTGTAATGCTAGGATCTTGGGTAGAAACAGGTGATGTTTTAGTGGGCAAATTAATCCTTGAAGCAGAAGACGACTCAATATTAAATACTCCAGAAGGAAGATTATTACAAGCTATATTTGATGTTACACCACCCACTGGAAAAGAAAAATGTTTTAGAGTCCCTAAAGGTGTAGGAGGCCGAGTTATCGATGTGATATGTATCGAGGAACAAGAAGATTTTGGCGATATTATTGAAAAAGTTCATGTATATATTTCACAAAAACGTAAAATACAAGTGGGTGATAAAGTAGCTGGAAGGCATGGTAATAAAGGTATTATTTCAAGAGTTTTGCCAAGACAAGATATGCCTTATTTACAGAATGGAACACCCGTGGATATGGTATTAAATCCATTAGGGGTACCTTCACGAATGAATGTAGGACAGATCTTTGAATGTTTGCTCGGTTTAGCAGGAAAACTAATGAACAAACATTATAGAATAGTACCTTTTGACGAAAGATATGAACGAGAAGCTTCTAGAAAACTAGTTTTTTCTGAGCTTTATAAAGCTAGCGAGCAAACAGCTAATCCATGGCTATTTGAACCTGATCATCCTGGAAAACATAGATTAATTGATGGAAGAACAGGAGATATATTTGAACAACCTGTTACAATAGGAATAGCGTATATGTCAAAATTGTGTCATCAAGTTGCTGACAAAATTCATGCACGTTCCAGTGGGCCTTATACAATGGTTACACAACAACCTCTGAAAGGAAAATCCAACCAAGGAGGACAACGATTAGGAGAAATGGAAGTTTGGGCTCTAGAAGGGTTTGGTGTTGCTTATATTTTACACGAGATGCTTACTTTCAAATCTGACCATATAGACGCTCGTGAAAAAGTATTTGGTGCTATTCTCGATGGAGAGCCAATGCCTAAACCTAGCACTCCTACAGAATCTTTCCGATTGCTCAGTCGAGAACTACGATCTTTAGCTCTAGAATTGAATCATACTATTCTATCTGAGAAAGACTTTCAGATAGATAGGAAGGAAGTTTGATCAATAATCAATCAAAATTGATATTTTATGAGGGAACAGGATAAACATCAACAACTTAGAATTGGATTAGTTTCTCCCGAGCAGATTCTTTCTTGGTCTGAAAGAATTTTACCTAATGGAGAAAGAGTGGGAGAAGTGACTACAGACCTTACTTTAGATTATGAAACTTATGAACCAGAAAGCGATGGATTATTTTGTCAAAAAATATTTGGACCTAAGAAAAGGGGAGTTTGTGCTTGTGTAAAATCTCGAGTGATCGAGAATGAGGAGGAAGACCACGAATCCAATTTTTGTTCCCAATGTGGAGTTGAACTTGTTGTTGATTCTCGAATTCGAAGATATCGAATGGGATACATTAAACTGGCATGTCCAGTTGTTCATATTTGGTATTTCAAACGGCGTCCCAGTTATATCGCGGATCTATTAGATAAAACTCGTAAAGAATTAGAAGACCTAGTATACTGCGATGTGTGACTTGATCACAAGCTCCGATTATACAGTTTCGTAGGAACTGTCATCCTATTCAATCTAATTGGGATGCCCTTAGCTCTGACACGTCCCTCGGGAAAAGTGAAGCTCAGAATTAGAAGCATCTTGAAAAGATGTTGATAAAGAGGAATGAATCTAAGGTTGATATTGTATCAAATTGATAATTGGACTTCGTGAAAACACTTCTTTTCTTATAAGAATGAAAAATTCATTCTGTTTCAGATTTTATTTATTCCAGACCAAAAAGAAGATATGGTTATAGGAGTCTATTCATCGCACATATACTTCAAATAGGATTGTAACCATCGAAGTAAAGCAGGGACCTATAGGATCAAAAATAACGAGATACAGACAAGTAAATCCCTTATGAGTTTCAAATGAATTGAAGGTCTTTCACAAAGAAATGTATCGTTCAAAAGGGAGGAGACTGCTCAATAATTCCATATTTAATGTCGTAATACGAATCGTAAACGAATACTCATTCACTTGGAATTTGAGCAAAGAGTAACTATTTACTTCTACATTTTTTTGCATTAATTAATACATAATAACTTTCCGTTTCGGTACAGTTACTTGAGCCGGATGAGAGGAAACTTTCATGTCCGATTCTGAGGGGGGGAAATCCTAGAATAACCTATCCAAATGTTTGTATTACTAGATCCATAGCTAACAAGCCAACTTCATTGCGATTTCAGGGTTCATTTAAATATGAGGATCAATACTGGCCAGAGATTATTGCTTATTATCTCTCTTGGGACTTTGGGCTATTTCAAGAGAGAGAAATAGCCACTGGGGGAAAAGCTATCAGAGACCAACTAGCTGGTCTGGATCTGAAAATTATTCTAGATCGTTCATATATGGAATGGAAGAGATTGGACGAGATAATATCTATATTATTTACGGGGACTACTAAAGAGGATGTAGTTTTTGATGAGGAATTAAAAAAGATGTATGATAAATTGAATGAGCAAGAACTTCAAAAAATTAGAAGAAGAAAGGATCTTTTGGTTAGACGCATGAAATTAGCTAAATATTTTCTTCAAGCAAATATAGAACCACAATGGATGGTTCTATCCCTATTACCAGTTCTTCCCCCCGACCTGAGGCCAATGGTTCAAATAGATGAAATTGGACTTATTAGTTCGGATCTCAATGAACTTTATCAAACAGTTATTCGTCGAAATAATCTTCTTATCGAGTTCATAGAAGATAGAAATGATGTATTTGCAATCCCAGATTTATTGACTGATCAAAAGAGATTAGTCCAAGAAGCCGTAGATGCACTTCTTGATAACAGCATCGGTGGACAACCAATGAAAGACAGTCATGATCGGCCTTATAAATCGTTTTCAGATTTCATACAAGGCAAAGAAGGAAGATTTCGTGAAAATTTACTTGGAAAACGAGTCGATTATTCAGGTCGTTCTGTTATTGTGGTAGGTCCCCTTCTCTCATTGTATCAATGTGGATTACCCCGAGAAATCGCAATAGAACTTTTTCAAGCATTTTTACTTCGTGATATAGTTGAACGACAGATTGCTCCCACTCTAAGAGCTGCTAAAAGTCTAATTCAAGATAGGAGACCCATTATATGGAACGTACTTAAACAAATTATGCAAAGACATCCCATTTTGTTAAATAGAGCGCCTACCTTACACAGATTAGGAATACAAGCATTTATACCTATTTTAATAGAAGAACGTGCCATTCGTTTACATCCATTGGTTTGTACAGGGTTTAATGCGGACTTTGATGGAGATCAGATGGCTGTCCACGTACCTCTATCTACGGAAGCTCAAGTAGAAGCTCGTTTACTTATGTTTTCTCATCTCAATCTTATCTCTCCAACTATAGGAGATCCTATTTGCGTACCGACTCAAGATATGCTTCTCGGACTTTATAGATCAACCCTTCAAAAAAACCAAGGTATTTATGAAAATAGGTACCACCCAGATAACTCAAAAAATAAAATTGTTTCACCTTCGTTTTCTAGCTACGATGATGCGCTCAGAGCTTATGAACAAAAACGAATTGATTTAGACAGTCCTTTATGGCTCCGGTGGGGCAGAGATATAGATATCCCTATTATTAATTCAGTAAACCGAGAAGTCCCTATCGAAGTTCAATATGAATCTTTCGGTACCTTCTACGAAATCCATGAACATTTTCGAATAAAAAAAGGTAGAATGGGAGAAATACGTAATAAATACATTCGAACAACCGTTGGTCGTACTCGTTTTAATCGAGAAATAGAAGAAGCTATAAAAGGCTTGTGGGCTTATGATATCCGACAAAAAATGTCACTATTAAGAATCTAATGTTATTAGTCTTGTAATCCTTTCATTCATGCAGAGATAGAGATCAAGGGAGCCTTTCGGCTTGAACCCATTGCTGAATCCTACTCCCAAAAATGGGGAGATTTTTTCTTATGGCAGAACGTCATTTTTTCGAAGTGCCCTTTCCCTTTGAAGTACCCTTTTATAATAAAGTGATGGATAAAACTGCTATGAAGCAACTTATTAGCAGATTCGTAAATCATTTTGGAATGACATATACATCACATATATTAGATCAACTGAAGACTTCAGGTTTCCAGCAAGCTACTGATGCAGCTATTTCATTAGGAATTGATGATCTTTTAACAACACCATCTAAAGCATGGCTTATCCAAGATGCGCAGCAACAAGATTTTGCTTCGGAAAAACATCATGATTATGGGAATGTACATGCAGTGGAAAAATTACGTCAATTAATCGAGATATGGCATTCTACCAGTGAATATTTGAGACGAGAAATGAATCCGAATTTTAAGATGACTGATCCTTTTAATCCAGTACATATGATGTCCTTTTCGGGAGCTAGAGGAAGTACATCTCAGGTTCACCAATTAGTAGGTATGAGAGGATTAATGTCAGATCCTCAAGGAAAAATTGTTGATCTACCCATTCAAGGGAATTTACGGGAAGGACTCTCTTTAACGGAATATATTATTTCCTGTTATGGTGCTCGTAAAGGAGTTGTGGATACTTCTATACGAACAGCAGATGCTGGATACCTCACACGTAGACTTGTTGAAGTAGTACAACATATTGTTGTCCGTAAAACGGATTGTGGCACTATCCAAGGTCTTTTTGTAAGTCTCATTCAAAGTCGAGAAAGAATCAAAAATAAAATTGTTCTACAAACACTAATTGGTCGTGTGTTAGCAGACGATGTCTATATAAACAAGAGATGCATTGCCACGCGCAATCAAGATATTGGGATTAAACTTGCTGATCAATTACGAAACCTCCAAACACAAACAATATATATACGAACTCCTTTTACTTGCAAAAGTATATCTTGGATTTGTCAATTATGTTATGGTCGGAGTACTACTCATACTAACTTAATCGAATTAGGAGAAGCAGTCGGCATTATTGCAGGACAATCAATTGGAGAACCAGGAACTCAACTAACATTAAGGACTTTTCATACTGGTGGGGTATTTACAGGTGATATTGCAGAACATATACGAGCTCCTCTCACCGGAAAAATTGAATTCAATGAAAATGTGGTTTATCCTACACGTACACGTCATGGGCATCCTGCTTATATATGTCATAATAGTTTATGCGTTACTATTGATAATCAACATAAAGTGCATAATTTAACTATTCCACCAGAAAGTTTGCTCTTCATTCAGAATCATCAACTTGTGGAATCGGAACAAGTTATTGCCGAGGTTCGTTCTAAAACATCTCCCTTCAAAGAAAAAGTTGATAAACATATATATTCTGACCTACCAGGAGAAATGCACCGAGGTATCTCTATGTATAATTTTATGTCAAAGACAACTCATTTATGGGTATTATCGGGAGGTATATATGAATCCGTTGCAGTACCTCTTTATTCATTTTATAAAGATCAAGATCAAGTGGATATTCCACCACTTTTTCTTGACAAACATCAATCACTTTCAAATTATTCAGTAGATCCAGTGAACCACGAATCAGTTGACTCAAACTTTTTCGAAAAAGAAAGAAAAAAACAAATATTAAGTTATTCCAAAATTGATCAGACCACATCCAACGAACATCAGGACTCTATCTATTCCACCAATCTTCCCAATATGACGATAAAAAAAGTGAAGATAAAAAAGAAAACAAATCAATTAATCGTACCATTATGGTGTGATAAAGAATGGGGAAATCGAATAATCCCTTGTCCTGATTTGATTCTTAGAATACCCAGAAAAGGTATTCTACAGAGAAATCACATTTTTGCTCTTTTGAATTACCCTCGAATTGACAGTTCAAGAATTCCAAAATATGGGAAGATCATCAGGGGTGATTCAATTGATTCTTTTAAAAATTCATTAGCCAGAGGATTCAGACCAAAAATAAAAGAGGCTTATGCTTCTCTTATTTCAGTAAGAACAAATAAGATCATTATCAATATGATTCAAATTAGCTTGATGAAATGTCCCTTTTTGAATATGACAAAAAAGGAAAATACAGCAAGTTCTAAATTTATGTTTCATAACAAATTAGACCACACTAATCCTTTTTCTTCCAATGATAAAAGTAAATTACTTAGTAAAGGAAATATTCGTTCATTATCTAATCAGAATAAAAAAGGTGATTTTATGGTTCTTTCCCCTTCTGATTTTTTGAAAATTTTTGTATTTAATGATTCAAAAGGTTTCAATACAGTAAAAAAATTAATTAGGAACGATCCAATTAGACAAATCATTGAATTGTCAGGTCTCTTGGGTCATTTACATAGTATTTCTAATCGTTTACCATACTACCATTTCATAACTTATAATAAAGTCTTACTAAATAAACGTTCAATTTATGATAATTACTCGAATACTTTCCAAGTACCTAAATGCTATTTTATAGATGAAAAGACGGAAATTTATAAATTCGATTCCTGCAGGAATATTATTCCCAATTTATTAAATTTTAATTTGTACTCCCCCTTATCCAATTTTGGTGAGAAAACATTTCTAGTAGTTAGCCCTGGGCAATTTATTTGTGAAAGTGTATTGATATCCGAAGATAAACCACTCCACACATCTGGTCAAATTATAGCCGTTCATGAGGAATCTTTAGTCATTAGATTCGCTAAACCCTATTTGGGTACTCGAGGAGCAACTCTTCATGGTTATTATGGTAAAATTATTTACCAAGGAGATACATTGATAACTCTGTCATACGAAAAATTAAAATCCGATGATATAATTCAAGGTCTTCCTAAAGTTGAACAATTGTCAGAAGCCCGTTTGACTACTTCAATATCGAAAAATCGCAAAGAAAAATTTCAAAAATTGAACAGACACCTGGCAAAATATCTTGGATACTTTTGGGGTTCATTCATCAGTGTTAGGATAACTATGGAGCATAGTCAGATTCAGTTAGTCAATCAAATTCAAAGGGTTTACCGATCCCAGGGGGTACAAATTTCTGATAAACATATAGAAATTATTGTACGCCAAATGACATCAAAAGTTTTAATTGTAGATGTGGAAAATTCGGAAAATATAAATTTGGAAAATGGACTGGGTAATGTTTTTTTACCCGGGGAACTCGTTGGATTATCACGAGCACAAAGAATGGATCGTGCTCTAGAAAAGGCAATCAACTATCGAACCATTTTATTGGGAATGACAAATGCATCTCTGAATACTCAAAGTTTTCTATCAGAAGCAAGTTTCCAGGAAACTGCTCGAGTCCTATCGAAATCTGCTCTTCGAGGTCGTATTGATTGGTTGAAAGGCTTGAAGGAAAATGTCATTCTTGGGGGGATGATACCTGTCGGTACTGGATTCAATCGTTTGGTAAAACGGAATAAAATGGATTCGAGAATGGGGAATAAAAATCTATTTAGCAACAAAGTGAAAGATATTTTATCTAATCATCAATATAAAGAATTGCCCGTTAAGCAAAAAAAAAAAGTTATAAAAAAATTAGTAAAAAAAAAAAAATTGAAACGACCAGTAAAAAAAAATTAATATTTATAAATCAAAGAATTTATTGTTAGATTTATAATGATATAAAATCAAATGGATATCTCGTACCCCGTACGATACAGGCAAGCAATCTTTTAAATTGAATCCATTCCATCGGAATGTAGATATTACAGTTCCTAGTAAAAAAATGACGAAAAACAAAATGACGAAAAAAAATTGGAACATCAATTTGAAAGAGATGATAGGAGTAGGAGTTCATTTAGGTCATCAGACTAGAAAATGGAATCCTAAAATGGCACCTTACATTTTTAAAGATCGTAAAAATATTCATATTATAAATCTTATTCAAACTGCTCGTTTTTTATCAGAAGCCTGTGATTTTGTTTTTGATGGAGCAAGGAGAGGAAAACAATTTATGATAGTTGGTACAAAACATCAAGCAGCTTATGCTACTAAATTAGCTGCTTTAGCAGCTCGATGTCATTATGTCAATAAAGAATGGCTAGGGGGTATGTTAACTAATTGGTTAACTACAGAAGCAAGACTTCAAAAGTTTAAAAATTTGATAAAATTAAATACGGAAGGATTCAATCAATTTACGAAGAAAGAAGCAGCAATACTAAAGAGAGAATTGAAGAAATTGCAGGAAGACCTAGGTGGTATTAGATACATGACAAAATTGCCTGATGTTGTAATAATTCTCGATCAAAAAGGAGAATCTACTGCTATTCAGGAATGTATAACTTTGGGTATTCCCACAATTTGCTTAGTTGATACAGATTGTGACCCAGATCTTGTGGATATCCCAATTCCAGCGAATGATGATGGTAGAGGACCAATCCGATTTATCCTAAAAAAATTAACTTCAGCAATTCGCGAGGGTAGAGAACTTTAGCTAAATTAGAAATGAAAAACGGGAAGCTAGAACTGAGTTGGCTACTATTCCCAAATATTAGAGAATAGATTAAAATAAAATCTTGAAATAAAGAAATCTCCTGAATCAATCAAATAATCATTCCATTATTTTCGTGGCCTGACTGATTATAGTTAAATAATTAAGGAATCGGTCATTGAACCAAAATAATTTATTTTTGAAATTCATCTTTGTAAAGAGCACTATGGATATTGTACAATTTCCTATTAACACGCTAAATAATTTCTATGAGATATCCGGTGTGGAAGTAGGTCAACATTTTTATTGGCAAATTGGGGGGTTTCAAGTTCATGCACAGGTACTTATAACTTCCTGGATTGTAATTGCTGTCTTATTAGGTTCAGCTGCTGTAGCTGTTCGAGATCCACAAATCGTTCCGACCGGAGCTCAAAATTTTGTTGAATATGTTCTCGAATTTGTTCGGGACTTGGCTAGAACTCAGATTGGCGAAGAAGAATATGGTCCCTGGGTTTCCTTTATAGGAACTATGTTCCTATTTATCTTTGTTTCTAACTGGGCAGGTGCTCTTCTCCCTTGGGGAATTATTAAATTACCTCATGGTGAGTTAGCTGCACCTACAAATGATATTAATACTACAGTGGCTTTAGCTTTGCTCACATCAGTAGCCTATTTTTATGCAGGTCTTACAAAGAAAGGTTTAGGCTATTTTGGTAGATATATTGAACCAACCCCAATACTTTTACCAATTAACATATTAGAAGATTTTACAAAACCTCTATCACTTAGTTTTCGACTTTTTGGAAATATATTAGCTGACGAATTGGTAGTTGCCGTTCCTGTTTCTTTGGTCCCTTTAGTGGTTCCTATACCTGTAATGTTCCTAGGATTATTTACAAGTGGTATTCAAGCTCTGATCTTTGCAACTCTAGCTGCAGCTTATATAGGCGAATCCATGGAGGGTCATCATTAATCCAATTAGATTGGACTCAATCTTTTTAACCTTCCAACTCATAAATAATTTTATATGTATGGGATGTGGACTGTTCTTTCCATTTTGATTATACCTTATATAATTTTTCAAATACTTAATCTAAAGGTCTTAGTGATTTAGGATCAGTGAACTACTCTAAAACTGATAGATAGAATAGATCATATTTGTAGATTCATATCTTATAAATAAAATGGAACCACTAATGGGAGCCAGTTGGGTAAAATATGTACCCCAGTACAATTCATTTTTGATCCGAAAGGGATACATGTATCTTATAATCTTATATACATAATTTTTATTAATATCATACTATGTATATGCATATATAATATAAATAGATTAATATATCTATATAATTTATTTCTAAATACCCATCAAAATAGTCTATTACGCAGGAATTTCATTCCCTAAAAGAATAAAAATCTCCCTCTAATACCTCTAGAGAATTTTACTATTTGGTAATATCATTATTTTCAATACCATTTTGCCGGGGTTTAGTTGTTTTAAACAAATTGTTCTCTAGTTGAATGTGAACAATCAAATCAATAGATAAAACTATCGTATTATCCACCATTTATCAACCTTAGTAAGAGGAGATTACTATGAATCCCTTGATTTCTGCTGCTTCCGTTATTGCTGCCGGATTATCCGTAGGCCTCGCTTCTATTGGACCTGGCATTGGTCAAGGCACTGCTGCGGGACAAGCTGTTGAAGGTATTGCGAGACAACCAGAAGCGGAAGGTAAAATACGAGGTACCTTACTGCTAAGTTTAGCTTTTATGGAAGCTTTAACTATTTATGGATTAGTTGTAGCCCTAGCACTTTTATTTGCTAATCCATTTGTTTGATCTCAGAAACAAAAATCCCTACTCTCCGTGATTCTAAGTGCCCTCCTCTAGGAATTTTCATTCATCTGATAGGGGAGGGGCTGGTCCAAATGATGAACAAATAATGGACTTATACTTCACTTGTTTCGGTCAGAAAGATTCGTGACACTTGAAGGAGTGGATAGATGAGCAAAGCTTTTTTCTGGTTGTATCCTTATTTACAATTATACAAGACCTGGGACTGACTAAGTACTTGAAATCTCCTTATCCGGAACTGGAGTCGAATCAGAGAAAAAACTTTGTAAAAATTTAATATCCTTATCTATGAGGGGAGAACGTATGAAAAATGTAACTGATTCTTTCATTTCCCTAGTTTATTGGCCCTCTGCTGGGGGTTTTGGGTTAAATACCAATATTTTAGAAACAAATATAATAAATCTCAGTGTGGTGCTTGGTGTACTGATCTATTTCGGAAAGGGAGTGTGTGCGAGTTGTATATGAATAATATAGCTGGGTCTAACCAGCTGCACTTTGTAGATAGAAAAGTGCATGATCTCAACGAATTACTTCTAAACGGGAAATTAATAGTAGAAGAACTATAGCATTTCGTAATTGATTGGAAAAAGATTCTTATACCAATCAATAAGAGAAAATCTTTAGAATGGTTAAAGCTAAACTGCTTGAAGTCCAAGCACAACTGGGTACTCTTTCCACCGCTGTACCAATATGAGATTGGTTCAAAGGCATAGTTGGAGATTGATCCGATATATAACATTCATATCAATGGAATGATTCGATCTATCTACTGAAAAATAGTCCTAATCTCCCATCCAATTTATTTTGGTTTAAATGCGGAACCGACGACCTACCCAGAAGGAAATTTATTCAAGAAAAGGTAAAGAGAAAACACGAATGAAAAGTAAAAAAGGAGAAAAAAAAGAAAAGAACAACAACTTTTTTTAAAAAATCCCTTTTGGGAAAAGAGCCCTTCGGAGATTTCGGTCTTTGATAGATTGATCTTATTCTTACATACAAAGAACGGAAAGGGCAGGCTTGGTGGAAGAGGATTGTCCAAAAAAACCTAAGCAGGAGAGCCGAATGAATCGAAAGGTTCGTGTTCGGTTTGGGAAGAGATTATAAATCTATTCAACTTATGAATAGATAATCTACTTTCATTAAGTAATCTATTAGATAACCGTAAACACAAAATATTAAGTACTATTCATAATTCCGAAAAACTATGTAAAGGAGCTGCTGATCAGCTCGAGCAAGCTCGAGCTCGCTTACGGGAAGTAGAAATGAGAGCGCGCGAAATTCGGGTAAATGGATACTCTCAAATAGAACAAGAAAAAGAGGATCTCATCCATGTTGCTTCTGTTAATTTGGAAAAATTAGAAAATTTCAAGAATGAGACTGTTAACTTTGAACAACAAAGAGCAATTGAACAGGTTAGACAACAAATTTCTCGCCAAGCCGTACAAAGAGCTCTAGGAACTCTGAATAGTCGTTTGAATAGCGAGTTACATTTACGTACGATCGATCATAATATTGGCCTGCTTATAGCCATGAAAAGCAGAATTGACTAGGTTCTAATATATAATATTATAAATATATAGGTCTTATTTTTAAAAATAGAATTAACTAGTGTTAATGGTAACTATTCGACCCGATGAAATTAGTAGTATGATACGTAAACAGATTGAACAATATAATAACGAAGTTAAAGTTGTTAATATTGGCACTGTACTTCAAGTAGGAGATGGCATTGCTCGTATTCATGGTCTTGATAAAGTAATGGCAGGGGAATTAGTAGAATTTTTAGATGGTACAGTAGGCATTGCCCTAAATCTAGAATCAAATAATGTTGGAGCTGTATTAATGGGTGATGGCTTGATGATACAAGAAGGCAGTTCCGTGAGAGCAACAGGAAAAATTGCTCAGATACCAGTAAGTGATAGTTATTTGGGTCGTGTTGTAAATGCTTTAGCTGTACCTATTGATGGTAAGGGTAAAATTTCAGCTTCCGAATTTCGATTGATCGAATCTCCCGCTCCAGGTATTATTTCAAGACGTTCTGTATATGAACCTCTTCAAACGGGTCTTATTGCTATTGATTCTATGATTCCTATAGGACGTGGTCAACGAGAATTAATTATTGGGGACAGACAGACCGGTAAGACGGCAGTAGCTACAGATACGATTATCAATCAAAAAGATCAGAATGTAATATGTGTTTATGTTGCTATTGGTCAAAAAGCCTCTTCCGTAGCTCAGGTAGTTAATACGTTCCAAGAACGTGGCGCAATGGAGTATACTATTGTGGTAGCGGAAACTGCGGATTCTCCCGCTACATTACAATATCTTGCTCCTTATACAGGAGCAGCTTTAGCTGAATATTTCATGTATAAAGAACAACATACATCAATAATTTATGATGATCTTTCCAAACAAGCACAAGCTTATCGACAAATGTCTCTTCTATTAAGAAGACCACCTGGTCGGGAAGCTTATCCAGGAGATGTTTTCTATTTGCATTCCCGTCTATTGGAAAGAGCGGCTAAATTGAATTCTCAGTTAGGTGGTGGGAGTTTGACTGCTTTACCAATAGTTGAGACTCAAGCTGGAGATGTTTCAGCTTATATTCCCACTAACGTAATTTCCATTACCGACGGACAAATCTTCTTATCAGCCGATCTATTCAATGCAGGAATTCAACCTGCCATTAATGTGGGTCTTTCCGTATCTAGAGTAGGATCTGCGGCTCAGATGAAAGCTATGAAACAAGTAGCTGGAAAATTAAAATTAGAGTTAGCCCAACTTGCAGAGTTAGAAGCCTTTGCACAATTTGCTTCTGATCTTGATAAAGCTACTCAAGATCAATTGGCAAGAGGTCAACGATTACGCCAGTTGCTCAAACAATCTCAATCAGATCCTTTGACAGTGGAAGAACAAATAGCTATGATTTATACTGGAACGAACGGATATCTAGATGTATTAGAGATCGTACAGGTGAAAAAATTTATCTTTGAGTTGCGCAAATCTTTATTAAAAAATAAACCCCAGTTTGGAGAAATTATACGTTCTACTGGGACATTTACGGAACAAGCAGAAACTCTTTTAAAAGAAGCTATTCAAGAAAATACCGAACTTTTCGTTCTTCGAGAACAAAAATAAAATTTTTAGATTGGATAGATCGTTAGGAACAGGATGGAAGAGCTTAATAATAAGCTTTGCTACATTTCCGAGCACAATAATGAATTTTGATTAATTTAATTCAGATTATTACGTCCAATAGGATTTGAACCTATACCTAAGGTTTAGAAGACCTCTGTCCTATCCATTAGACGATGGACGCTCTTTTTTTCATTATCCCTTGAAATACTTTATCGTTAGCAAAAACAAATCCGACTTTTTATCCATTCACAATGAGGTTCGGGAAAGAAAGAGAAAGAATATATATGTGACATGGACATTCAAAAATTCATTTTGAATGAGAAGTTGTCACGACAAAAATATTTTGAACAAGGAATATGAGCGGGTAGCGGGAATCGAACCCGCATCGTTAGCTTGGAAGGCTAGGGGTTATAGTCGACGTCTATTAACGCCTCTAATTCAGAACCGAACACGAAAATTTCATTTCATTCGGCTCCTCCATGGAAGATAGATAGAAAAAGAGAAAAAAGGGGGGGTTAAGAAGAAGATTATTCACACAAAACTATTTGTGAATAAAAAATATTCACATTCCAATTTTTGAAAATTATTCATTCTTTATTTTTTTTTTGTATGTTCTCTTTTCTTATCATCAAAGATAATTTGCTCCATAACATCTATGTTAGTTTCTTTTTAGTTTTTTCTTTCCTTTTTACTCCACGTGAATGGACCTTCAATATAGAATACCTACTCACTTGATAGATGATCCCTATAGAAAGATCAAATTGAAAATTATTGATATTGGAATATCGATAAAGAATCTTTCTAGTTACTTCGTTCTCTATTTCTACTGATTGGGATTCTCCAGGAAATCAAATTCCACCGAGCTCGAACGAAATGGCAGTGACTCAAGTAAACCAAAGTCACCATTCTTTAGCTATTTGACTCCAACTTTTGTCTATAAGTTGAACATTTAGTTACGATGAAAAATAATCTTTTGATACCCATGGATCTTTGATTGATCCGATTGAAAAGATCGGTCTAATCCTTGAAAACATTCTGTTTCGCCATCTTGGATGGAATGGAAAATGTGTTCTTTTTTCTTATTCCAGATCCAAATTACGAGAATGTATACAATTCCTTTCCTGAACTAGGGTATTCATAGGAAAGTAGGAAAGGTTTTGAACCTATATAGAAATATAGCTTTTTTCAGAACATAGTTGAGAGTTGAAAGATCCTTCAACTCTGCGAGTTTATGATGGAACGAATCACACTTTTACCACTAAACTATACCCGCCACGATTTCATTGTATCATACAGATTTATCTTTTGTCCAACAGGAAGATAAGGAACTCTTCACTTCTAGTGAAAGTTAAGTGCAAGTTCCTATCAATACATCTCTCTCTATTCCCGGAAATTCAATAGGAAGTGGCTCGTTTTAATTCTCCTTTACTTTTGCAGCGACAACACTTAGTAAATGTTCCTTCCAATAACATCCTGTTGCTTAAGTATTATAATAATTATTATTATAATTTTATTGATGATCAAATAACAATTTTTGATCAACTCCTATTTAAATAGCTTTTTTACCCTCCCAGACTGATCTATCCAGTTTCAATCTAGAACATCTCATATAGATTATAGCTTTGAACAGCTGAAATTATTAAAAATAAAAAAAATAGGGGGCTAGATTATAAAAAAATGATTGGAAAGGAAATAAAGAAATGATATCAGAGGGTCAAATTTTGATAGCCCTTTTTGCTGCTTTTATAACAAGTATTTTAGCTTTCAGATTAGGTAAAGCACTGTATTAAAAATTTGGTCAATTATTGCTTATTTAGCAAAGAAAATAGCCTGGCCAGATACTGGCCGGGCTAGAGTCATTTGTAACGGAATGAACAATACAATTGGATTCTCGCAAATCGCAAATGTTGGTCTTTATCTGAAGAAACTCCCATCTCGGAGAGATGGCTGAGTGGATTAAAGCGGTGGATTGCTAATCCGTTGTACAGACTATCTATACCGAGGGTTCGAATCCCTCTCTCTCCGTTCATTAACTTGACTAAAAACTTATAAACCTTTTATATCACTGTTCTTTACGCCCAGGATTCCGTCCTGGATCGTTTGATAGAAATCCGAAGATAAAGAGAGAAACAAAAAATATAACTACTGTATAAACGAACAGCTTAAGAGTAAGCATTATGTAATCTCCGGGATCCTTATTAGAATTAAAACGGAATATATCATCAATCTTTGTATCATAATCATATTATATTAGTACTTGAAGATCAAAAAAAAGATGAAAAATTTGATTTTGTTTCTCTTTTCCTCTTTGCTTGGAATTGAAGAGGATAAATAGGGACTCAAGTTCTAGTTCAACTATCCTAAACAAGTTTAGGATCGTTACAATCAGCAAATTTACCATTTCTAAAGTAGAAACAAATATGAAAGATAAGATATTAGAAATTAATATGTATTACATGTAATAATACATTACCCCTGCTCCGTTTTTTAACGGATACTTTCGTTATTGACATATTCCCATCAATACCTAATAGCCTGAACTCCACCTGTGATGGAGTTGGAACTGACTAATACGAATTAAAAAGAAAAGGATTGAACCTGGGAGGTAAATATTCTAATCTGTTGGAAACCAGAATGGAATTGCTGCTTCACATAAATAAGCAGCAGAACAAGGGAAAAGAGTTTACAACCAAAATTTGGTTAATGACAGCGATCCAAGACTAATAAATATAATATAACTATTGAAATATAATATAACTATTGAAACAATAGTTGAATTGAAGTGAATTTTTTTTTAAGGATTTTTGTAAGATAAGATTATCGAAAACTTACGGCAGCTTGCCAAGCAAAGGCTAATAGAAAAAAAAACACAGGTATAATTGGCATTACATCCACGATTGAATCGGAAATCGCATAAGCCTCGGGCAATTTGGCAAAAAGGGAATTATTCAAATGGAAAGCGGCATCGTCTAGACAAATATTTAGGTTAAGGATAACTGGCATTTTGATTCTCCGATGAATAAAAATGATGTAAAGGCCCAAAAGTATTTTGCCAATCAATCGAAACTAATCGGCAAGATTAGATTTTTAGTCTTTGGGTTGGAAGGGATCATTTATTCATACAATATTTTAACCATTCTGATAGAGAATAACCAATGAATGGATATTCTTTATTTCTTTTTCCGTTCCCCCATGTATCGCTCAAAATTTATGTCCTTCCGGTTTTTCTAGACCGAATTGCTTAGCCTTCAGATAAAAATGAATATGTAGTTGAAATAGATTCCCAAAATATGGAATATTATTTAATATAAATATTGATTCACATCAAATAAGAATGGGGCGTGGCCAAGCGGTAAGGCAGCAGGTTTTGGTCCTGTTATTGCGAAGGTTCGAATCCTTTCGTCCCAGAAGAGACAAATAGTCTTTTTGAAAAAACAAAATAATGGTAAATCCAATTCTCATTGCATTTCTAATTTCTTTTAATTTCTCATATATTTAATAGACTATACTTGTAAAAAGTCAATATTATTTCAATAGGTATACAGGGATATTTTTGTGGTGTAGGATGCAAATTGAAATAAAAACTAATTTATGAAATTAGCCTATTGGATGTATGCTGGTCCTGCTCATATTGGAACCCTACGAGTAGCTAGTTCCTTCAAAAATGTTCATGCCATAATGCATGCTCCTCTAGGAGATGACTATTTTAATGTAATGCGTTCTATGTTAGAACGCGAAAGAGATTTTACTGCTGCAACTACTAGCATAGTAGATCGTCACGTACTAGCACGTGGATCTCAAGAAAGAGTTGTGGATAATATTCTCCGCAAAAATAAGGAGGAACGTCCTGATCTTGTCATATTGACACCTACATGTACCTCTAGTATCTTGCAAGAGGATTTACAGAATTTTGTAGATAGAGCGTCGATAATTTCTGATTCCAACGTTATTTTTGCGGATGTGGATCATTATCAAATTAATGAAATTCAGGCGGCGGATAGAACCTTAGAACAGATAGTTCGATATTATTTAGATAGATGTCATAAACAGGAAAAATTGGATCAATTGCTGACAGATACGCCTTCTGTCAATATAATTGGAATTTTTACATTGGGCTTTCATAATCAACACGATTGTCGTGAGTTGAAACGTTTATTACACGATCTGGACATCGAAATTAATCAAATAATTCCTGAAGGAGCATCTGTAGAAGATCTTAAAAATTTACCAAAAGCTTGGTTAAATCTAATTCCTTATCGTGAAGTGGGATTAATGACAGCGATGTATTTGAATAAAGAATATGGAATGCCTTACATATCCACAGCCCCCATGGGGGCTGTGGATATGTCGGAGTGGATCCGACAGATTAACAAAAAGGTGAATACCTTGGCTCTTAGTTCATCGAGTGAAAGAGTTGATTATGAACCTTATATCGACGGACAAACTCGATTTGTTTCCCAAGCTGCTTGGTTTTCAAGATCTATTGATTGTCAAAATTTGATGGGGAAAGAAACAGTCGTTTTCGGTGATGCAACTCATGCTGCTTCAATCACTAAGATACTTGCTCGAGAGATGGGAATTCGTGTTAGTTGTGCAGGTACTTATTGCAAACATGATGCTCAATGGTTCAAAGAGCAAATACAAGGTTTATGTGATGAAATACTTATCACAGATGATCATGCTGAAGTAGGAGATATTATCTCTTATGTCGAACCATCTGCAATATTTGGTACTCAAATGGAACGTCATATTGGTAAACGTCTTGATATTCCTTGTGGGGTTATTTCCGCACCAGTTCATATACAAAATTTTCCCTTGGGATACCGACCCTTTCTAGGTTACGAAGGTACTAATCAAATAGCTGATCTAGTTTATAATTCATTTGCTCTTGGTATGGAGGACCATCTTCTAGATATTTTTGGTGGTCATGATACTAAAGAAATAATAACCAAATCATTATCCATGGATATAGGCCTAATTTGGAATCCTGAAAGTCAACTAGAATTAAGTAAAATCCCCCGTTTTGTCAGAGAAAAGGTAGAAAGAAATACTGAGAAATTTGCACAACAAAAGGGCATTGAAACCATTACTGTCGAAGTAATGTATGCAGCTAAAGAAGCGTTCAATAGCTAGCTAACACAATAAATTGAGTTAATGACTGTTCAGAATTAACATATTCATTTTGTGTCAGGTAACGATATCTACCTCATGATAAGAATTCGTCTAAAACGATGTGGTAGAAAGCAACGTGCGACTTGAACGACATGATTGGTTCTGTGGATTATGACATCCGCCATTTTCGATTCTAAGATTTTTCTACATTTATCTACTTAAAAAGATATGCGGAGCTTGACCAGGAAGGAAATATAAATAAATTTTTCAATTAGGGGATAGAATCTAGGGTTAGTTAAATGAGCTTATAACTGTAAATCTACATCGAATTCAACGATTAAAACAGCAAATTGAAATAAGGAAACAATTCTCGATCTAGGTATAAAGATTTTGAGAAAAGCTAAATCCAATTCTACAAGGATAAATTATTCTTATTGCTCAACGTGGAAAATAGCGAAATGTACATTGTTGTCATTCCATAAGGGTGGGAACCACCAGAGTAAGGCTTGGATCTAATGATTCAAAGACAATTGTTCTAAGAACAAGAAAATTGTCTTTTTGATTGAACGATTAGATCTATATAAGGGATGTAGATACCACGTCAAAACGTATAGATAAAATACGGCTCAAAAGGTTGAGAGAAATGTGTTTTTGAACATTAATCAAGCATACTTGCTTATGAGTTTTTATCTTTATTCTTCTTGAGAAGTAAAAGGACTAAAATGAATAATAACTTTTTTTTATAAAGTTTATTAGATATCTATTCTATTAGATAGAAAGAGCTTATCCGAACAATTATTGCTCGAGCTCTATGAGTATAAACCTTCATAATACGTTTTCCAGGGGGGGGGGGTTATCTTGTCTATCTATCCAAATGAGCTACTTATAGAATTATTGCAACTGACTTTAAGTCTCGAAGAGAAGGAAGAGCTCTTCAGTTCAGGAATTGTGTTTTTATGATCCAATGAATAAGAAAGAAACTCGCTTAATTTATGGTGCTATTGTGAATTTCCTCGAATTAGGAGCTCAACCTATAGAAACTGTTCATGGTATTTTTCTGAAGGCAAAAATTTATCGTTTTAAACGTGCTTTAGAATTAAAAAAAAGGGGAGATAAGTCATGCATCTACGTCTAGGTCCAATTAAATTATCAATTAATTTAAATTACAATAAATTTCTTTATTATTCAAATTTCGTGTCATGGTTGTTTTCTTATTATCCATTTTTTTTAATCTTATTATATGCTCATTTGATGTATGGTAGAACTATACTATACTATATAGAAAAGCAGATTAAGAATATCAATCTATGGATGTGGAAATGATAAAAACGAATCATTTTTTTGTTACTGTCATTCGTCATTCTAATATTAATACGCGTAAGATATTCTATTTTATTTAATGTGTCTAATAATTTTTTCGTCTCAATTCTCAATGTAATGCCAATCCAACAATTAAAAATATAGAATCCAACATTATGGTATTGACAATAAAGCATTTTATTGAATATAATAAATATGAAAATCAGACTTTTTTATTTGATCTTAGAGTCTGATTTTTTGACCGGCAGGAAGGAGTAGAACGATTAGACATCGTTATGTTAACGGAAGTCATGAGTTCTTAAAGTTTTTCCAAGATTCTAAGAAAGATATGCAGATAAGGAGCATGTATACTCGAGTCACGAGGTATCAGAATCTCGTGACTCAAAATAAAATATTCAACATGACCTTTTATCACTATTTATTATGCCATTGGGCCCTAAACTTAAAGTTGTACAAATATAATTTATACAGGTGAAAAACAAATGGAAAATCAAAATAGTGAATATACCGAAGAAGAGGTGCAAAAAAGAATTGCAGAATATGAAAAAATGCAAGTTTATAGCAAGTTCTGGGTTTTTTGTGACAATTGTGATAACAACATCCATCATATATCTTTCGCAAAACAAAAAGGTGTTTGTCCCTATTGTGGAATAACTTTGAAAATTACTAGTTCGAATCGAATTCAACTTTTAATTGATCATGATACTTGGCGCCCTATGGATATAGATTTCTCTTCTATAGATCTTCTAGAAGAAAAAGATAAGTCTTTTAAATTATTAGACATCACAATAGTTCAAAAGGTCTCAATTTTATTGTATAAAGCAATGTACCATAAACATTTTTACAAACAATTTCAGAAAAATGATACTAAGACTATGAATTCATTAGTAGAATTCAACAATATTACTGTGAATATCTTTAAGGTTGTGTTTTGCGATAATTTAATTGAATATGTTCATTCATTTTCAAAAGAAAATCTTTATAAACTGCTAGATATTCTTAGTACAACTTTCAAAACGGTTAAATTGTTACTTGGTGAAATACATAACGAAATATCAAATGAAACAAATAGGTTTTACCATAAATTATCTCTATTTACAGATAATTTAAAGTTAAATTCTTTTCAAGATAGGAAAGAGCTTAACATACTTTACAAATTACATGTACAATTAAATACATTTGTGGATGAATTAAAGGTACAAGCGAGCTACGTGAAAGGAATATTGGAACTGGACCCGGACCTGGACTTATTTCTATTTGATGAGAAATATAAAAATATGCCCTCACATTTTATGAAAATATACTTTGACCCTTTGCGATATTGGTTCGCAAGTCGTACTGCGAACATAGAAGAACTTCATTCTAGTTGTATTTTCTTAGACTTCGATGATCCTGATCCACTGGAAAAATTCTATACTAACGAAATAGATAAATTCTTGGATGATGATCCACTGGATTATAAAACATATGAAATAGAGGGAGTTTACTCCGATCACAAGAAGTTTTATTCGGCTTGTTATTCGCAAATAAATAAAAGACCTAATTTGCCTCTTTGGTATCAAGAAGAGAAAGGTTTGAATTTAAAATTACTGCCCTCCTTTATAGAAGAAGGAGTAAGCCAATTAGACAAACTAATTAGGTCTAATTTTAATTTAGAAAAGTTAATGCCCCTCTTTATAGAAGAAGGAGTAAGCCAATTAGACAAAATAATTAGGTCTAATAATTCAGAGGTGATGAAGTACACCATATCGGAAGCTGAGAACGATGTAAAAAATTTAAGAGATATTTTCTCCTATTGTGAAAATTTTACATCGACTTTATTCAATAGTGTATTTATTAAAAAAAAAGAAGATAAAATGCCTTTCTATTTACGAGAAATGGTGAAAGAGTTTCATAATATAGCACTCTATTTTCTTATAGATCTTATAAAAGTAGAAAATTCCGAAAAAGGAACAAAAGGTATAGAACTAGAACCCAAAGATTCTGATATACAAGAAGAACCCAAAGATTCTGATATACAAGAAGAACTCTTCGAATTGGAAGATACAGAATATCCATATGATAGAAAAGAAGAATTCGACGTCTTCAAAGAGATAGAAAACTTTTTGGGTGGACTTCCAAAAAATATACAATATGCAGCACGTCTAAAAGAGATAAAAAAGAATCTTCTAAAAGAGATAAAAGAATCTTGTGCTACAGAAGACGAATTCAAAAATAGATTAAAATCTATTGAAATATATCTATATCTAGATAATCTAGATATAAAATATTCTTTTGATAGAAAAGATATGATTGAATATTTTAATTCTCTATCTAAAAAATCTATAAAATATTTACTTGCATATCTTGAATTTGTATGTCAAGATCTACAAAAACCTTCTGATATAGAAGAAGATTCAGATATAGAATCTTTTTCTGATATAGAAGAAGATTCAGATATAGAATCTTTTTCTGATATAGAAGAAGATTCTGATATAGAAGAAGATTCTGATATAGAAGAAGATTCTGATATAGAAGAAGATTCTGATATAGAATCTTTTTCTGATATAGAAGAAGATTCTGATATAGAAGAAGATTCTGATATAGAAGAAGATTCTTCTATATCAGAATTTATTAATATACAAGAAGATTCTGATATAGAAGAAGATTCTAATATATCAGAATTTATTAATATACAAGAAGATTCTGATATAGAAGAAGATTCTAATATATCAGAATTTATTAATATACAAGAAGATTCTGATATAGAAGAAGATTCTAATATATCAGAATTTATTAATATACAAGAAGATTCTGATATAGAAGAAGATTCTAATATATCAGAATTTATTAATATACAAGAAGATTCTGATATAGAATCTTTTTCTGATATAGAATCTTTTTCTGATATAAAAGAAAATTCTGATATAGAAGAGATGCTTGAACATGAATCTTCTTATAGCAAAGAAGAAGAATTCGACCAATTCTCTGATTTATCTAAATCTAAAGAAAAAAAGAAAAAAAAATGTTATCTAGATAAGAAAAAAAGATGTTATCTAGATAATAACATGGCCTATCTAGAAGATATGGGCGACAAATGTTATGAAGATTATAACACTTCCTATCAAGACAAAACAGGGTTACCCGATGCTATTCAAACAGGCATCGGTCAAGTAAATGGTATTGCTGTCGCACTCGGAGTTATGGATTTTAACTTCATGGGAGGCAGTATGGGCTCGGTAGTAGGTGAAAAAATAACTCGTCTAATCCGACATGCTACTGAGAATTCTCTTCCATTAATTCTCGTATGTGCTTCTGGCGGCGCGCGCATGCAAGAAGGAACTTTCAGTTTAATGCAAATGAATAAAATAGCTGCTGCGTTGCATACGCATCAAGAGGAAAAAAGTTTGCTATATATTTCGATTCTTACATCTCCCACAACTGGTGGAGTGACTGCTAGTTTTGGCATGTTGGGTAACATCACGATTGTCGAACCTAATGCATACATTGCATTTGCAGGTAAAAGAGTAATTGAACAGACATTAAACGAGATAGTAGAAGATGAATGTCAAACATCTGATTCTTTATTTGATTTTGGAATGTTTGATACCATGGTTCCACGGGCTATTTTAAAAGATGTTTTAAGCGAGACAATTAAAATTTTCAATTATTAAGTATTGAAAAGTCGGAATAATTCATTTGGTTATAAGATCCCCCAAAACAAATCTTGATCCTTTTCTGTTTTGGGGGATGGAAATTCGATCAAGTTTTTTAGTATATACAAGTATTATTGTAATAGATCTTTATATCTTTTCCTATCTGTCCTTCCACAAAAAGAAGATTGCCGAATTAATGGTAAATTAGTTGGTTAAAACTGTTTATTTTTGGTACTTGCGATAAAATATTTTTATACAAAAAATGCACAAAATTACATTTATACATGACATCATAAAATGAGTAAGAGGAATTATTTTAGAAATAATTTCATTCAATTTCTAACGGCATAATGAGATAACATAAATTCTATCAATTAATTATTATATTAACTTAATCTTCAATTACTAGCCAAGTCATAAGGCATTTTCTTGCTTAAAACAAACAAGATTAGTTCCAATCTTTCCCTTCTAATTATAGGGAAGGGATGATTGTATTTTTTTATTTTATATTTTAAAATATAAAAATTTGTCTATTATAAAGGAGGTGATATGATCACCATCCATATTAATACGTATAACATGCTTTATATTTATATAAGCTTTTATTAAAAATATAAGCTTTTATTAAAATATTACATAAAAGCTTTAATTTATGTATTCAAAACTCTATGAAATATGTTGAAGCGTTTATATTAGTTATAGTTGAATAACTATAAAAACCAGTGAACCCTTTCTTTCATAAAAAGGACTAAACTTCTATGTAGTTTAGAAAATTCATATCATTTTGAATTTTGATGTAACAAAACAACATTTCAATCTCTTTCTTCAAATTATTTAATTAAATAAATTAATTATATTAAATAAATTATTTAATTTATTTAATTAAATATATTCAATGTTTTTAATATAGTATAGTCATTTTTTTTGATTTAAAAATCATTAAGTTTGTATATATGGCTCGTTCTTCTTTATCTAGCATTTTGATTCTATCGGAAATTTATTATTATCTCTCTTACCTCACCATTTAATATAGGTGCAGGTAGGAGAGATTAGCTTGGATTCTTACGAGTATCCGCTATAATATCCTTAAGTTTATCTTTGTCTAAAACTCGATCAACCAAGCCAACGTGTAGGGCTTGTTTTGATGTCAGATGTACATCTCTCTCTATTTTACCATACATTCTATCTGGACTTAATCTTAAGTTTCTTGCGTATATTTCTGCAACATAATTCCGCAAGTGATTCATATACTGAGCGTCCTCGACAGTTAATCTAACCCGGCGTTTTTCAAAAATAGCTACAAAGGGTTGGTGGATCATAGCTCTACCGTGTTTTCCTATAAACCGTTTACCAACAGTCCCCCCGTGTAGCATAAAAGCTCCCGCTGAAGCATTTAACCCTACGCCTACCGTAGTTACATCCCCTGTTACGTATTGCATAACATCATAAACAGAAATTCCCCCTATTAGGGATCCACCCCGACAGTGCATAAAGAACTTAAAATTCATCTCTGCATCCTGTTGATCTAAATGTATCATGCTTTTTACAATATGAGTTGTAGATTGAGCATCGATCGGCTTACCTAAAAAAATAAATCTTCCCAAAAATAGATGTTGGTATAACTCTATCCAAGTTATTTTTTCCTTTTCCTCATTTTCTTCGTTTACTTCTATTTCCCAAAATGGAACTTTTGGGATAGGAAGAGTAGGAGTTGGTGAGGGTGTGGTCTCTTTCTCTTTATTTGGATTTGGGTTAAAAAAACACATTTTTAATGAGATTATCCTAAAAAACCTAGAGTCGATATGATTTGTATACAATTACAATTCTGACGTACGTATCAGGTTACATATGATAATGTTTAAAATATCTCTTTCTTTGACAACTAGAGTTTGATATGAATTAGAAAAGATAAATAATAATATTATACAATGTGTATATAATCCATCATGTATTAGTCAATTACCTCTTTAACAAATAGAGTCTGATATACTAGTTTAAATTTCGCAACTATATAAACTTTTTCTAGTTATAAACTTTGATATTATATAGTTGGTTAGGATCAATCCGAACCATTCAATTTCGAATAGAATTCAGAATGCCGACTATTCAACAACTTATTAGAAACGCGAGACAGCCAATAGAAAATAGAACAAAAGCTCCTGCTCTTCGAGGATGTCCTCAGCGTAAAGGAGTATGTGCTAGGGTGTATGTGTGACTTGTTTGGATCAGAAGCTTAAACCTTAGGAATAACTTTCCTGCTGTGTAAAAGTACAGATCTATCATCTACTCTTACCGGGGATGAAATTCATGGTTTTCATTGGTGCAAATCCAATCACCTTGATGTGGGATGAAAAGCAATTCCTCATTGGTAGCGAATGGTCATCAATCCATTGAGCGGGGAAATAATGCAAATTTGAAAAGCATAAAGATTATGCTTGTATTGCTGCGAGAACGGCAACAAGGTCAGCTACCTTGCTAACTCTCATAATTACATGTCGTCACTGTATAGATAAATCTTATCATGATATTATTTCTTAACTTGAGAATTTGGGGGGGGTAGAGCTAAAAATGGTAAACTGTACAAGTTACCAAATACTCATCTCATGTCTTAGAAATTAAGGGCTCCGGCGTATAGAGAGGACCTTACCGTTAGAGAAAGAACCATAGAAACGATGAAACCCATGATATTTTTTTCTCACTTGGTGCAAGGTCCGATCCCTTGCCTACCTAGAAAGTGCCTAACTAAAGGGAATTATGGTGAGGAAGGTTGCAGTAGCAAAAGCCGTTGGAACCTGTATTTTATACATCAGAAAAATCAGTTGGATTCTTAATAAAAAAATCCAAACAAAAGAATGACTGATCAAAAAATAGATTAGTGATTCATGAGAATCAAATTCAATGACCAGAGTTAAACGTGGATATATAGCTCAAAAACGTCGAAAAAAGATTCTCGCATTTGTATCAGGCTCCCGAGGGGCCCATTCAAAACTTTTTCGAACTGCTAATCAACATAAAATGAGAGCTTCAGTATCCGCTTACCGAGATAGAATTAAACGAAAGAGAGATCTTCGTCGTTTGTGGATTACTCGGATCAATGCAGCATGCCGTTGGAATGCCCGTTTTAATGAAATAGAAAAAACCGGAATTTCCTATAAAGATTTCATGCACTCTTTATACAAAGAGCAGTTTCTTTTAAATCGTAAAACATTTGCGCAATTAGCTGTATTAAATACTTATTGGTTTTATACGCTCTTTGATCGCATTACAATATATACGCATATTATTTGAAAATCTTATATTATTATCGTATACTGGTCTAACCTAATCTTACTTAATCTCCCGGAGAATTTCCTCCGGGAAACTAGATTGTCATTGTCTCATGTTCGGGATTAACATATCAATTTGGATAATTTAATCTAAATCTTTTTGAAAAATTCAATCCTTTTTACTTATTATAATGTATATTTTTTTGCCAGATATTCCAGCTCCGATTAGATCCAGGAGTAAGTTCATTTATTAGGCCCTAATTATTTTTTACTCTTCATTATTAATAAAAGGCATAAAAGAGAGAATACGAGCTTGTTTAATGGCCGTAGCTATTAGACGTTGTTGTTTCAAAGTTAATCGATTAACTCGGCGAGATAGTATTTTTCCTTGATCGCTAGTAAATCGACTAATTAGGCTAATATTTTTATAATCGATTTGATCTCCAGGCCCAATTGAAAACAAACGTTTACGAAAAGATTGCTTATTCTTAGAATATCGTCTAGGTTTTTTCCTATAAAAGCGCTTAGATGTATTTTTAGAAAGTGGCTTAGATGTATTTTTAGAAAGTGGCTTAGATGTATTCCTAGAAAATGGCTTGGATGTATTCGGAAAAGATGGTTTAAATTTATTCATAGTTTGTTTTATGAACCTTTCAAATATTAAAATCATATTTATTCAAAATATTTCGAATAGAAATATTGACAGTGACATATTTTGTTAAAAAACAATATTATTTACTACTGGGTGCGAGATTCAATCTATTTCTTTATTTCTCCGTGAATGGTATGCTTGGAACAATAAGGACAAAACTTCTTCAATTCCAACCGACTAGTTGTATTCTGGCGATTTTTTCGAGTCGTATATCTGGAAATACCCGGCGATTTTTTATTAAAACTATCTTGGGTACAACTAGTACATTCCAGAGTAATTGTTACTCTTACATTTCCACCCTTGGCCATAAACTTACTGTAGATATTGGATCTACTTCTCTTTTTTAAAATTTGGAAAAAGAGAAGAAAGAGAAAGGGATAGAAGTTGTCGGAGAATGATTAAAGATTTTATTACGAGAATGAATTAAGTAATAAAATCTTTAATTAGGAGTTTTCAATAATATAATTATTTGTGGTAGAAACTTTTGGATCTATATTTTTTATTTTGTTCTAATATCCCCCCCTTGAGTTCTGAACTCGGATAGAGATTGAAGTCACTTTTTTATTTATCCACGAAGAAAAGGATTGAATTGATCTAGCATCATTTTTTCCTTTCGGATTCGCAGGATAATATTAATTAGAATAAAAAAAATGGAAAAGTCAGAGCATCTGGAAAAAAACGATTTATCTCAATCAATAAACCGGCTAAAGATCCTAACCATAAAGTAGCTAGCACAGGCGCTGTGGAAAGATATGTTTTTATATTTTGCATTGTTCGTAAGTTCTCCTTCTTAATTCTGATGCATATGTTATATGGTCAACTACATCCGTAGTTGATGAATCCCTTGTACAGGGAACTCCTAACAGATATCTGTACAATGATTCGTCGATATCTATATTTCTGGAACATAACATTTTTTATTGATAAAAAACTATCAATCAATAGATATCTTATATCTATCTTCGATGTATCTATTTACGAGAGAGACTAAATATGGATAAATATGGAAAACAACATATGAAATGTTTTAAATAATATTAAACACTAACAATTGAAAGGGATGTAGCGCAGCTTGGTAGCGCGTTTGTTTTGGGTACAAAATGTCGCAGGTTCAAATCCTGTCATCCCTACCTAGTCCTTTTCCTACAGAAAAAAATAAAAAGAAGGGAGCTCCAATCGAATGAAACATCAACTATAAGTTGATTGGGTCATGCCACATGCAAAAGTGTTTTAAGAGTAAAAAGCTCTTTTTTTCTCCTTTCTTGTTATAAGAAAGCGCTCTTAGTTCAGTTGGGTAGAACGCAGGTCTCCAAAACCTGATGCCGTAGGTTCAAATCCTACAGAGCGCGATACTTTTTCTATTGAATTGGATCCAATCTTCTTGATTGACCATTCTAGTTTAAGTGAATGGTCAATGTAATCTGACCTCCCAGAATAAGTAAAAGATCCATTCATGATAAAAATGTGATCAAATATCCAATTGATCACCACGTCGGTACTGTAAATATGCAGTTACGAATAATCCAGCCAAAGTTATAGGAATTAGACCAAGCACAATTCCGGATAACAAAACTTCAATCATATTGATTCAAAAAATAAAGATTAATAGCTACCCCGGATAGTAGCTCAAATTTACTAGGAATCTCAATCAATTCTTAATTGAGAGAAGTTAATAAAGAAGTGAACGAAAATTATTATTATTTCAAATAAGTCTTATATTACTTGAACCGATGAATAGGACTAAGGTGAAAATAAGCAAAGCTAATAAAAAAACGAAATAACTAATTATAGTGGGCATGGAAGGACTTAATGGAAAGAATATGATTGATACGTATCTTTATCAGGCAATTACCTCAATTTTTACCTTTTGAGGAGTAGGATCAAAGTTAAAAAAAGTAAATGGTACAAAAAATTATTAAATTGGTACCAATTCATAATTTTATATCTAACGATATTAATGTTATAAACAAACATGAAGAGAGAAAGAAGAGAGAAAAGATATTCTATTCATTTTTTCGAATAAGCGAAAATAGAATCCCCAATTAATTGAGTAACCCATGAATAGAACCAATACCAATTGTGTAATCATCCCACAAATTATTGAACGTGATAGTTAATAAATACGAGATTAATGAATTTGACAAGGATTTTGATTAGATCACCTTACATTATCTCTATCGGTCTGTTCGAAAGATTGGAACGAAAGAAACCTCTTCTACAGTCAAGCATATTAAAAATTAAAATTCACTCATTGTTACGCATCTAACCTATAGATGAATTAAATTTTTAATATGCCTTCTTAAGACCAGTAATGCAAGCAAAGCTTACTATTCCACCCTGTTTCTCTTGGAAAATATAAATAGGAATAAATCGTAATTTAACCTATGATTCGATCAAGATAATATTCCACGATTCACCGGTTCATCTTTATTGACGAAATGAGTAACACTTGGTCATCCACACTCAAAGTGATATGAACTTGAGTCATTAAGTTCATGGTATAACTTAACTCGCGATACTATTGGAAATACACTATACAGTAGCAACAATGATCCTTTTCTTGAAGTGACATGAATATATTTATGTTATACAGCCACCTGTAGAAGTGAAAGCCAGTACAATTAATTACTGCAATTACTGCTCAAATTAAATTAATTTCCCCATGATCCATATGTCCAATTGTTACAATATTGAGATAAGATCACTTTTGGACATATCACTGAAAAATATGGGATTCTCGCATTTCTGTCCATTGAAAAGAAAGCAAAGACAGCTGATCAAACAGATCTAGAAGAACTGGCAATAGATAAATTCTTCTATCCCCCCTTTCTATACTTTCTATATTAACCAAAATTGTATTGCTATGTTAGAAGAAGGCTAGTTATACTGGTTCAGTATACTTCAAATATACCCTTGGTATAATATTGACAATCAAACAAGGATTGTAGAAGATATCAGTAGCTTTCCATTTCCTGATCTCTCTCTTTCATGGGATCAATTATCCCTTGACTTTACAATTATATGGAGCTTAGCATGTCTGGGAATACGGGAGAACGCGCTTTTGCTGACATTATTACCAGTATTCGATACTGGGTTATCCATAGCATTACTATACCTTCCCTATTCATTGCAGGTTGGTTATTTGTCAGTACGGGTTTAGCTTATGATGTATTCGGAAGCCCCCGGCCGAATGAGTATTTCACAGAAAGCCGACAAGAGGTTCCATTAGTAACTGGCCGTTTCGATTCATTAGAGCAACTCAATGAATTTACTAGATCTAGATCTTTTTAGGAGGTACTAATGACTATAGATAGAACCTATCCTATTTTTACAGTTAGATGGTTGGCCGTTCACGGACTAGCTGTACCTACAGTTTTTTTCTTGGGATCAATATCAGCAATGCAGTTCATACAGCGATAAACTATATATAAACTAAATCACGGAGCTATCTATGACACAATCAAACCCAAACGAACAAAATGTTGAATTGAATCGTACCAGCCTTTATTGGGGGTTGTTACTCATTTTTGTACTTGCTGTTCTATTCTCTAATTACTTTTTCAATTAGGAACAGTGAGAATCTCCTTTCTCACGCAATTCGGAGAGATCTAATACTAATAAATATATGATTATTTATGTATTGAGCATAACTACTTAATAAAATTTGAAAGGGAGTAAGATAAATGGCCGATACCACCGGAAGGATCCCTCTTTGGTTGATAGGTACTTTAACTGGTATTCTCGTGATTGGTTTAATAGGTATCTTTTTCTACGGTTCTTATTCCGGATTAGGATCATCCCTATAGATAGGGAATCTATTTCATTTCTATGGGAATGGGAATACTGTACACACGAAAGTGAAAATTCAAACAGAAAGACCTTATCCTTCTTTGAACAAGAAGGATAAGGTCTTATCTTTCTTCTTTATTTTCGAAATAAATCTCTTTGTATTGTAGATTCGCAATTGTACGATTCGTACAAATCATATGACTATTATTTTATAATAATAGAGAATTGGATCGATCCAATTGTAATGTTTTTACAAACAAAAACAAATTGGTTTCTTCTGTTTCTCAATATTTGTTAATTTCTAAGAGCAAGTTTTGCTCTGAACAAATCGTTCTAAGAAAAGAAGCGAAACGTTTCATTCAAACGTTTGCTTTGCAAAATATGTCTATTTGCTCAATGAGCAATATTACCTTTGTTGCTCCTTTTCTCAGAAGTTTAAGTACAACATGGAGGAATGGAATTAGAAAATGAATGAGCTCCTCTTACTTTCACGAGACAACGGAAAAAATTTCCCTTTTCAAAAAAGAGTAGGATAAGGAATAAGATCAGGGAGAATAGTAAGCCAAGACTGCTGAATTCTTTCCCTCCTTCTATTTTTGTTTCTATCATTTGTCTTGGACATGATAGATGAAGATCAGAAAAGATGACATGGATTATTAATATGTGATGTCGCACATGACTAGGGTACTGTTAGACAAGTCTGTTCCGGAGTCACTACTTATTAAAGATGGACATATCTTTCAGTCCACTTAAGGGTTGACAAATAACAAATTTCTGCAACTAAAAATTCATCTCGACCAATTGCACTTTCTCAAATTGTTTTTTCTTAAGAACCAGAAATATCTGTGCCAAAATGACAGATGCTAAGAATAATAAAAGACCTTGAACACGTAAAGGATCTTGAAGTACTATTTCTGCATCTTCCTGACCAAATCCACCTACATTAGGGTTATTCGTTAACGATTGATCCGCCTTGATTAATTCGCCTTCTGAAACAAGAAGTTCCGGTCCCAGAGGTACAAAGTCCACCACTTGTCGACCGTCTGATGTATTATCGATAGTTATTTGATATCCACCCTTTTCTTTACGTGCGATTTTACTTACTCTACCCGTTGCTGAAGCATTATAGACTGTATTGTTGCTCTTGCTCCCATCGGGATAAATTTGTCCTCTTCCTCTATTACCACCAACATATATGGGATATTTAAGGAAGTGAACTTCTTTATTAGTGGCAGGATTTGGTGAAAGGATGGGAAACACAATTTGACTATATTTTTGCCCAGGAACAGGACCTATTACAATAATATTTTTTATATTGGGCCGATAGTTTTGAAAATAAAGATCACCTATTTTTTTCTTAATCTCAGGATAAATACGATCCGGAGGAGCTAATTCGAAGCCTTCGGGTAAAATAAGAACAGCTCCTACATTTAAAGTTCCTTTCTTACCATTTGCAATAACCTGTTTTATTTGCTTATCATAGGGGATTTTAACGACTGCTTCAAATACGGTGTCGGGAAGCACAGATTGTGGAACCTCGATCTCCACAGGTTTTTTAGCCAAATGACAATTGGCACATACAATACGTCCGGTCGCTTCTCGAGGATTTTCATAACCTTGCTGTGCAAAAATGGGATATGCATTCGCAATAGATGTCCGAGTCACTATATGTATCGTGATCAATACGGAAATTGATTGAGTTATCCATTTTTTCACCCAGTCCTCATAAGTATTTATATTTTGCATGGTTCAAATTTTGGTTCAAAATTTTTTGTTTAAATAATAAATGGGAGTAGGTAGCTAGCATAGTTACCTGTCTGCAATTCTGCTACTATATTATATTAAACCCAAAGTTAAAAAATAAGAAGTATCGCTCTAAATAAAAAGTAAAAAAGGTAGAGAATTAGCTTATTATGAATAATGGCAAAAAATGTTTATTTGTATTGTGGATTTGTTATTCATTCATCGAATGATAAATTACTACAAGTGAAGGAGATGTGCGATTGAAACGTTGGAAGACCCAATATTTGAATATTGTGTCTAAGATGACTGGAAAAGTTGAAATAAGACCAGATATTATTCGTTCGTTATAGGTAAATCCATAATTTTCGAAGATAAAATCGATCATAAGTTCCCAACCATGGGGCGAATGAAACCCAATACATAGATCGGTTGCTAAAAGAATAGAAAAAGCTTTCATTGTGTCGCTTAGGCTACAGAAGACTTCTTGGATCCAAGAATTAAGAATTACAAGTTTCTTTTTACCCAGAATGAGTAAAACACTTAGAATAGCAAAACCTATTAGGTTTGTTAGTAAATGTGAGATTATTTGGATACAATCTTGATTATATATTTTGACCAATTGGATCATTTTTTTCTGCATCTCTATACAAAGATCTTGTGAATGCGTTTCCGAATAATCTTCCACCATTCTTTCTAACAGGAATAGTTCTTCTATTTTCTCAAATTTTACTAAAACGTTTTCTTCTTGTAGATAATCAAATATTTTATTGGATTGACCAGTATTCCACCAATTTGTAACCCAAGACTCCAAACCTTTCTGTAATGAAATTGAAATTCCCCAAGGCAGTAGTACTAAACATGCAAGATATTGCAGAGAAGCTAATGCTTTATATTTGGCCACTTCCAATTCGTGAATCGATAACGAACTCGATTGGCTTGTTAGCTCTGTCCGAAATCTGAACAAAGTCTGAATTATAGAACGAGGTATAGGATCCATATAATGATATAGTGCGTAATTCTTCGACCCCGAGAGATAATATCTTTCGGATAAGGGATGGTTTGCTCCCAATGAGAAGTAGAGTAAAAAGGATATTGTTCCCAGCCGGATCAACCATTTGAAATTGCTTTGATCTGGACTAACTAATTTTCTATTCATTCTTTTATTATCTGACTTGACGATTTTCCCGAAGGAAGAATCGCTTCAAGTAACATAAGTCTTCAAAAAAAGACCTTCTTATTGAATTAAAGGGATCGATGTTGATTAGCACAAGAGATAAAACTAACTTACGGGATAGGAGCCATATACATCTATTCAATAAATTTAGTCTAATAATACTAATTCTGCACTCCAAAAGGCCTTGGCAGGTATAGGAGATGAAATCATAAATTTCGTACGTCTATGTAAAAAAAAATGTATTCAGAAAGACTATATTAATAGTAATTAATTGTATCCTTTTGAGATGTCATATCCGTCTACTGGATCTTTCGGCCCTCTCTAAAGATAAAGACTGATATGGAGTGTTTTGCGAACTGCCGAAGAATGCCGGTATGCTTCTATAAGTACCATTTCGTGTTGGTGTAAATCAACTGACTGTATGATCTTTCTCCTCCTCCAGACAAATGTAATATCGAAATTTATTCGTTTGGGTGTTGGAGAAGACTCCCCCCATTTAAAATCCTTCAATGGATACACGCAAAAAACGGGCTAATTCGGCAGCTTTCTGTTCCATTTCACGCAGAGTCAAATTACGAGTTAAAGGGATGTCTTGTTGGCCCTTTATTTCCATATAAAGAACACGACGAGGGAAAATACCTTCTTGAACTTCCATTTTTATCGACTGAATATCCTTCATAAGAAATTGGAGGAAAATACGACGATTTCTTCCGGGAAATCCCCAACGAAAAAGACATACAATTCCTTCTTTTTCATCAAATTTATTGTAGCCACTACCCACATTGCACAAAATTGTGAACCATAAATAAGAGCTAATGAACAGACCTGCAATACCATAAAAACACATTACAATTCCTTGTGGAACAAAAAGTATTTGCTGAGATGACAATAAAGGTATCAGGTTCCTGCCAAGGTAACTTGAAATTCCGACCAATAAAAATCCTAGTGAGCCCCAAAAAAGGATAAAAGCAAAAAAGAAATTGCTTATCTTTCGAGCCCCTGTTATGGGCTCTATCCAGAGCCATTTGGATCGACGATCCATAACAAATTGCGTCCTATTTAAGTTGAAAGAGTGACCAAACACTTACTCTTTTGACTCCCAAAGTCACTCTCATAAATTAGCTATTATAATAGCCATATACATATAAGTATCTCGGTATAAAATGAAATATCTATAGCGATTTTTTTCATACTCTTTTCCTATGCTATTTTTTATGTGTGCTTTTTTTTTTTGAATGAAATTGGTCCTTAGCTTATCGATTGTAAAAACAATACTTCATTGCATCAGTCGAGTATAAATACTAATCTCTATAAATGTATATGTACACATCTTATTAAAGTAAGAAAGACTTATTCATTTACACACGTGTATATTTTCTAATATGAATATAAAAATATGTCTATATATATCATATACATCCATATTCTATCTATCGATTCTATCTATTATGTATGCACTATACGGTACATTTAGATCTATTCATGAATAGATCTAAATAAAGATGAATATCTATTCAGATCTATTTTGTTCGATTTTAATGTTATATTATCCAACAATAAATATAGAGTGTTCTACGATTGAAAGATTGAACCCTATTTATGAGATCTGATTGGATCGGATTCACAAAATCTCGTCATTTTGAATATAGAAATAAAGAAAAACCATTGTAATTGCCGGAAAAAACAAGCCTACCAAAGGTACGAAAACGGAGGGCAAGTTGGGATTTATCATAAAACAAATATCTTAAATATTTATCTATATTAACAAAGATAGATTATAAATCTAAATGAGCGATAGGACCAGCGGTCCTGCCTTTATTCATAAAAAACCTAATTTATTTTTATTTTACTGAATATAAATGGGACCAATTTCCACATTGTATATTGGTACATATAAATGATAAAATATATCCGCTTCTCATTGCTATATTGAACATAATTAATTTTTAAACTGTTTCATTAATGTTCTTGAATAGATGTTCACCTTTGAGATAAAGGTCTAACTCCACAGCATAATCTTATCTAATGCGATAAAGTTACATAGTGTCTACTTTTTCTGATAAAGGGGTATTTTAATGGGTTTGCCTTGGTATCGTGTTCATACCGTCGTATTGAATGATCCTGGCCGTTTAATCGCTGTACATATAATGCACACAGCTCTAGTTTCTGGTTGGGCCGGTTCAATGGCTCTTTACGAATTAGCAGTTTTCGACCCATCCGATCCTGTTCTTGATCCAATGTGGAGACAAGGTATGTTCGTTATACCTTTCATGACTCGTTTAGGAATAAAGGATTCGTGGGGTGGATGGAGTATAACCGGAGAAACTGTATCTAATCCAGGTATTTGGAGTTATGAAGGTGTGGCCGGGGCACATATTGTGTTTTCTGGCTTGTGCTTTTTAGCAGCTATCTGGCATTGGGTATATTGGGATCTAGACGTATTCTGTGATGATCGCACGGGAAAACCCTCTTTAGATTTGCCTAAGATTTTTGGAATTCATTTATTTCTCTCAGGAGCAGCTTGTTTCGGATTCGGAGCGTTTCATGTAACGGGTTTGTATGGCCCTGGAATATGGGTGTCTGATCCCTATGGACTAACTGGAAAAATACAACCTGTAAATCCGGCGTGGGGAGCTGAAGGTTTTGATCCTTTTGTTCCGGGAGGAATAGCTTCTCATCATATTGCAGCAGGTATATTGGGTATATTAGCAGGTCTATTCCATCTCAGTGTTCGTCCTCCTCAACGTTTATACAAAGGATTACGTATGGGGAATATTGAAACTGTCCTATCCAGCAGTATTGCTGCTGTTTTTTTTGCAGCTTTCATTGTGGCTGGAACAATGTGGTATGGTTCCGCAACTACTCCGATTGAATTATTTGGTCCCACTCGTTACCAGTGGGATCAGGGATACTTCCAACAAGAAATAGATCGACGGGTTCGTGCCGGTCTGGCCGATAATCTAAGTCTATCAGAAGCTTGGTCAAAAATTCCTGATAAACTCGCTTTTTATGATTACATTGGGAATAATCCAGCTAAAGGGGGGTTATTCAGGGCGGGTGCGATGGACAATGGAGATGGAATTGCTGTTGGTTGGTTAGGACATCCTATCTTCAAAGACAAAAAGGGACATGAGCTTTTTGTACGTCGTATGCCTACCTTTTTCGAAACGTTTCCAGTCGTTCTAGTAGATGAAGAAGGAATTGTGAAAGCTGATGTTCCTTTTAGGAGAGCAGAATCAAAGTATAGTGTTGAACAAGTAGGTGTAACTGTTGAGTTCTATGGTGGTGAACTTGACGGAGTCAGTTTTGGTGATCCTGCTATAGTCAAAAAATATGCTAGACGTTCACAATTAGGTGAAATTTTTGAATTAGATCGTGCTACTTTGAAATCCGACGGTGTTTTTCGAAGTAGCCCAAGGGGCTGGTTTACTTTTGGACATGCTACATTTGCTCTTCTTTTCTTTTTTGGACACATTTGGCATGGTGCTAGAACCCTATTCAGAGATGTTTTCGCTGGTATTGACCCGGATTTGGATGCCCAAGTAGAATTTGGGGCATTCCAAAAACTGGGAGATCCAACTACTAAAAGACAAGTTGTATAAAAGTTGTATAATATAGCATTACTCCGATCGATAATCAATATCGATAGATTCCATCTCAGTGAATATTTATTCTCAATAACAAAGATAGATTCAAAATCTTTTGATTACATTTTATTTTCTTTCTGAAAAATGTTTTAATTAGTACGAAAGCTATCTCCATAATTGCAAACTACGATAGAATCTATGGAAGCATTGGTTTATACATTCCTTTTGGTGTCGACCTTAGGGATAATATTTTTCGCTATTTTCTTCCGAGAACCCCCCAAAGTTCCGGATAGAGGAGAAAAATAATTTTCTTTTCCGAATCCTCCTTCTTATAATCAAAGAATGACCTTCCTGATCGGGAAGGTCATTCTTTCAATTAGTCCTCGTGCTCTTCAAAAGGATCTCGAAGTTGTTCAGAGGGTTGCCCAAAGGCGGTGTATAGGGCATAACCAGTAAAGCTAACAAGTAAACGAGATATGGAGATAGCGACTAAGGTTGCAGTTTCCATTGGTAGGTAATCCTATATATGTATATGTATTATAATAGTATACAAAGTTAATAGATCTCAACCAATACTATAGTTTTTATGGCTACACAGACCGTTGATGATACTTCCAGAACCGGACCAATACGAACTAGTGTAGGAAATTATTTAAAACCACTTAATACAGAATCTGGTAAAGTAGCTCCCGGATGGGGAACTGCTCCTTTCATGGGTACTGCAATGGCTCTATTTGCAGTATTCTTATCTATTATTTCAGAGATTTATAATTCATCCGTTTTATTGGATGGAATTCCAGTTAGTTGGGTCTAGAGATATCTGGAAGATCTGCCCCGATCCCGAGCTCATCCAAAAGAAAAAAGAACTAAGTAAGGCAAGCTTTTGAATAGCTTGATTTTTTAGGTTATTACATTCCGGTAGTTTGATCGTGTAATTACAATTACTTTTATTTAAGGATTTTTGGAATATGGGTGTGCGACTTGTTAAAATTGATCTCTCTTCTAGTACAGAAGACCGGTCTGTTGTCTTCACAAAGATGGTCCTCCTACCTCGTTGAATATTGATCCAATAGTTAATAGTCAGAGCACGAGGTATATAATAAACATTAAATAAAATCTGAACTATGGTTTATACCTGCTATTCATACCTCGTGACCAGGCTTAAAATAATTTGAAAGCAGTATGATCATAAATTGAGGGATCTTTCCTCCTCTTTTTTATGCTGACTTTAACTGAAGAATCAGATAGTATCTCATTTTTATTAGTTATTATATTTCATTGAGTGAGTAACAATGAAATGGAAAGGTTATAACCCATAAAACCTTTTGGGTATAAAAAAATCATCGGGGTAAAATTGAAATCTTAGGTTTAGATTGATTCATCTATTGAGATCTCGACAAGATAATTCCTATTGATCGTCCATACGTTGCTCTCTAGGTGATCACGAATAGGGTAAAAGATTGTTCAAAAGGCCTATAGCGATTCTATTTAGAATGAGCCGACTTGAAATTTGAGCACTATGAAATCCTTCTTACTTCTTATTGTAAAAATAATCTATTATTCTTCTGAATATTTTTCCTTCATATTCCTAAGGAATTAGGAAATATTTTCATATTTTACAAACGATATAACTTTGTTCAAAAAGGTATTTGGGTGTTCTTGTTTAAGCCGTATGAAAGGAAATTCTCATGTACGGTTTTCAGGGGGGGAATTTAACTTTACCTATCTCAATAAAGTATACGATTGGTTCGAAGAGCGTCTCGAGATTCAGACGATTGCGGATGATATAACCAGTAAATATGTTCCTCCTCATGTGAATATATTTTATTGTCTAGGAGGGATCACACTTACTTGTTTTTTGGTACAAGTAGCTACTGGTTTTGCTATGACTTTTTACTATCGTCCCACTGTTCTAGAAGCTTTTGCTTCTATTCAATACATAATGACTGAAGTAAACTTCGGTTGGCTAATCCGATCGGTCCATCGATGGTCGGCAAGTATGATGGTTCTAATGATGATCTTGCATGTATTCCGTGTTTATCTCACGGGTGGATTCAAAAAACCTCGCGAATTAACTTGGGTTACGGGTGTAATTCTAGCTGTACTAACCGTATCTTTCGGTGTAACCGGTTATTCTTTGCCCTGGGATCAAATTGGTTATTGGGCGGTCAAAATTGTGACCGGTGTGCCTGAGGCCATTCCTTTAATAGGATCTCCTTTGGTAGAGTTATTACGCGGAAGCGTTAGTGTGGGTCAATCTACCTTGACCCGTTTTTATAGTTTACACACTTTTATATTACCCCTTCTTACTGCTGTATTTATGTCAATGCACTTTCTAATGATCCGCAAGCAGGGTATTTCAGGTCCTTTATAGAAAGGAAATATAGATAAGGAGTATTCAAAACTTTAGTAACGATATATCATTGCCGCAAATATTTCTTATTGGAAATATGGAAATAAGAAACTGTGTTTCTCGGATTTATCCTTTCAATTCGTAAGTATTCTGTATCTAATACAAAGAATTGAAGTAGATACTCATCTCAGATGGAGAAAATGGATTATGGGAGTGTGTGACTTGAATTATTGCTTAGGCCGTGCAGAAACATTCTTCGATCTGCCATATACAAGATTAATAAAATGTGTCTCTGTCCCAATTTTCTTCCCAAAAATAGGAAGTTTAGAACCTGGGTATAACTTTGTTACGTTCCAAGAGAGTTATTTCTATGATCGAATCCGAATTAGGCTCCGTGAAATCCAGGTAATGGTGATAACATAATATAACTTATAAGTTATTCGTTCCTTTTCATAGTAGTAAAAATGCATGCATTTCCCTTGCATTTCAATAGAGTAAACTATCGGAGTAAAAGAAGGAGTCTAAGGAAGGAGAAAGGCCGGATCAGTAACAAGTCAATACCTTGTATGCAAAAAAAATTGTGGAGGTCGGGATAAACACGGATTACAAGGAATAAGATGGTCCAAAAGGCATATTCATCATGATCGAATTTGTGAGCTTACTTGGATACTGAGCACTTAATCTATCAAGAATGGTATAGAATTCTTATTCGTATTCTTACGATACGCCCTTCATCCTTTTTAATTAAGTTATTGCTCGAGCCGGATGATTTAAATTGGCATGTCCGGTTCTTCCGGGGGATAGATTCATAAAAATCTACTTATCCCAATAACAAAGAAACCTGACTTGAATGATCCTGTATTAAGGGCTAAATTAGCTAAAGGCATGGGACATAATTATTATGGAGAACCGGCTTGGCCCAATGATCTTTTATATATTTTTCCAGTAGTAATTTCAGGTACTATTGCCTGTACCGTAGGTTTAGCGGTTCTAGAACCATCAATGATTGGTGAACCGGCAAATCCATTTGCAACTCCTTTGGAAATATTACCCGAATGGTATTTTTTCCCCGTATTTCAAATACTTCGTACAGTACCTAATAAATTATTAGGTGTCCTTTTAATGGCTTCAGTACCTGCAGGACTATTGATAGTACCTTTCTTAGAGAATGTGAATCAATTTCAAAATCCATTTCGTCGTCCAGTAGCTACAACAGTATTCTTAATCGGTACCGCAGTAGCTATTTGGTTAGGTATTGGGGCAACGTTACCTATCGATGAATCTTTAACTCTAGGTCTTTTCCAATTATGACCTAATTATAGAATATCTTAATCTGGAAAGAAATCTTTTGTTCCTATCTATATCTAGGGAGTAGTTGCTTCAATACAAATGATCTCTCCCTAGATATATTTTGTCAGATATATTTCAAATATATTTTATGGATTTCAAGAAGAACTTAGAAAAAAGGAATTAATGGAGAGATGAAATGGAACTATTTCATGAACCTAAACCCGATTTCCGGGTGAATCAATTCCAATATTTCGTATAAATTCCAATATTTCTTTGACAGATTGTTCCCCGAGGTGTTTAATTTTCATCAAATCTTCTCGACTGTAATTTGAGAGGTCCGATAATGTATGTATATTGGCCTTTTTGAGGCAGTTATATATCCTAGTAGAGAAGTTTAATTGGTCAATATATATTTGGTTGGAAAAGATTATCTTTGTATCGGTCGATATATGCGAAAGAGGTAAGGAAAAAGTTCTATTATCACTTATACTGTTTGTTCCATCGATGTTCTCTTCCTCTGAACGCAGAAAAGGAAGGAAAAAGTCGATCAAATTCCGAGAAGCTTCATAAAGTGCCTCTTTAGGAGTTACTCCTCCATTCGTCCATATTTCAAGAAAAAGGATTTCTTGTATTTCATTTTCGCTCCAATAGGAATGAATACTATAATTTACATTTTGAACAGGGATAAAGGCAGCATCAATAGGAAAAATTCCATCCTGAGAATTATTTGGATTTTGAATAATATATCCGCGGCCTTTTTCAATTTCTAATGATATATCTAAGGTAATTGATTTGTTTATGCTAGCTATATGCTGTGTATTATCAATTATTCTCACAGAAGGTGGTAATATGATATCTTGAGCGGTTACTTTTTTTGGTCCAACAATATGGATAGACCCTTCTCGCATTCCGTACACATCACTTCTAAGTACAATTTTTTTTAGATTCATCAAAATTTCATGTACCGATTCTTCAATACCTATTATGACAGAATATTCATGTTTTATGTTTTGCAATTTGGCACGTGTGATACATGTTCCTTCTACTTCTCCAAGTAAAACTCTTCTTATTGCACTACCTATTGTATTAGCTTGACCTTTGCGAAGCGGAGATAGAGTGAAACGGCCATAATGAAGACGCTTACTGTCTACTCTGAATTCGACGCACTTCAATTGTGGTTTCTTAATCTTAATAGACACTGAAATTTCATCCTGAATCATAATATTATTTGAATAGATAATTTAATTATTTATTTCTTTTTCTTGAAATTCATTCAATTATTACACACGTCTCCTTTTGGGAGGTCTACATCCGTTATGTGGCATAGGAGTTACGTCACGTATATAAGTCAATAGTACACCACTTCTAATAATGGCTCGTAATGCTGGATCTCTCCCCGGACCAGGGCCACTTATCTTAACTTCTGCTTGTTTCAGAAGACCTTGATCCATTAATGTACCAATAGCATTTTCTGCCGCAGTCTGAGCAGCAAATGGTGAACGTCTTTTTGTGTTTTTGAATCCACAAGCACCGGCAGAAGACCAATAAACCGCTTGTCCCCGTATATCTGTAACAGTAACAATGGTATTGCGAAAACTTGCTCGAACGTAAATAACTCCTTTCAGTATTCGATGTTTAATTTTACGTGGCCGTCGCATACCTCTTCTTGGGGGTTTACGTGGGATCAATCTTATTGTATTTCTTGGCAGTCTTGGAGTTTTTGGCACATATTGTCTTGGAGTTTTTGGCACAGTTGGATTTTTTGTTACAGTTGGATTTTTTGTTACATTTGGATTTTTTGGGACAGTTGGAGGCACAGTTGGAGGCACAGTTGGAGGCACAGTTGGAGGCACAGTTGGCACATATTTTCTTGGATTTTTTGGCACATATTTTCCTGGATTTTTTGGCACAGTTGGAGGCACAGTTGGCACATATTTTCTTGGATTTTTTGGCACATATTTTCCTGGATTTTTTGGCACATATTTTCCTGGATTTTTTGGCACAGTTGGAGGGACAGTTGGAGGGACAGTTGGAGGGACAGTTGGAGGGACAGTTGGAGGGACAGTTGGAGGGACAGTTGGCACAGTTGGCCTTTTTGGCACAAATCT